ATTATAGTTCCTACTTTTATTTTTATTTTTATTTTATTTTTAGTTTTATTTTATTCCTTACATGCCATAGGCAGCTCCCCCTTGCTTTTTCAAGGCAATTAGTCTAGCTTTTTACTTAAAAAGTACTCCTACTTGCTTGCAAGGCAAGCAAGGAGTAGTTTTAGTTTTATTTATTTTTATTTTATTATTATTTTGTTTTAAGACAATATCTACACTTTTTATTCTTATGGTTAAATTCTTTAAAGATTTGAAAAACCTGAAAGGAGCTGATTTGGTAATCACACTACCAGTTGAAAGTTCATCTATTTCCGAAAATTTCAGAGAATCTCTATCAACACCAGATAAAACTGATTTTTCAATTTTTTTGTTGTTTTTATCGTAGTAATAATAACCATATTGTTTTAAACCTAAGAAAATCGCTTCTTTAATAAGTAAACCATCTAATTCATCTTTCATCAAACCTAAATCTTTCCCAACTAAGCTATCAGGTAATTTATCACTTGTAAATATAGAATCTGTATCTGAGTAGTAAACATCGTAATTAAGTTTAAAAGGTATCATGTGTATTCTAGCGTAAGAAGTTACAGCACTAGCAATAGCAACATTAGATTTAACAATTGCTTTTCCACCTTTAATATTTAAACTAACATTCTCTTCTAATTCTTTTACTATGTCACTCAATAAATTGTTGTATAACAATAAAGTGTAATTACCATTAGGCAATTCAGTAATGCTTTTAATCACTCTCGTTTTAACGTAGTCTAAAAGTTCAGAACCGTAAATGTTAACACTTTCAATAACATCTTGTTTTCTACCAAAAATTCCGTATAATTGATTCAAATGCATTTTAGCTATAAATCTTTGAGAACCTTGACTATTTTTTTTAATCTCATAAAAATGGTTTATGTAATCATCAAATAAATTGTATTTAGAGAACTCATATCCTGTTAAAGGTTCGATTTTATAACCTAATTTAATAGCTTCTTTAATCTCCTCTGAAAAGTAAACACCTTTCCATTTCCCCAAAGGATAAAATGTTTTACCCAAAGCTCTATATGGAAGAATAGGTATTTTAATATTATTAGGAGTTTCAATATTACATAAGATAAAACCAAAAAAATCGTTTAACTCGTTTAAACTAATTTTATCATGTTTTTTTATTAATTCTAGAGGCATAGGTTTCAACATAGCGTTAGGGTAAAGTGAGTTAATATCATAATATCTCAAATTATAACCGCGAGATTTAAATATATCAGTAGCACCACCAAAATAACTTTTTCTAATGAAAGCATCGACGCTTTCAACTAAAATAGGGATATCGGTATTTAAAAAGTTTTTTCTAAATATTTTTAAAGATAAACTAGAAGTTGATAACACTTGACAAATATCAACTTGATATTTACTTAAATAAATTTTTTGAGCTGTTAATAAAGCATTGTGTAAACTTTTTGAGTCTTGCATAGCATAATCTTTAAAACTTGAATATAAGTTTGAGTCAAAGAAAACATCTATGTTGTTGAATAAAATGTTGTATTTACTTGTTTTACCTTCAACATTGAAATTTTTTGTTAATTTATCTAAACTAACAGGAAAAATTCTTAAGGAATCTCGCCAAGAAATGGTAAAAGGTTTACCATCTTTAACAAAAGAGTATCGAATTAGGATTCATTTATTTTTATCATCAATTATAGTATTCACATTTTTAATGTTTACATTTTCTTGACTTAATAAACCTTTAATTAAAAAGTATCCATCAAAATCACCAAGGTTATGAACAAAAATGGTTTCAAAAGAATCTTTATTTAAAACGAGATAATTTAAGTAGTCTTTCCATAAATTATTAACTAATAATTCAACATCGTTTAAATTTTTATTTTGAATAGCTTGTTTAAGGTTAACATAATCAATTTTGAATAATCTATTTAACTTACTATTAGTGTAACTTGTAATTATAATGGGGATTTGTAAATCGTCAAACTCTTTAAATGTTAGAGTCTCAATATCCATGGTAGAAAATTTCACTGGTAATGGTAAATCATAAATTGGTGCTTTTTTTATGGGAGTTATGTAATTGTAATCTTTACATTTACGTCCCACTTCTGTCTTGCTACCTACGACATCTTCTTTAGCTTGGTTAAAAATTGTTACACGGTTTTATCGTTGGGATTGTATGGTTGGACCTCCATTGCAAGGCTACACCAGCGGGTAAAACTTTGGAGTCAACAACCATAGATCTAAAAACGTTGAATATATTATGATACATTCTAACATGTCTAGTAAAAGGTAAATAAGTATTCTTAACATTTGTTTTTTTTAAGGTGTTTTTATCAAAATTCGATATTCTAGAAGGTTTTTTTATATTTTTATTAGATTCAACATCTAAATTCCAAACTTTAATTTCAAACTTACTTATATTTTCACCTTCGTAAGTGTGGTCATTGTAATGATTTGAAACATAATTTTCAATTGATTTCCAATAATCCTCAAACGTTGTTTCATTTTTAATTAAAACGTTAGGATGAAAAGCATAAATTTGATTTTGAATGTAACAAGATACAATAATAATCTTCTTAGAGCCAAACTTTATAAAATCTTTATTTGATTTCAATTTATGGAATATTAAATATTTACTCTGTTATAAAAAAAAACAATTTATAGTAATTTATGTTTTTAAATTAATTTGTTTAAATTTATTAATTTAACAAAGCAAAATATTATATAAAAATTAACACTCTAAAAATAAATTTTTAGAATAAATTTTAGCTGTTTAAAGTTTATAAAAAAGGATATATTTTGTTCTGTAAAATTGCAGTTAAACGAAGGAGTAAGTGTGCTATTTCTTGCCAAATTTATTTTTTAATTTAACTAACTCTTAAAACTACTCTGTTATTTTATAATTACCCCTCTTAGCAAAGGTAAGTGGAAGTGTACTTAAAAAGATGGAAACACTTATTACCTTAATTATTTATTTGAGGTATTATTATCTTTTTTGTAAAATTAAACCCCGAAATAATAAACCAAGGAACAAAAATACTTAAATTAGCTAATAGTTTAATAAAATATATAAAAAAAAAAGTTATTTTATCGCTAGCTAAGCTAAGCGGTAATTTTTTTTAATAGTTAAATGAAGGTTAATTAATAAATATTTTTTCGTTTATTATAATTGCTATTTTAAATATCTCCTTTTTACCTAGAATTATTCTTTTCCCATATTTATTGTTTTTATCTTTTGTTATTTGCTTATGATTCCTTCTTTCGCTAAGCGGTTCCTTGCTTGCGAAGCAAGCAAGTAGGACTTCTGATTTTTATTCCCTTTGCTTGTGACCTGTGTTCTTATTTGTATTAAAAATAATAATCAAAATCAAAAGACAAAGGCAAAAGTAAAATCAGAATACTCTTGAAGCGACCCCTTGCTTTTGCTTCGCAATAGCTGTTGGTTTCACCAACAAAAGTTCGGACAAAGGTCCCCCTTGCTTTTGCAAGGCAATAGCTGTTGCTTTCACCAACAAAAGTACTTGCTTGCGAAGCAAGCTAGGAGTACTTTTTTTAATTTAAATTAAAACAAAAAGTAAGGCCACGAGTAAAGGTGAGTAAGTTAATTTTCCTAAAAAAACTAGATCTTAAATAAGATAGGGGGGGGGGGTATTATAATACATATATATTATTTTTTTATATTAGGGCTGCTAAGATTAGTAAGCGCAATAGCTCCAGAACCTATTTCTAATACGAAACCTATAGTTAACACTATGAAGAATATAATACCAATAGAAAACCCAAAAGTAGAAACTTGATATAAAGAAACACCTAATGGGAATAATAATAAAATTTCTAAATCGAAAATTAAAAATAGTAAAGCAACAATCATAAAATGGATTTGAAAAGTAGATCTTGTTTGACCTTGAATTGCTAGAAATCCACATTCGTAAGCAGAAACTTTAGCTTCATCTGGTTTATGTTTAGCTAATAAAACATTTAAAGCTAATAAAACAGCAGCTAAAAAAGGAACAAAAATAAAAGTAAAAATTAAATTATTCATTAAATATAAAATAAAGATAAAGATAGTAATTGTGTACTATTTAAGATTATTGAAGGTTTAATAAAGAATAAAATTATGAATAAAGTTAAAGTAGAAATTATAAAACTATGAGTATTTGTTAGTATTATTTTATTTTCATTTTCTATATTACTTATTGAATTAAGTTCATTAGAAGAATCAGAATCCAATTGGGTAAATAATAATTTAATTATTTTTAAATAATATGAAGCACTAATTACACTTACTATTATAGCAATGATTGAAATAAAATAATAACCATCTTGTAAAGAAGAATATAAAACAAATTGTTTAGAAAAGAAACCTATTAATGGAGGTACACCAGCTAAAGAAAATAAAGAAACTCCTAAACTTAAACTTAAAAAAGGATTAGAAAAAAATAAATTTTTAAATTCAATTATAAAAGTTAAATCTCTTACAATAGTTCCGGCTTGGTTTGCTCCCCCTTCGGAGGAATTAGTATATTTATTATTATTTTTATTATTATTTAAATAAGTTAAAGCTAAAATTATTAAAAATATATTTAAATTTGTTATTGTATATTGTAGAATATAAAATATAAATGAATCTATTGATTGTTCACTATTTATAGCTAAAGCTAATAATAGAAAACCTATATGAGAAATAGTACTGTAGGCTAAAAGTCTTTTTATTTTAGTTTGTGCTAAACCTAATAAACTTCCTATAATTAAAGATAATAAAGAACTGATTAATAATAAATTTTTTATTAAAGCTGCTGCTTGTACTGCACCTATCGATTGTATATTATTTAATAAATCTACAACTTTTACCGCAGGATATCCTTCTACAAATGGAATAAAATATTGTAAATCGGTATTTAGTAAAGGTATAATATCTCCTATAATACCTAATTTAGTTTGTAGTTCTAATAATATTATTAATATTGAAATTTTAGGTATTATTGTTAACCATATTGTTACTATTGTCGGTGTTCCATCATAGACATCTGGGGACCAATTATGTAAAGGTGCTGCTGCCATTTTAAATAAAAATCCAACAAAAATTAAAATTAAACCTAAACTTAAACCTTGTATAATATATTGTTGATTAATATCTGAAATTGAATTTATTAAATATAATGATTCAAAATTAGTGATTCCTGTATATGAATATACTATTCCTGCTCCTAATAAGATTATACAGGATGCTAATCCTCCTAATAAAAAGTATTTTAAACCTGCAGCTGTAGAACTTTCAGAATCTCTATATAAAGTAGATAAAACATATAAACCAAAAGATTGTAATTCTATACTTAAATATAAAGATATTAAATCATAACTACTTATTAATAAAGCTGACCCTAGACTACTAAATAATACTATTAAAGAATAATCCGTTGAATAATTCTCCTGCCAGGCAACACTTGGTAATAATTTATTTATTTTTGTTTTTATTTGAGGCCAACCCATTAATATTAACCCTCCTATTAAAAATAAAAATATTTCTAATAATTGAGTAATTTGAGTAATATGAAATAAACCACTATAAATACCTAATCCTGATCCTAGGGATTGTAGGTTTAAGCTATTTATTATTAAATAACCAGTAATTAAAAAAACTATTGAGGTTATTCTTGTAAAATGTAAACTAGAGATATTTGTATTTAAAACAGGTAGAGCCTTAGCTACTATTAATGTTAATATTGATATGAAAATCATCACTTTGTCCTCTGTTTATGTTTTTGTCTCCTGAAATTTATTTAGTAGCCGTTACCTCCCGTACAGCTCCCGTACGGCTCCCGTAGTTTCAACGCTACCCTAGTTTAAACGCTACCCTAAGTTGCTACGATTCCGCTTGGCTCTGATTTGTATTATACTTTTGATGGCCCTCCTAGCTTATTGCGAAGCAAAAGCAAGTAGGATTTACTTTTGTTTTATTCGCGTACTTTATTTCGCAGCTTTTTACTCGTTCTTTTTTGTCGCTTCAAGACCCTGTGCTTTGACTTATGTCATTAGAAAAAGGCAAAAGTAAAATAAGAATACAAACAACCTTTGCCCTCTCTTAAGCGGTCCTTAGTTGCTACGCTACCGAAGGACTAGCGATAAAAATCGCTAAGCGGTACTTTTGTTTAACTTTTGTTGTAATTACTACAACTTTGTTATTATTTTTTTTTATATTCAAACCTTTGCCCCTACCTTTTTTTCCATAGGAGTACTTTTGTTTTCTGATTTTTATTATTATGCTTGCTTGCGAAGCAAGCAAGGAGTATATGTCTAAAAATTAATTTACCGTTCTTAGGTTGGGTTATGAAGGAGCAATTGTAAAGTCCAACGGATAAAAAGGAGAGCTATTTTTATTTTTTTTTTATTATTTGATCCTTATCAGAATTGAACTGATATTTATTCCTTGAAGGGGAATCGTACTAACCATTATACGAAAAGACCTTTATTTATTCCTTTCCTGCCAAAGGCAGCTCCTACTTGCTTGCGAAGCAAGCAAGGAGTAAATATTATTATTCTATTTTTTTTTTTATCATATTTATTTCCTAACTTTCTTTTAGTTAAAAAAATTTTTTTTATTGAACCCTTACTTCTTATTTTTATTGTTATGCAAATAAGAATAAAAACAAAGGTCTCTTGAAGCGAGCCCTTGCTTTTGCAAGGCAATAGCTGTTGCTTTAACCAAAAAAAGTACTTGCTTTTGCTTCGCTTGAAGCTAGGGTCCCGTACGGGAGGGTTGTGTATATTTTTTAAATATAAATAAGATCAATTTATTTAACGTGTAGAAAAAAAAATATTTAAGAATTTAACAAATTTTGATAATTTACACTTAATTAAATTTATTTATAGAAACAGATATAGCTATTTAAGTTTAGGAAATTTGGTTTTTAGGTTTTTTTATAATTTATTGAAAATTTTGAGGTTTTACATTTAATACATTTTATGTTTTGAAAAAGTGTTAGAGCACTTGGAATTTTTATTGTTTCTTTATATTTTATATGTTTTATTCAAAGAAATTCAGGTAATATAGTACTCATGCAAATTCAGATTTTCACCTTAATTTAATTCACAATTAATTTTTATATTTTCCAAATATACACTTTGAATAGGGTTAAGAGGATTTAAATAAAATTATATCTTTGTTTATTATAACATGGGTAAAAAGAAAAAGTTAAAAATTTTTAGAACTCGAATTTACACACTACTTATTAAATTAAAACGAATAATTAAATAAATAATCCAAGGTGAGAAATGAGTAGGTAACAGAGGATAAAATCCATTAAAAACAAAAACAGAGTTAATAAAATTAACCTTATTAAATTAAAAATTAATAAATTTTAAGTACAATTACTGAAAAAACCTTTAAATAAAAATTAAAGTTAAATAATTATCTGGGTCCCCCTTCGGAGGAGCCAGCCCTTTCTGTTAAACTATCGTAAATTAGAATTTTATTTTAAATTAATATTAGATTTTTATACAAAATTTTTAATAATTTAAGGCTTTTACGCTAAATACAAGATTATTTATTGGAGCCGAATATTGAACTAGTTATATAAAGTAGTTTTTAACGCTAAACGGTAAATATTAAAAAATCACGAAAAAAAACAACAAAATTTAAAAAAACTCCTTTTTGATTAAAAAAAAAGAAACATTTAATAAATTATTAGGAGAATTGAATAATATCGAAACAGTTCAAAAAAACTATTTAAAAAGATTTGAAGAAGGTCAAATAAGTACTGATCCTGAAAATTCAAGTCAAATATATAATACATATAAAGAGCAATTTGAGAATGCATTTAAAGTGGCAAAAAAAAAAGAGCTAAAGAATTAAATGATATTTTTTGTGAGGATAAAAAAGACAAATTTATAGATGATACTTCTATTTATAATCTTATAAAAGAATTTAATGAGTAAATGGCGAGGTTATCTACTGTGGATATTTGTTTAGTAATAAATATTAGTAGTTTTTTATTTTTAGTTGTATTATAAGTATTATATTTGGTATTGCAGGTAATTATTTAATTGATAAACTTTATTTAGAACAAAAATTACCTAAGTTAAGTAAAATAATTCAGTCCCTTGCTTTTGCTTCGCAAGTCCAAAGGGAGAGAGTTAAATTCCAAAATTACTATATATTAATGAATTCGGTTTTAATTCTAATAACTATAATACCATTAATAATAGTTAATACTATTACACTGGTTAATGGAAATATATAATTTATTATTAAAAAATAATATGGTTTACCTTAAATAAGGCTAGTTCTTTATTTAATAAAGATTTCATAATAATTTAGCAATAATATATTATGAAATCATTTCTAATGGAGTTTGTTTAAGGATAATATTCTTTTATTAAAACAAATATATTATCTAAAACTATGTTTTCTTTAAAATTTATATTAGTTTTCGCTACTTTTCAATTATATTTGTGCTAAGTGTAAAAAAAAATGGATCTTTAATAAGTTAATTATTATAACAAATTTAAAGTTTGTGTTTTTCTATTTTAATATTAATAATATTAAAATAGTTTTTTTTACTGTGATAAAAATTTAACAGGTTAAATAAAGAATTTATTAAATATACTACAAATCCTTCTTTATTCTTAAAGATTTTAATAGAGAGGAATACAATAAATTAAAAAATAAAACAGCTGGCCTGGCTTAGCCAGGCCATGCTTGCTGAATATGTTTAAATAAATATTACAATTTCTGCTATTATTTCTTCTTATGGTGCCATTTTAATGAATCCTTTTTACCGCTTTTGGAGCGCTTAGCTATAAATACATCTAATAACCCTAATTATTATACAGATACAGATAGTTTATTTATGATATTATCCATTATAGGATAAATTTCCAGGTATATAGAATGGAAAAAATTTTTTTAAGGTTAGCCAATAGAGCTTATTTTATCTCACCTAAAACATATTGTTTAATTATGGTAGATGAGACTGTTATTATTAAATGTAAAGGTAATTATACCTGCGTAGCGTGTACTTTTTTTTTGTTTATCGTGTATTTTTTTGGCCCTCCTCCCTAGTTGCTACGCTACCGTAGGGTTTACTTTGTTTCTTTTTTCTTAAATTTACCCCCTCCTCCCTATGCTGGCGTACCCTTAAGCCCCTCTCCCTGCAGATTTTACTTCCCTGCCTCTGGCAGGGGCCTTAAGCCCCTCAGGGCAAAGGTTGTTTTTTCTTAAATTTAGCCACTCGGAGCGTTAAGCCCTAGGGGAAAAGGTTATATTGCAATTTATAATACTTTTGTTGGTGTAACCAACAGCTACCGCTAGCTTTTGTTTATACTTTTGGTAATAAACAAAAGTATAAACGAAAAAAGCAACCTCCTTTTGCTACCCAAGGGTGGTTTTAAAGCAAACCCTTCCTGGCTTCGCTAGGTGGGAAAATTAAGATACCAACCCTATTAAGCGGGCCTAGGGGCTGGCCTTTTTTTATTATTATTTTTTTTACTTTTGTTGGTGTAACCAGCAGCTATTTGCATTAGTTCTTATCCCCCCCCCCCCCCACCTTCGGTAGGGCCAGTTATTATTTTTATTCTCTCCCATCGGGCCATAAGTTTTATTTGTCGCTTTTTACTTTTGTTTTTAAAGTAAAAACAAAAGGTACGCGGTCAATAAAACATGGGTTTTAATAAAAATAAGAAAAAAAGGGGCTTAAGGCTCAAGCCAAAGGCAGGGAACAAAAGAGCTGGGTTTCGCTAAGCGGTCGCCATAGATAATACAAATAATAAGAGTTGGCTTTCGTTTTACCCTATTTTCCCCCCATCGGGCCAGAAGCCCTCCCGTATGGGTCGCTTCAAGAGGGCAAGGGTTGCTTCCCTCCCTAGGGACCCTAGGGACCCTAGGGACCCTAGGGTCCCTAGGGAGCCATTCCCCCCCGAAGGGCTAAAGCAAGGCAATAGCTGTTGCTTTCACCAACAAAAGTACTTGCTTTTGCTTCGCTTGAAGCTAGGGAGCGGAGCCTGAAGCCTCCTTTGGACTTTTTTTGTTTTGATTATTATCTATTGCTTTTTCTTCGCACAAAGCTGTTGCTTACACCAACAAAAGTTGAATAAAAATAAGACCTTAATTGCAAATAGCTGTTGCTAACACCAACAATAGTAAAATAGTTGCTGCGCTACCGTAGGAAATAAGAACCAAGCGAAAGGAGAGCAGGGAGATGGTAAAACCGAAGGAGGGAAGTAAAAATTTTTTTTGTCTTAATCTGTTATTTAAAATTAAAGTTAAAATTATTCCGTACTTTTGTTGGTGAAACCAACAGCTATTGCCTTGATAAAGCAAGGGGGAGTAAATAAAGTTTCGAGCATGCTTAGATTCGAACTAAGAACTTTTTAATTGACAATTAAACACTATACCAATTTAGATACATGCCCTGAAAAAAAAAAAGAGAGCTCAAGCTTACCTTTGGAAAAGGATACAAAATATAATCTATTCTCTTTTAATATTATAAATTATTAATAAAATATAATAATTAATTAAAATACTCCTCCGTACTTTTTCCCTTGCTATTGCGAAGCAAAAGCAAGGCTCGCTTCAAGAGACCTTTGTTTGTATTCTTATTTTATTTTTGCCTTTTTCTTTTGATTTTGATTATTATTTTTAATACACAAAAGAACACAGGTCACAAGCAAAGGGAATACTCCAAAGGACAGAAGTCTCTTGAAGCGACCCCTTGCTTTTGCTACGCAATAGCTGTTGCTTTCACCAACAAAAGTACTTGCTTTTGCTTCGCTTGAAGCTAGAATAATAATTAGTTAAAAAAGTTTTAAGAGCAAGACTACTAATAGAAATAACACTACTTATATTTATTCTTTCTACTTCAAAAGTAGTTTTACTAAATGAGTCACAAATTTCAAAAAGAGATTTAACATCATGATTAGTATACTTTGTACATTCCTCTTTAAGATACCAATTTTTATTAAATGCCTAAATTAAAATATTAAATTCATCTATAGAAATAACTTCCTTTTTAAAATTAAAATATTTAATTTCAGTACCTACAAAATTTAAATTATCTTTTTTAGGGAAAAAATAAGGGAATATTAATTTATTCGTTGTAATATTAAACTGTTTTATTAAAGATTTTAAGGAAAAAGGTAATAGTTTATAGCTGTTCTTAAAGGTTAAATGGTAATTAACTTTTTTATTGTTAACTATTTCTGTTCTTTTTATTTCAAAGCTAATTAATTTATTATCTTTAAATATTGTTTTATTCCTTACCGTAAGGAGTACTTTTCCTACTTTCAATACTTCTATTAAAAATAAACTAAAAAAACCTCCAAGATTGTGAACATATACTGTATGCTTATTAAATTTACCTTTGTCCAAGGTAAATACCGCAGGATTAAATAAATCTAAATATAATTTATTTAAAAGTGTAATCCAGTTGGGATATTCTGTGATTTAATAAAAATTACTAAATGTAGTTCTCTTAAAAGTTTTTGTGCTTTCAGTAACTTTATAATAAGAACAAGCAAAAGGAGTAAATTTACCATTTTCTAAATAGCATTCTAATTCTAAAGTTAGAAATTTAGTATCTCTTACTAGATCTCTAGTACCGTTCAAAATAACAGCAGTATTTAATAATTTCTCTACTTTAATTAATTTACTTCCTGCATAAAATAATTGTATATTCAAAATATTTATTTTATACTCTTAATTATTTAATTTAATGTCCGTAAATTGAAGATATTCATTTTAAAAGTTAAAATAATTACTTTCTTTGAGTTATCTGTTTTCTCAAAAACAAAAATTTCAAATTCATGGTTAAATTTATATAGGTCTCCTACATTATTGTTCCATATAAATTCTTTTTTTAATAATAAGCCAAAATCTTTTTCTCGCTTCAAGACTATAGGTTGCTGTAAGATTTTTAATTTACCTTTGTAAAAGTACCACAGGTCCGCAGGATTAAGTAACTTTTTATTTCTTAATAAATTAGCACTATTAGACTTAAAAGGTGACTCTGTAGAACTGACATCATAAAATTGGAAACTGTTGGTATTCTCAATTAGTCTTCTAGTAAATTTATCTACTTTTTTTTTTAACAAAAGACACTGTTAAATAATCTTTTCTTATTATAGAAAACAATCGTAATTGTACTTCTATATAGTTATATTCGTTTATTAGACTGGATTCTTATAATTTTACTATGCTAATAATCTATTATTTCACTGTCTTCATCCCCATAAATTAGCTCAGCCATTAAAAGTATACCTTCTAAATAAGTTGTTAAACTTTCTTTATTAATTATTTTTTTTACTAAAAGGTGTTCTCCTAAAGTTTTATAACCTAAGTTATTATTGTAATAAGAAAAACCCATAGCATAAACATTACCATCTATTAACTTGTCTATATTTTTACTTAGATTTTCTCTTATAGACAATTCAGGAAGTAATTTTATAGTTACATTTTATTTGTAGTTTAATATTTGAACCTTTTATTTTATTAAATTTGTAAATATATTTTCCACTTGGTTCTATATCTAAATCTTTTAAAGACTCATAATTTAAATCATTTATAATAACTATAATATTTTAGGTTACCAGAAGTAAGGTGGTTCTTATTTAAATATTTTAAATATTTCTAAGAGGTATGGTTATTAGGGAATTTCAGCAATGAGAAAAGGTTATTAGAAAATTTATTTTGTTTATTCACTAAAAATATTGTCTCTTGCTTGCTTCGCAAGCAAGTACTTTTGTTGGTGAAAGCAACAGCTATTGCCTTGCAAAAGCAAGGGGGAGCTAAAATAGGGGGGGGGGGGTTGAATTTAATACTATTTCTGAGTTTTTTACAAATACATGTAAATTATCACCTAACACTTCATAAGGTATAGGATGAGATAGCATAAATACTACTAAATATAATAAAGTAAATAAATTTATAAATACTAACATGGGTAAATAAATTAAAGATAGTCTAGCAAAGAAACCTTGGTATTTTATATAGAAATGGATATATTTATTTTTATCGCTAGCGCTTACTTATTAAATATTCTTTATTAATATAAAAGATGATATTATTGAGAAAAGCAGTAAATGTTAATATAGGTGAACAGATTAGAATCAAGCAAATAACTTGGATTGCTAATTGTTGAGCTAATAAATCAACCAGAAAACCAGTAACTTTAACAGGTTGAAGGATACTAAAAACATAGTCAAATAGTTTATCTAAAAAAGAGTTTAAGTCTAAATTTAAATCGGGTATAAATTTATTAGAGTATTTTTCTAAGGCATTTAAAATAGCACTTTTTTCAGGATCTGGAATATTATGAGAATTTAAAGTAAATGCTACTTGAGTTAAACTAACTTTAGGTGTAGTTTGATTGGCTTGCATTTCGGCAAGTTTTTGTCTAACTTCATTTTCGGTTGGTTTATTAATAGCATCTACACTAGGCCAGACTTTAGTATGACTGTATATACTCAAACCATGCATTAGTCTATTAAAACCTACTGTCTAATACATTAATTCCTACTATAGTACCGGCAGTTGAAGCCATAGCTCCTAAAGTAGCTAGAATTCTACCTCTAGGACTTAAACCTCCTATTTTTTGTAAAGCATAATAAACTCCTTGCTTGCCTTGCAAGCAAGTAGGAGTACTTTTGTTGGTTAAAGCTTAAGCTATTGCCTTGAAAAAGCAAGGGCTCGCTTCAAGAGAGCTTAAGATAATATAATATACGCTTGAGGAACTCCCTTAGGCCATAATTAACTAGGATCTGGAGGAGCTACTTGTGAGCTAGTTGTATTAGAAAAACCGCTTAAGAAAAAGAATTAGAAGCCTCTGCTGGAGGGTTAGAATCTGGACCAAGAAAATGATATAAATTATTATTATTACTATTATCTAATATTAATAAATCTATATTACATAGATTATATGTAAGAAGGAACACATGTAATACTACTATTATTATTAGTAATCTATTTTATAAAGAAGAAAAGCTTAAGGTATTATTAATAGAATCTCCCTCTGTATTATAATTAAAAGGAGCTAGAGGAGCAATGATAGCTATAGAAGTATTAGGAGCCTTAAGAGCCTTTATAGCCTTTGGAGCCCATACCTAAAAAATATCCTTAAGGTCCACACTATCCTTATAAGCCAAAATCTCCAAATTCACCATATTAAGGAGAAGAGTTATTAGAAGAATTAGTAGAGTTAGGAGATAAATTAGATATAGTAGCTATAGAAGAGAAAGTAGAGATAGGAGAGATAGGATATGTTTTCGAGTTAGGTGATCTAGGACCCAAAGAATCCATACTCTCCCTATTAAATCTCTTATAAAGAATAGATCCGGAATAAGAAGAATAATAAGATTTTGAATGCAAAACAGGAAAATTAAAATAATTTGCCTTAAGACCGATAAAGGAAAAATTACAAAATTTATTGTAAATATTTGTAATTTTTGTATTAATAATATTGTTAGTTTGTATCATATTTGTTTTCATTGTTTGTTGTTTTATTTATATTATACCACGGTTTAAGATATCCACTTTCCTTAATTACACATTCGACTTGCCTGTGTATAGTTGGAAAAGGCCAAGAATTATTTTTTTTTTATTTTTTTTTTAAGTTTAATATTTAAAGATATGGAGCGATATTAACAATTTATACGACTTACTAAACCTCCGTAGTTGCTACGCTCCCCCTTTAGGGGAAGCAGGGACCAATCAAAGGAAAAAATAATAAAACTGAGAGCTACAAAAGAGGCTGGGCCACATCCAGAGTAATAACCGTTAACACAAAGGAAGCCCTAAAATAAACTAATTAAAAATATATAAAAAAACCCTTTTCTATAGTATTATTATATTCAATAATAGTCCATATAAATAATGAATTTGTATTAATGAACTAAATAAAATTTTATAATAAACAAAAAAATATTCTTTATATATATTAACGATAAAACAAAACTATTCCTCTCTATTAGTATCCAATCAAATCCACAAACATGGAATAAATCCTTATACTCTAAATTTAAATAAATAAAGTTCTAAGAAAATATTTCTCTAAGACAAGATATCTCTCTAATAATGCCTGTCTTAGTTAAAAATGGGGAAAAAAGTGTAAATTACCCCCTAAAATAGGGGGGGGGGGGGAGGAGATAGAGTTTAGTTTTTTTTTAATAAGAAATATACTAGAAATAATAAAAATTAAAATTAAAAAGTAAACTTAATTTCCAGGTATCTAATACTAAATAATTAAAAAAAATTTTTAATAAGGAGAAATATCAAAACTTATTAAAATACTAGGTATTAATATTATAAAAGCTACAGCTACAGGTAATAAATTTAACCAACAAAGTGATATTAATTGATCGTATCTTAATCTCGGTAAAGTTGCCCTAAACCAAACAAACAAAAATGTAAAAATACAAGTTTTAAGACCAAGAATTATAGCTTGAAGATTAAAAAAAGAGTCATTAATAATCAGTTCAGGTAAATTATAACCACCTAAAAAGAATATAGCTGTTATACTACTAAATAATACTATTGAAGAATATTCTCCTAAAAAAAAGAATACAAAAGGCACTGAAGAGTGTTCAGTAAAGAAACCAGCTACTAATTCAGATTCCATATGAAAATTATAGATTATTTAATTTCTTTTATAATATATTTTTTTAATAATAATTTTCCTGATTTTAAATATCTACCAATAGTAGATTTGTTAAGATTTAAGTAATTAGCTAATTCTACTTTGTTAATAAAAGTTTTTATTAAATTATTGTATAAATCATAAAGACCTATAGATATTTTACTATTAGCATTAGACATTTTTAAATTAGAATCTATAGAGTGTTTTTTACCAAACATTGGAATTAAATTACCAGGTTTACTTATTTTAGATCTTGCAAAACTGGTATGGGTTTTTCCAAACATTGGGTGATTAGATTTATCCTTATATCTAAATTTCATCTTTTTAATAGCTTCAATAGTATGTTTATAACCTAAAGAAGAATTAGCTTCTTTTTTAAAATTATAAAGGCTATCCCCCCGAAGGGCTCCCTTACTTCTTATTTTTATTCAAAATAAGAATAAAAACGAAGGGGTAGCGTAGCAACTAGGGTCCCGAAGGGCTCCCTTAGGCTTAGGGAGCCCTTCGGGGGGAAAGCTTTTTATAACTAAAGTTTCTATATCTGTCAATTTAACATAAGGATCTATATCAAAATAATAAATTACAAATTTAAACTTAGATATTCCATATTTATTGATACTTCTTTGTAATCTTCTATTGGAATCTCTACATTTAAGATGAAACAATAATCTTTGATATAAATCTTTACTAAATGTATTGTTTAAAATTTTTAAAATCAATACTAATAATTAAACCATACACACCACCAACTCTAATAAGTTCTTTTCTAAAATTAATAGGAACATTTAGATCATTATAAGTTTTAAGCGGTAATAAACTAGCAATAATCAGGTCCACATTATTTACTGTATCAAAAAATAAAAAAAAAAAGAAAAACCAAAAAAATATATACATTTTCATTTTTGCCTTTAATATTTCCATTAAAGATGGACTATATCATATTAAATATTTTCTACCTAGCTCCTGGTCCAGGCTGGGAGGGAGTGACCTCACTATATTTCTTTCCTTAATCAAAATTATCCCAGTTACCTACGAAGTAGATAATTATATAGTACCAGCCACTAAGGATGTGAGGCAAAGCCAAGTGAGTGAGGGATTAAAAAAAAAGTAAGCGCTATAGTTTTAATTTAATTATAAAAAACCCCATTTCCACTTTTTGGCGAAGCCTTCTGCCAAAGTAGGATATTACGAAAAAAAGAGGCAGCGATATATTTAATGTTCACGTGTAGTCTCTGAGGAACCTACTAAATTATAAATTAAATAATATTTGGTTTCCTGCTGATTGTCCATTGTATTATCTTTAAGATAATAACTTAGGCTGGATTATTTTAATGTACTTAAAGCTTTAGGAGTTTCCAGCATATAGCGAACTTTATAGAGGCCAAATCTTAATTAGAATACTGGTTTAGCCTCTTGTAAATCAAATGGTGTTCTAGAAGTTTCAGCTAAAACAGCAATAAAATAAAATATAAAAACTGGAAGTAAAGGCACAATAAACCAAATAGATTGTTGTATTTCTATAATAGTTATATAATTTAAACTTCCTGTTAATAAAATTATAATTAATATTGCTGAACTTAAAATTAATTCATAAGATATCATTGCTGCTGTTGATCTTAATGACCCTAAAAAAGCATATTTAGAATTAGCAGACCATCCTGCTAATAATATCCCATAAACACCTAATGATGAAAGAGCTAAAGTGTATAATATTCCTAAAGTTAAATCTGATATTACTAAACCTTGACCAAAAGGTATTACTGCCCAACCTAATAAACTAAATACTAATGTTGAAACTGGTGCTAAATAAAAGATTATTTTATTAGATTGAGAAGGTACTACTGTTTCCTTTAAAATTAATTTTAAAGCATCAGCAACTTTTCCTAATCTTATTATGCTCATTATACTTACTATTTAGAATGCTGTAGTTTGTGGAAATGTATAGAAGTAGTATCCTTTAAAGGGCTAGCCTAGCTTCGCAAGTAGGAGTTAAGTTTTTAAGGTAGAGTCCCTTCAGATATAGGCAAGGATTTAGCAGTCATTCTAATAATTCGAAATGGTTTACTATTTACCAAAATAAAATTTATAGCATCATAAACAGATATTTTAGGTACTGCTTTTTCCGCTCCTATAATTAAGGCTTTTATACCCTGTCTTCTCCCTATAGAAGGTGTAAGCAAGAGCTATTGCTAAGTTCTTATTTTTATTGTTATGCAAATAAGAATCAAAACACCCTTTGCCCAAGGAGGCTTCAGGCTCCGGTCCCTAGCTTCAAGCGAAGCAAAAGCAAGTACTTTTTCCCGCAGCTATTGCCTTGCAAAAGCAAGGGGGAATGGGTCCCTAGGGTAGCGTAGCAACTAGGGAGGGAAGCAACCTTTGTCCGAACTTTTTTTGGTGAAAGCAACAGCTATTGCCTTGCAAAAGCAAGGGGGAGGTCAGGTCCAAAGGATAGATAAAAAGGATTTAATATTCCTTTTTTTGCTTTACTTTTTTTATCTCGTGTAAAATTTGATTCTTTACGACCCTCCTTCGGAGACTAGCACTAATTTTAGATCGAGTTAATAATGATAGACTAGTAGACACTTTAGTGTAATTATAAGAACTCATTAATACGTTAAGTAAAGGATGGTATCGAGACAAATACCAATTTTCTCGAGTTACTAATTCAGCACGAGAGCAAGTTTCTATAACAGTGATCGAGAAATTAGACCAAACAAACATACTAATAAAAATACCTAAAAAGTTTACTTTTTTAGCCCCATTAAAATAGTGATATTTTAAACGCAATCCTAAATTAGAAGAAGACCCATAATAAGTAATTACACGAATAGGAAGAAATGTAATTTTATAAATACCACTGACTCCAAGCCAAGCTTTACGAAATGTAGTAATGTTTTTGGGTAAATCATTACAGTATGATATTCCTTTATGTTTTTTATACCTTACAATATTAAGACTTAAACTTAATAATATGACGATACAAAATATCAGGGCTATTAAGTTACTAACAAAAGGAATTACTGACATAGCATATAACTTCACAAATTTTACAGAAAAAAAAAATAAATAAAAATAATGAGCATTGTTAATACGACTTAGGAGATAGATCATATCATCAATACTGAATTAAGTATTGCAGAACGTGTGATCGTTGAGGGGAACTAATTCTTGTAGCAATTAAAATTCTTCCCTGCTGATTGTACCATAAGACTGATTTTCACTAATATTTAGTACAGGCTTATTATCGTATATCCCAGCAAATAGTTCTGTTTTTCACTATTTATCAAAAAATAGAGCCGCTCGCAAACCTTTTTTGTGCTACGGTTGTAGTATTCCATAATACGAATTTTCTTCATTTTGCCATTTATTTACATAATACAGGCTGAGTTAGAAGACGTTCTCCCTAAATAGTAAGAATTTAACTATCCATTTATTGTTTTAATTTTACATATTGAGCTTTGTCTTATTTTTTTTTTAATTAAAAAAAAATAAGGCAAAGACTCAAATTAAAACTTTTTATTCTTTCGAATAGGGTCTGACTATATCTTAAGCAATATTAATATTGCCAACCACCATTTAGTCGATGAACTGCATACCTTAAATACAAACATAATAAATTTTATGCTCTTAAATTATTTTTATTTTACCGCTAGCGACTAAGAAAATAAAAAATAATTAAATTAATACATCTTGTATAATTAAGGCACTTGGCTGCGGATTTCCTATTTCCTTTCGTACATCTTTTTCGATTTTACTTTACCCCGAGTCATTACCTGAGCCACTTATATTTTTTAATATAGAGTTTAGTTGAAATAGCTTTAAGGGTTCCCCGCAATTTGATGATTTATAGCAGAAGGTTCACTTCCACTTGAAGGCTATTTAAAAAGTTTCTCAAACTTTTTTAATAAAAAAAAGAAATATGTAAAACTTATTTATCTTTCATATTAGAATAAGGTGAAGTATAAAAAAATAGATTATTGTAAGATTTATTTGTGTTTAAATATTTACTTCTATGGATTCGCTTAGCGAGAAATAGTTTATTGACTAATTTTTAACTCTTTAAATGCTGCATATTTATAATTAATTGTAGGCTGGCTTTTGCTTGCGAAGCAAGCAAGTTATCATTTATTAAAACTAATTCACATTTAATTTTTTTATAGACCCATAATTTCACAGTTTCATTTTTAAGATTTTCTACTTTAATATTTTTAATTTCCTCTTTTGTTAATTCTTTAGAAAAAAATAAAAACAAACTATTATTTTTTAAAGTAGCTCTTTTTGTAAATAAATGTCTTAAAATAGATCTATAATCTACATTAAAATGATCAGCAGTTTTGTGTAAACTATTTTTAGTACCGTATAAGGACTCTAGAATGGTAGCATAACCCTTCTTCTTATTTTTATTGTTATGCAAATAAGAATCAAAACAACCTTTGCCCAAGGAGGCTTAAGGCTCCGAAGGGAGGAAGGGCCCAAACTTTACAATTATTAAACTTTCTTAAATTAAATAATTCTATAAGTTTTTCTTTTTCAATACTATTTAATTCTTTACTAAATAAATAATAACCATTAATTCCGCCTTTTATTCACTTATCTATATGATTGGTAATTAATTTTGATTGTACAATTAAATATCTAGCACTTGCTTCTTTTGAAAAAAATTGTAAAACTTAACCTTTAGCATTATAAATTAAAACTTTTTTAGGTAAAGTTAAATTTATTTCTAATCCTTTTTTAGCTTCATTTATTCCTTCGGAGTGTTAGTTTTATTAAAATATGTATTAAATTGAGTGAAAAATAAGTTATTTTTATATGGTACATTAGTATTCATGTATCTTTTTATAGTTTCTCTAGATACCTTAATAGTTTTACTTAGAGTATTTAAACTATCAAACTTAGTATAATTTTCACTTATTTGATTATTAACATAAGTATAAAGATACACCGGTATACCTAAATATACATTATTGAGTAATAAATCTGCTTGTTTAGCTTTTAACTTAATATATAGAGTTGAAGATATTTTAGTAAAAGATTAATTGCTTTTTATTATGGTATTTAATATAGGTAAATACTTTTCTAAATATAAATTCTCTTTCTCTTGTTGAATTTCAAGATTGCAAATCTCAACTATATCGCTTCAAGAGAAAAATTAAACATTTCCCTAGCTTCAAGCGAAGCAAAAGCAAGTAGGACTACTAGCAAAGCAAATAAATGAAATTTATCTTTAACTTTAGTTTTTAAGTGGGCGTTTAATCTATTTTTAAAATTTTTAGCTCTACCTAATTAATAGATGTTTAATTTTTCTTTATATTGAATTAAATAAATACCCCCTTTATTTTTATCGCTAAGCGGTTACTTATTAAAAATAATAATAATTATTATTATTTAGAGAAGTTAAATTATAGCAAGTATCAACTATTTTATAATCAAAAATCTTATTTTTTTCAGTTATAGGGCTAATTCTATTTTTTAATAATATTTTAACAATATCCTCATTCTTACTTCCTGCAGAAAGGCAGGTACTATAATATATTCTTCCCCTTTTTGATATAGACTTACATATTCTTTTTTTATTTATTATTATTCAACCTACAGTATTCGGTCCCACTCTTCTCTGATGTGCAGCTAATTGTTTTCTTTCAATTATAGTCATAAAGGCTATACTTAATAAAACAGGTAGTAAAATACTTAGAACATCGGCTAAATTAAATAAAATAGATATTATACTATCTCTCAGAATAAAAAAATTAGTAGTATTCATTATATTTTTAATTATTGTATTTTTCTTAATTAATATAAATTTAAATTAAATAGGTAAAACTCCTTCCCTTCGGCTCCCTAAGGCTCCCTAAGGCTCCCTACGGCTCCCTTGCTTCGCTAGGGTCCCTAAGGGAGCGTAGCAACTAAGGGAGAAGGTTGACTTTACCCCCCCCCCCCCCTTAGTTGCTACGTTACCCTAAGGACCGCTTAATAGAGGCTAGAAAAAGGAGCCTTAAGGCTCCTTAGCGTAGGTAAAGTAAGCAACCATTAGTATAAGCTCCGAAGTATAGGCAAAAACAAAGTTTAAAAGCAGCGGGGTAAATAGGTCCTACTATAGTACTATTTTCAACTAGGATAATAATAATTTAAATTAAAAGGCAACTCTATTTAATATCTCTATAAATTAAGAACGTTTGTATTTATAAATTAAACACACACTATTTTCTAGCTTACCACTTTGTTTTTTATTGTTTATTTATATTTTTATTATAATTATTTGTTTTACTCCTCCGTACTTTTGTTGGTGAAACCAACAGCTATTGCGAAGCAAAAGCAAGGCTCGCTTCAAGAGACCTTTGTTTTTATTCTTATTTTACTTTTGCCTGTGTCTGTTGATTTTTATTCTTATTTTTAATACAAATAAGAACACAGGTCACAAGCAAAAGGGAATACAATTAAGAAGTAAGGAATAAAATTTTTTTATCGCTTAGTGTTATTAATTTTTTTTAACCTATTGTTCCATAGGAGTGCCTTAGGGAGTGGCAAAAAATAATTATTAATAAGTTTAAACTTAAATAAATTAGCTGCAAAGCAGGTAAGAGAATAATATTTTTATTTTTGTTCTTTTTATATTACCCTAGCTTCGCAAGTAGGACCCTCCCTCCCGGTAGTTGCTACGCTACCCTACCGGTCCCTTGCTTCGCAAGGGAGGGTGGCCCCTTTTTGTCGCTAGCGCTCGCTAAGCGGTACTTAAACAAAAGTACCGCTAGCGACTTCTTACCTTTGTTCCCTACCGCTTTTGTTTTGTTCCCCCATCGGGCCAGAAGCCCTCCCGTACGGGACCCTAGCGAAGCAAGGGAGGGTCCCCCTTGCTTTTGCAAGGCAATAGCTGCGGGCAAAAGTACGGAGGTTACTTCTTATTTGTATTCAAAATAAGAATCAAAACAAAAAAAGTCCCAAGGAGGCTTAAGGCTCCGTAGGGAGGTAAGGAGTCCTTTTGTTTATTCTTATTTTACTTTTGCCTATTTCTCCCCCTTGCTTTTGCTTCGCAATAGCTGCGGGCAAAAGTTCTTGCGAAGCAAGACACAGGTAAAAAGCAAAGGGTTTACAAATAAGAAAAACAAAAAAGTAAACAAAGGTAGGGCCCTATTTACCCCGCTTTTTACTTTTGTTTTTAAAGTAAAAACAAAAGGTACGCGACCCCTTCCCCCTTGCTTTTGCAAGGCAATAGCTGTTGGTTTCACCAACAAAAGTTTGGAAGGGCCAGAAGTTTTATTTCTCGCTTTTTACTTTTGTTTTTAAAGTAAAAACAAAAGGTACGCGGTCAATAAAACAAGGGTTGCTTCCCTCCCATTCCCCCTTGCTTTTGCAAGGCAATAGCTGCGGGAAAAAGTACTTGCGAAGCTAGGGAGCCATTCCCCCTTGCTTTTGCAAGGCAATAGCTGCGGGGAAAAGTACTTGCGAAGCTAGGGAGCCATTCCCCCTTGCTTTTGCAAGGCAATAGCTGCGGGGAAAAGTAAGGAGGGACCGGAGCCTTAAGCCTCCTTGGGCAAAGGTTGTTTTGATTCTTATCTCCCCGAACTTTTGTTGGTTACACCAACAGCTATTGCGAAGCAAAAGTTCGGACAATGGTTGCTTTTTCTTCGCACAAAGCTGCGAGCAAAAGTTGAATAAAAATAAGACCTTAATTGCAAATAGCTGTTGCTCACACCAACAATAGTAAAATAGGGCCGCTTCAAGACAAATAATAAGTAACCTCCGTACTTTTGCCCGCAGCTATTGCCTTGCAAAAGCAAGGGGGACCCTCCCTTGCTTCGCTAGGGTCCCGTACGGGAGGGGGGGGGGGGGGGGGCTTCTGGCCCGATGGGGGAACAAAAGGGATGGCAAAGGTTTGTTTTTTTAACTTATGCGAGCATAAGCAAATGGTAATAATAAAAATTAATTAATGTTCTGTAAATGTAATTATAACAATTTTTAATAGGAAGGTTTATTTTTTTTCAAATTTTATATTTACAAGTATACCTATTCACTTTAAATTTTTAATAAAATATTAATTATACAAATATATTCTATTAATTTTTAATAGCTACATCCATTAAAGTATTTTCACTAATACCTATTAAAGGCACAACTATTAAGAACCATGAAAAATAAAAAGCTGTAGCAATTTGTCCTATTTCAACATAAGGTGTCACATACTAAATTAGTCTACCTTTGAAGCTTTATCGTTTTTTTTAATGTTGAAGGTTCTATTTTGGTAAAGTAAAGGCATTCCATCAACTAATCTTCTTGAAATTGTTTTTTTTTAACTTGGAAAAAGTTTGCAACTTCTTGTATACTAATTTATGAAGAAAAAGGTTTATTAATATTTTAAAATTTTTTAAATTTTACATAGCCGCCTCTGCTTTTATCTATTAAAACAATAGTCAAAGCTAAAAGTTATTGAAGCTGTAGATCTAACTGTTCAAGAACTAGTCTATTTTTGCCTTTTAAGTCCAAGGCTTCGGCCGCAGGGACATCCTTAACTGTAAAATATGTCCAATCATTCATTCTCCTTGAAAGATACTCGCATATAATTTACCCTTCGGGTGTTAAGTGTTTTCCCCTTAATTTTATTAATACTAGTGTTTTCCAATCCTTGAAACTATCTTCTTTCTTACTGAAAAAAGTTAAGTTTTCTAAAAAAGGTATAAATATTTTACTAATATAAGCCATATGTGAGATTTTAATTACACACCTGTTTCTTTTATGGTTTTCTCCTTTAATTGTATAGGTTTCTCTCCGTACTTTTGTTGGTGAAACCAACAGCTATTGCGAAGCAAAAGCAAGGGGGACCCTTTAATATTTCTCATATTGTTTGGAATTAAACTCATCAAGAAATTATAAATACCAACAAGAACAGGTTTTTGTATAGAAGTTAAACCTAATTCAAATTGTTGAGTTAGATTTTTTTTAGTTACATAAAAAGAACCTTCTCCTTCTATTAACCCTAGTAACCAATAAGGAGTAATCTTAATATTGTGGTTTGGGGATTTAATAAAAGTATTTCTTTTTTTACTTTTGTTGGTGTAACCAACAGCTATTTGCGATAGTTCTTATTTTTATTGTTATGCAAATAAGAATCAAAACAAAAAAAGTCCAAAGGAGGCTTCAGGCTCCGCTCCCTAGCTTCAAGCGAAGCAAAAGCAAGTACTATTGTTGGTTAAAGCTTAAGCTATTGCCTTGAAAAAGCAAGGGGGAATGGCTCCCTAGGGAGGGAAGCAAGAGTTCATGGAGTTTTTTAAACTACCGCGTACCTTTTTTTTTTACTTTTTTTATTCCTACCCACTCGGTGCCTGTAGCCTTACCTTGGTAAGGGCAAAGGTCTCTTGAAGCGAGCCTTGCTTTTGCTTCGCAATAGCTGCGGGGAAAAGTACGGAGCAGAATAAAAATAAGAAAAAAAAAAGTAAAAAGCGATAAAATTAGATCCTGAATATTTGAGTCTAGAATTCCTTTTTTATAATCAGCATATAAAAAATAGGCTTTTCTTCAAGCAAGATAATCTAATTGTTTAGTTGTATTTAAGGGATACTTATCAAAAATATTTATTAATTTTAATATTTCATCAAAAGAATAAACTTCCCATACTGATGTTAGTTTATCTTCTTCTCGTAAAATACCTACTATACTTAATGGATATATTTGACCGAAACCTAACCTATTTCTAATATAAACTAATAAAGGTCTATCATTTATGTGCATACCTATTCTAATTTTAAATTTAAAACTACACTTCCCTCTTTGGTCCTTAGTAATTTGAAAATTTTATTCTCCATCTTACAAACCTCTTAAATATTCATAAAAATCAGAATTACTATTCATAAATCTAGGATCTTGTTGATTTAAGCACTCCCCTAGGCTTATTTTTGTACAAGAACTGAAGGCTCGTCCTACCACGCCAAATGGCAGGATTAAGTTCGAGTTTGTTAATGATTTAGCCATAGAGCTATAAAACCCTCTAGTTTGGTTTTGTGAAGTAATTTATTTTTAGGTTTATGTTTTATTTTATCTAGAGTTAGGTAAAAAGGGAGGGCAAAGGTTTGAATAAAAATAAGAAAAAAAGCTAAGCGGTCGCTAGCGGTAGCTGTAGGCCCCTACAACAAAAGTTAAAAAACAAAAGTACTCCTTACCTCCCTCCCGTACGGGACCCTAGGGACCGGAGCCTTAAGCCTCCTTGGGCAAAGGTTGTTTTGATTCTTATTTTACTTTTGCCTATTTATCCATTTCCTGCCTTTGGCAGGAGACACAGGTACAAAGCAAAGGGTTTACAAATCAGAAGTAACCTCCGTACTTTTGCCCGCAGCTATTGCGAAGCAAAAGCAAGGGGGACCCTCTTGAAGCGACCCTCCGTACTTTTGCCCGCAGCTATTGCCTTGCAAAAGCAAGGGGGAAGGGGGGGGGGGGGGTGGCTTTTCAAGCAAGCCCGATGGGGTCGCTTCAAGAGAACAAAAGGAAGGGGGGGGGGGGGAGCTGGCAAAGCCAGTTAATTAGAACTTTTTATTTGTAGATGTTTTTGAATAAAGAGCAACATCTATTAAAGTATTTTCAAAAATACCAATAGCTGGTACTATAATTAAGAACCAGGCGAAGTATAATGCTGTAGCAGCTTGCCCTATGGTTACATACGGATCATTAGGGTGTTGAGAACCAATCCACATTAAAATAAAGAAATCTACAACAAAGAACCAGAAAGCTAATTTCATAGCTGGTCTAAACTGGCTACCTCTTATTCTAGATAAATCAGTTAATGGTAAAATTAATAAAATTAATAATGAACCAAACATTGCTAAAACTCCTAATAATTTATTAGGTATAGATCTTAATATAGCATAGTAAGGTAATAAATCAAATATATATTATCCCTATTCTTTAGAAAAGGGTTGGACTATATCTTCACCCAACTTTTAATTTTTATTGGGGCTTCACATGTAGTCTCTGAGGAGCCTACTATTGTATTATTATACAAATTAGTTTCCTGCTGATTGTCCATTCTGACACAATAATTAATTATTATTAATAATAATAATAAGAAAAAAAAAATAAGTCAGTATCTTTAAGATTTTTACTATCTAATTAATTTTAATCCAGCGGAGCTGCAGTCTTTTTATTATTATTTATATACTTTTCTTGGTGTTAGCTACACCTGCTAAGTTCTTATTTTTATTGTTATGCAAATAAGAATAAAAACAAAAGCAACCCATGTTTTATTGACCGCGTACCTTTTGTTTTTACTTTAAAAACAAAAGTAAAAAGCGAGAAATAAAACTTCTGGCCCTTCCAAACTTTTGTTGGTGAAACCAACAGCTATTGCCTTGCAAAAGCAAGGGGGAAGGGGGGAATAATAATAACTATCCCCTGCCTTTGGCAGGTAGTTACCTTTGTTTTTACCATATTTGACCGCTAGCGATAAAATATGGTAAAAATAAGAAGTAAGGAGGACAAAGGTGAATTTAATTTACCGCGTACCTTTTGTTTTATCGCGTACTTAGCTAGCGGTACTTTTTTTATTCCTACCCACTCGGTGCCTGTAGCCTTACCTTGGTAAGGGCAAAGGTCCCCCTTGCTTTTGCTTCGCAATAGCTGCGGGCAAAAGTACGGAGCAGAATAAAAATAAGAAAAAAAAAGTAAAAAGCGATAAAATTAGATTGGTACTTAAAGCTTTAGGAGTTTCCAGCGTATAGTAAAGTTTTTTTTTTTCGTAAGATTTCTCTTAAGCATGGCATTTATTAACTTAATACCATTCAGGAACAATAGATGCTGGAGTTACCATCGGGTCAGCAGGTATATAATTATCAGAATGTCCTAATAAGTTAGGGTAAAAAAACACTATGATTGATAAAACTAAAAAGAAAGCAAAAATAGTAACTAAATCTTTAAATATAAAGTATGGATGGAATGCATATCTATCCACATTTGAATTTACACCGTTAGGATTATTTGAACCATGTTCATGTACAGCTATTAAATGTGCTACTGCTAATGCTGCTAATAAAAAAGGTAATAAATAATGTAAAGAAAAGAATCTATTTAAAGTGGCATTAGATACTGAAAATCCTCCCCAAATCAACTCAACGATATCTTGTCCAAATATAGGAATAGCAGATAATAAATTAGTAATAACTGTTGCACCCCATAATGACATTTGTCCATAAGGTAGTACATACAATCCATCTATTTATCTATATACTAGTGCTGTGTCCGCAATAGTCAAGGTTCAGTATAGATAGTAGTTGTACCTAGTCGGTTAGTCATTCCTCCCTTGGACCGCTTAGCGATTGGTTTCTGGCTAACGTCATTCTAGGCCTTGAATGATATAGAATCACATGGTTCCGACTGTACATTAAGCACCATTTCAGGCACCCACGAGTGACCCAGTCTGTCGCGTTTGTTCATACAAGCGACGGTCTGAGGAGCTGATACTCCCTTTAACCGTTTTCACTCGCATCGCCAGCTAATTTTTCTGTGATTAGCCAATATCCCTGTCAGGACATTTCACTTGCCTTTTCCCTATTTTCTATGTAGATTCATCCAGGGAGCTAAGTAAGACTATAGATAACTATTAATAAAAATAAAGTAATTTAACTATTAATCATAAAAGGTTTAAAATATTATTATTATATTAACCACCTAACTGTTCGTTTACTACAATTACAATATTAAGCAACTCTTTTTATAGATCGTAGTACTATGACCATAGAACCGACAAGTAGAAGAGTACCATTTATTTAATTTCCCTCCAGTTAATTCTAAAAAACGCAGGGTTAAAAAAAAAGTTCTATCTCTCCACCCAAGCGCCAGCTTAATTATATTTAAGGATGGGAGAAAAAATCATTAAATTACCTAAACATAGTTATCCATTTTGGGCTAATTTGTTTACCCAGGAAACCTATCTAGTTCTAATTATTAATAAAAAAGCTACGCAGCTACGCAGCTACGCAGCTACGCAAAAATATACCAATATTAATAATTTTGTACTCTATCTATTTATTAATCCCCAAGTGCTTTTTTCCTCCAGTCTTAGCTGTTGGATTCACTCTTTCTAATAAATTTCAATTAGAGCCTTGAATAGTTATAAATCTTTGTGCCTAGAAAGAGGGTTATTTATATAACTAAGAACTCCGACTGTACATTAAGCAGCATTGCAGCCACCCATTAGTGACCCAGTCTGTAGCGATTGTGTTCTCAACCGACGGTCTTAAAATTGGTACTATTTTTTTGACCGTTTTCACTAATATAGCCAGAATTAGTCTTTTTTAAGTAAAAAAGACTAAAACCAACACCCCTGTCAAGGTGTTTCGACAAATCTATACCAAAACTACTCAGATACAAGTATATGTTTTGCCCTAATGTCGAGACTTTGAAAATATCCTATTAAATACCTAATTTATATTTCATTTCTGCTATGATATAAGGTTCTAAAATTTTACGTAAAATCGGCAAAGATTCTTTTCAAATAGCGATACACCATTGATTAGGATAGCCTGATTTTACAACGGATGTTTTAAAATTATATTTATTAGTTAATATACTAGCTAAAAATTGACACTCATCATAAGTAAAACTATTAGTTGATAAGGTTATACCTTGACCTTTATGAAAAGATCCATCCTGCATAATCCAATGAGATAAGCCTATAGGTGTTAAATAATCAGCTATATAAAAAGGAACTATTTTTATGGTCTTACCCTTTACATTAATATAAAAAGAGTCAAATATCCAAGTAAAACTTGTAAATGTAAATAAGGTTAGTTTATAATTAAACCGTTTTTCAATTCTAGAATCACTATCGGGTGCCAGCTGGTTTAGGGGATTATTACTCCCATAATGGAAAGGTGATTTTTCTATTAAAGTAGGAACAGGTCGTGAACAATAACCTAATTTATAAAAAAGTAAACTTAAATAATGAATATAGGCAGTATTACTTATACTTTGCTCTATAATAAATCTAACACTATTTAGAGTTTTACCTGGTATTTTATCAGCTCAAAAATCCCCTAACATACCGCAAATAATAATATCTAATATTTCTTTATTATGAGGACCTATTCTATATATAGCTTTAGTTCTAGCTTTATTTATAGGTAAAATTGTTGTACTTAATCCACTCATAGTTATTGCACTGTTAATTGTATTTAAATCGATATATTTCCAATTTGGCCATATTATAGCCATCATTAAAATAAATATTATAACTCCAATAGACCATACTAATACTCTAGGTGATTTATAAGAGCTATAATATAATCCTCTTCCAATATGCATATATACGAATATAAAAAAGAATGAAGCAACATTAGCATGTGTATATCTTATTAACCATCCGTTATTTACATCTCTCATTATCATTTATGTTATAAACATGTACCACCCTTACATATTTAAATTATATAAGGTTTACCTTAATTAAAATTTTTCAATTTAAGTGGGTTGTGGTGCATAATAAAAAGTGTATCTACCTCCAATTACTTTACCTGTATCAATTCTTCGTCTAGCTGCTAAGCTAGTTCGTGAATACCCTATAGATTCCATAGTTACGCTAAATTTTACATAAGGTCTCTTGAAGCGACCCTTGCTTTTTCAAGGCAATAGCTGTTGGTTTCACCAACAAAAGTACGGAGAATTTAGTCTAATTCCATTCTCTTCTAATTTGGGCTACTAGGCTCCGAAGGAGCCAATCCGCTAACTTTGTTTAGAATAGTAGAGTAAATACCCTTATTAGTATATTTAGCAATTTCAGATACTAATTTAAAACCCTCTTTCAGATAAAAATAACCAAATTTGTGTAAATGTAAAACAATACCCCAGTAGTAAAAATCTATTCCTTTACGGGTTTGAATAGGCATATCTAGTAATAAGAACATTAAATAATCATATAATGAATCAATATTACTAATAGGTATCACAGAAATAGTATTATTTGTTTTGTAAGACATAAGACACTTTAATAGGCGAACTATTTTTACTAAATTTAAATACTTGAGGTGTAGATTGTAAATACAATGCTATACTTTGAAGCACTTTTAAATTTTTAGTGTGTTGACCTATTTGGAAATATGGGCTTAAATTTTTAAAACCAACTGCCTTGCTTTGCTAGGCTGCTCCTTCAACTTGCTTCGCTAGCCCAGATAACCAAAGTGAAAACTTAATTTTATAAGCGGGTACTTTTCTATTGTATAATTTGTAAAGTAGAGGTAAAAGACTTAAATTATTCTTCATGTTAGCAACCATTCTCATGGTTGATCGGACTATATCTTCTTTCTTTTTGAAAGCTCTACGTGTAGTCTCTGAGGATACTACTCGATTACTATTACCTCTGTTAAAAACAAACGCTCCGCAAAAAAAAAAAAAACAAAAAAAAATCACAAAGTTTGTAAAAAACCAAAAAATTTTTGTTTTTAACAGAGGTAAATAATCTTTGGTTTCCTGCTGATTGCCCAATCTTTAAGATTGTACTTTCTATTGTGATTTTAGTACTTTTAGAAATAAGGGTATCCCAGCATATAGTAGAGTTTAATGAACACATTTGTATTAATTTGCATGTTCTACAGAATTAAATGCGAAATCTACATTAGGTGTATAATGCATAGCTAAAAATGCTCCAGTTAATATTTGTATAATTAAACAAACAGCTAATAAGGATCCGAAATTCCATAAATAAGTAATATTTGCAGGTTCTGGATTATCTACAAGATATGAATTTAAAAATCTAAGTAATACATGGGTTTTTAATATTCTCATTTTTTTTTATTTAATTTTTTTTTTTTATACTTTTTATTTATTTGTTTTTCTGTTTTCTGTAAACTAATTACTGTTTATTCTTAAACTACATTTCCTCTTTTTCTTCATATAGGAGCTTTTCTACCACCTTAGCTAATTCGATTGACTAACTTTTGCAAATTTTGCAAAAGTTAGTTTTTTAATTTATCCCTTCTTTCCGGGAGCTAAGGTGAAAGTTAGCAACTATGGTGGAGCTGCTTCTTTTTGTTTTTTATTAGTAAGTTTTTCCTCTGCTTCTGATTTTTATTAAATATAACTTTTGCTCTCCTTCGGCACTATTTGCCCCTCTCCCTAGTTTAAACGCTACCCTAAGTTTAAACGCTACCCTAAGTTTAAACGCTACCCTAAGTTTAAACGCTACCCTTGTTGCTACGCTAGCCTAGCTTCGCAAGTATGACCTTTTGTTTTATTCCCGCTTCAAGAGCCCTACTTCTTATTTTTATTGTTATGCAAATCAGAATCAAAACAAAAAAAGTCCAAAGGAGGCTACAGGCTCCGGTCCCTAGGGAGGGAGGAAGGGCCATAAGTTTGATTGAAAATAAAACAAGGGTTACTTATTATTTGTCTTGAAGCGGCCCTATTTGACTATTGTTGGTGTGAGCAACAGCTATTTGCTTTTAAGTTCTTATTTTTATTCAACTATTTTTGGTGTAAGCAACAGCTTTGTGCGAAGAAAAAGCAACCATTGTCCGAACTTTTGTTGGTGAAAGCAACAGCTATTGCCTTTAAAAAGCAAGGGGGAGGTAAGCTCCAAAGGATAGATAAGAATAACAAACCTTTGCCCAAGGAGGCTTAAGGCTCCGGTCCCGTATGGGTCCCGTATGGGAGGGAAGCAACCCTTGTTTTAATGAAAATAAAACTTCTAGCTTGCTTCGCAAGCAAGTACTTTTGCCCGCAGCTATTGCCTGGATAAAGCAAGGGGGAGCTGCCAAAGGCAGGTAGGGGTCTTGAAGCGAGTAATTAGTTGCTGCGCTACCGTAGGAAACAAAGGTAACCCTTGTTTGATTGAAAATAAAACTTCTAGCTTGCTTCGCAAGCAAGTACTTTTGCCCGCAGCTATTGCGAAGCAAAAGCAAGGGTCGCTTCAAGAGACCTTTGTTTTTATTCTTATTTGCATAACAATAAAAATAAGAAGTAGGGGGAGTACTTTTCATTATTACCCTCCCTAAGGGACCCGTAGTTGCTACGCTACCCTAAGGGTTCGCTGGTTTCTTATTTGTATTCCCTTTGCTTTGAAAGCTAGCTAAGCTAAGCGGTAGCTGTGTCTTGCTTATTGCGAAGCATAAGCAAGAACTTTTGTTGGTGAAACCAACAGCTATTGCCTTGAAAAAGCAAGGGGGACTAGGAGAAATAGGCAAAAGTAAAATCAGAATAAACAAAGTACAACAAAAGCGGTAGGGCTCGCTAGCGGTTCTTATTTTTATTTTTCCCGCTTCAAGACCCCTTCCCCCTTGCTTTTGCTTCGCAATAGCTGCGGGCAAAAGTTAGGTAGTGCCATAAGTTTTATTTGTCTTGAAGCGGTCAATAAAACAAGGGTTGCTTCCCTCCCATACGGGACCCATACGGGACCCATACGGGAGCCATACGGGACCGGAGCCTGTAGCCTCCTTTGGACTTTTTTTGTTTTGATTCTGATTTGCATAACAATAAAAATAAGAACTTAATTGCAATTAGCTGTTGCATTCACCAACAATAGTAAAATAGTTGCTACGCAAGCGTAGGAAACATAGCTCCCCCTTGCTTTTGCAAGTCATTAGCTTAAGCTTTAACCAACAAAAGTACTCCTTGCTTGCGAAGCAAGCAAGTAGGACCTTTTTTTGTATTATGATTTTACTTTTGCCTGTGTCTGTTGTTTTTGATTATTATTTTTAATACACAAAAGAACACAGGTCAAAAGCAAAGGGAATACTCCCCCTTGCTTTTGCTTCGCAATAGCTGCGGGCAAAAGTTCGGACAGAAGTCAGGAGCAATAGAATAAAAATAAGAATAAAAACAAAAAGTACCGCTTAGCTAATAAAGGGACCCTGTTGCCTTTTTTTTTAACCCTTATCCCTCCCTTAGTTGCTACGCTAGGGTAAATCAACCTCATTTTGCTACGGTAGCCTGAGGTAAATATCCTGCCACTTTTGTTTACCTCCCCTGGAGCCTTTTTATTGTTATATAAATAATAATAAAAGGGCTAAGGGCTCCTTACTTCTTATTTTTATTCAAAATAAGAATCAAAACGAAGGTCTCTTGAAGCGACCCTTGCTTTTGCTTCGCAATAGCTGCGGGCAAAAGTACTTGCTTGCGAAGCAAGCTAGGGAAGTAAAAAAAAAGGGAGGGAAGGAAGTCCCTGCTACCAAGGGAGGGGAGTCATAAAATCTAAGGCACTCCTATGGAATCGCTTCAAGACAAAAGGTTATTTTTTTAATTAAAAATTTTAATTTATTACGAAGGTGGACTCTAGATATGTTTAGTAATGTGTATATATTTTTGTTTTTTTTTATTTAACAGAAAAACATGAAATAAACTGGCTTTATTTTAAAAAGATAAAGACCTAATAAAATTAATATTTATACTCCTATTACCAACCTAATTTTCATTTTTTTTTATTTTGTTTTTATTTTTCTATCCTTCGGACCTGAAGTTATCATTTATATTATGTTTTATAATAACTCTTGCTTCCCCTCCCTTAGATGCTACGCTTCCGCTTGGCTCTGATTTGTATGCTACTTTTGTTCGCTGTAGCTCCTTAAGTCCTCGGATTCTGATTTGTAATCCCTGTGCTTGCTTCGCAATAACTTTTGCCCGCAGCTATTGCCAACAAAAGTACTCCCCCTTGCTTTTTCAAGGCAATAGCTGTTGGTTTCACCAACAAAAGTACTCCCCCTTGCTTTTTCAAGGCAATAGCTGTTGGTTTCACCAACAAAAGTACGGAGGGAAGTAAATCCTACGGAGGAGGCCCAACAAAAGTTATATAAATAATAATAAAAATGGAAAAAGTTGTCTCCCCCTTGCTTTTGCTTCGCAATAGCTGCGGGCAAAAGTACGGAGACAACCGATGGCGAGGTATTAACAAAAGGTAGACCTACGGTAGCGTTGCTTCGGCAGGGAGGTACCTGCTTCGCTGGGTGCGTTTAAAAAGTAGGTGAATCTTTTTTAATAAAAAGACTGCTTAGGATAAATAAAGTTATTTTTAATAAAAATCAGAAGCAGAGGCAAAAACTAAAATATATTAAAATAATAAGCCCTAGAAGATTTGAACTCCTACAAGTTCCTCATCAAGAAACCATTCTACCATTAAATTAAAGGCTCCAATATTATATTATAAAATAAAAATTAAGTAAATTTACTTCTTAGAGGCCCCGACTGTTGCTAATTTACCTTGCTAATGTAGGTCAGTAGTTATTAAGGAGACAATTTATTACCCTTAACATTGCTAAGGGTAATAAATTTATTAAATAATTAGTTCTCTTCCGGACTCGAACCAGAATTAACACTTTAGAAGAATGTGATTCTAACCATTGAATTAAGAGAACTTTTAAATTAAAAACACTCATTTTTTGTTTTAATTTTCTTTTTTCTTTTATATAAATTAAAAACTTTTTATTTTGTTTTCTTTTATATAAATTAAAAAAAGTTTTTATTTTGTTTTTTATATAAAAACAAAATAAAAATCAGAACCAAGCGCTCCCTAGCTTCAAGCGAAGCAAAAGCAAGTACTTTTTCCCGCAGCTATTGCCTTGAAAAAGCAAGGGGGAATTGGTCCCTCTTGAAGCGACCCTAAGGAATTGGTCCCTCTTGAAGCGATCCTAAGGAATTGGTCCCTCTTGAAGCGATCCTAACTTTTGTTGGTGAAAGCAACAGCTATTGCCTTGCAAAAGCAAGGGGGAATGGGTCCCTAGGGAGGGAAGCAACCTTTCAAAAGTTAGGTTAAAAAAAAACAAAAGAACTAAAAAGGGGCCTTCCTTACCCCGTAGGGGAGAGTAAAAGTAAAACAAAAAATGGGGGGGGGGGGGTATTTGGTTTTTTATTTTCCAGCAGCACTTTCCAGTACAGCTACCTTGCTATGACTTTTGAGATGTTACTCAGAAGGGTTGATCGAAACTACAAATTCTTAACAAAAATAGTTATTGCTACCTTTTTAGATCTTACTTTATTTAGCTTTGGCTTAAACTAGTACTCCTTCGTAGCCTCTGCCTTTTTGGTTCATATTGGTATTCAAATTAAGAATACAAACAATCGGCCATAAGGTTATTTAAAAAGTACAAATAAAAACAAAGTGGGTAAGTAAGCAAAAATATGAGCTACTCTAAATTATAGAATAATAAGAATAACTACACTTAATTTAATATAATAAAATATAATTAAAAATTAAACTTATTATTTAATTTAAGTGTATTTTTTGTTTTAGATAAGTTTCGCGGCGATTTCCCCCAATCCGAATTCCTCCCCAGCGACAGACAGTTAGTTCATCACGGATTCAGACTTCACCGTTGCGTACTAAACAACGATTACTCGAAATTCCTTCTTCATATTGCCGAGTTACAGGCAATAATTCGTGAAAATTAATAAAACTTTTTTTAGTGATTAGCTAGACCTTAGAACTATTTTATAAAATTAAAAAATTTTGCTTTTTACAATACAAGTAAAAGGCAACTAAAATAAAAATTTTAAAAATTAGTTGAAGTTTTGCGTCATTTTGTAAAAGTTATTGTGGCACGTCTATAGCCCAGTTCATGAGGGCCATAACGACTTGTCTTAGCCCCAAATGAAAATATTTAATAATCATTAATAGTTAAGTATAAATTAACAACAGGGATTTCGTCCGTTAGTGGAGTTAACCTCACTTTTCACAATACGGACTGACGACAGCCATGCAACACCTGTAAACGAATTTCTATTTTTATTTTATTTTTACCCTTTGCTTATGCTCGCATAAGTTAAAAAAAATAAAAATAAAATAAAAATAAATTAAAAAAGTAAATATATTTATTTTTTTTTTTCCCTTTTTAATTATTAGAAACTACACAATCTAGTCAATAATTTAAATCAATAAATATTTTAAAAAAAAATAAAAAGTTTAAATAAAGTAAAATATTGAGAGATTGGATATGCAAGAACTGGTAAGATTTTACGCGTACTTTCGTATTAAATAACATGCTTCACTTCGTTTGCTCCGAGACCGACTAATTTTTTTGGTTTCAGTTTTGCAACCGTACTCTCAAGGCGGAATGGTTATCGCGTTAACATCGTTATCAATTTATTCAAACTAACAACTACCATTCATCGTTGACGGTGAGAGGTAACTGGGTATCTAACCGTGGAATCAGAGTTTTACAACTGTTCTTCCACAAAGAACCGCACGTGCGACTTTCATCGCATACGGCTCAAGCCATTATAAAGTAAGTTAAAAAAAAGTTTAAATAAGTTATGCCCTAGATCTTACCCTCCCCCTTGCTTTTGCAAGGCAATAGCTGTTGGTTTCACCAACAAAAGTTCGGGGGCGAAGGTCCTACGGAGCAATAAAATGTATTCCTATATTTTATAAGGTTTAGTAATCTCTAATACTATACTTAAATAACAACTAAACTAGAAAGCAACCAACTATTAAACTGTTTTAATTTATAACCCTCTAATTTATTTAATAGTTCACATAAATTAATAATAGTTAGTATATCCTTCTTTGATTGTATTGTTAATGAATAAGTATTTTGTCTGGTATTTCCCCTATTTCCTCTTTCAACAATATTTGGACCTAAGTCTAGATATTCTTTAAATAATTCAAGAGCTTTTCTATCAGTATGTTCTATACTAAAGATTAAAAACCCTCTAACATAGAAACAACCTTCACCATTTATAAAACCTAAAATCCAAATTTGAAAAGCAGTACCTTGTTTTAATTAAACTTGAGCTGGCCCCTTGCTTGCTTCGCAAGCAAGAACTTTTGTTGGTGAAACCAACAGCTATTGCCTTGATAAAGCAAGGGGGAGGGGCCATATATTCATCGCTGTATTCCTTTAACACATAGCTAGTTTCAAGAAATTTATTAAATTCTTCTAAGGTTTCAAATCTCTTAACTTTATTTAATAGCACATATTTTAATCTGGCTAGTCTTTCTCTTTGATGTTTCGTGTTTAGTATCACATCTTCAAAAGAAAAAGCGGTTTCTATTAACTTTTGCCTTTGCTTTTATTTTTATTCTTATTTTGAATAAAAATAAGAACAAAGTCAAAAGCAAAGGATGGATTAACTCCGATTTTTTAGTAACTGCCCATCTACATTCCTCTTTTTCAGGGTATGTATAAATATGTCCTATATTATTAAATTTAATTTGAAAGTCCTTAATTAATTCTATATCTCTAATACTTAAACTTATGTGAAAACCATAACCAACGTTAATATATTCACTTAAAATACCTTCTTTTTTTAAATAAGATCTTTTTTTAGGAAATACTTGAAAATTAGCATCCGCATCACAAAATCCTACAAACCATTCGATTCAATTTTTATTTATTGTTTTATTTTCCATGTCCATAATAATACATTCACTTTTTTTCTAATACTTTATAATCACCCTAACGTAAGTCAGCATCCTTTCAGATTAGCTATTTCTTATTTTTTTTTTTAATAAGAGCCTATCTACTACATTACATAATAGCCTTCGCTTTTTACGTGTCTTGTTTCCTCTAATCTATGGGAAAATATTGCTAATTTCCTTGCTATAATTATAGCAGATTATAGGAGTTTCCCTGTTCCTATTTAAGTACGTTTAGTCTTCCTTAGATTCCTACTTTGATCCTATAACTGTTTGTCCGTCTGATAATCACCAAGGACACGTGATTACCCTAGTTATTAGAACCTTTAATTACATAGATTCGATTTCTCTAATCATAGTAGACAGTTCAAATTAAATTTTCTTTAATTATACCTTAAGCTTTAAACTAGTTATTACCTAAGCTAGTCTATTAAGGCGAACTATAATAAGACAGATTATTATACGGAGTTACTCCGCAATACTTTAAATAAGCTTTTCAGGTCGCAATTTAAAATCCTATTCCCTATTCTCACTTTCGTTCCTCAGCGTCAATCTTTAGTAGATAAAAAGTCTTCACCGTTAGTATTCCACTTAGTATCTAAGGATATCATCCCTACACTTAAGTATTATTTGGTTTATCCTCAATAAGATTCTAGCTTTTATTTTTTCTAAATTAAATATTATTATAAAATTACAGATTTCTTTTCTTTTAATATTTTATTTAACATTCGGGCTGTAAATTTTATATAGCTTATTTTTAATTTAAAAATTTGTAAGCAGCCTACTCACTCTTTACGCCTGTTGAAGACGACTAACGTTCGCGTTTCTGGTGTTACCGAGTCTTCTGGCACCAGTAATTTAGACAACACTAATAGTAAGGTAATATCATTTTTTTTCCCTTACGTTATCACAATTGCACATTTAAGTGATTTTGTGATTTCAGTTAGCTAGTTCACTCTTGCGAGCATTGACTAATATTCTTGACTGCAGATTGCTTATGCAATTTGGGGCTTCTCATTCCCAATGTGGCCACTTGTTCTTTCAAACTTGGCTATTGATCGTAGGCTTGGTAGGCTTTTACCCTTCCAACTACCATTAAACAAAATAAATCGATGCTTATAGTAGAAACATTCCTTTTTTTATAATTAAGCTAATTATTAAATATAACTTTAAAAAAAAATTATATTTATATCCTCTATTTATGAGGTCTATAAGGTACCTTATTTATCTTTACTCACCTTTACACCTTATTCCTTCATTTATTTATAAATAAATATTATAGAATAACGATTCGCATGTCTCAAACTACTGAATAACGTTCAATCAGAACCAAAATTAAATTCTTCTATTTATTTAAAAAAAACTTTTCCTTCCAACCTTCCCTCATTTTTAGCTTTTGCCCCCTAGCGTTTGACTTGCTTCGCAAGTACTTTTGTTGGTGAAACCAACAGCTATTGCCTTGATAAAGCAAAGGGGAGTACTTTTGTTGGTGAAACCAACAGCTATTGCCTTGAAAAAAGCAAGGGGGACCCTCCTTCCTAAGTTGGCTCATACGGAGGGGTTTTACCTGCTACCAAGGCTAGCTTGTATTTACTTTTAAATCCAACCTTTCCTTACTTCTGATTTGTAAACCCTTTGCTTGTGACCTGTGTCTCCTGCCAAAGGCAGGAAATGGAGAAATAGGCAAAAGTAAAATAAGAATCAAAACAAAAAAAGTCCAAAGGAGGCTTAAGGCTCCGAAGGGAGGTAACTACCTGCCAAAGGCAGGAAAGTACTTTTGTTGGTGAAACCAACAGCTATTGCCTTGATAAAGCAAGGGGGACCTTTGTTTTATCGCTAGCTAAGCTAAGCGGTACTTGTTGTTTTTTTTGTTGTTACCCTCTCCTGGCGAAAGCCTGGCCTTGTGTATTGTTATATAACTAATAATAAAAAGGGCTTAAGGTGGCGTAGCCAACCGGGACCGTTTAAACTAAGGGAGGTAACACGGAGAGCTAAAAAGGGATAAATATTTATCCGATTGGGTAGTCAATTTGGCCTCGGCAAAAGTAAAATTCGCTACTCCCCCTTGCTTTTGCAAGGCAATAGCTGCGGGCAAAAGTTCGGAGGGCAAAGGTTGAAAAAACAACCAAAAATTAATCAGTTTTGGTTGTTTTTTTTTCCTAATAGTAGTAGAAAAAAAAATAAGAAAAATAAGAAAATTTAGTTTTTTTGTATTTTATTTGCTTATCGCAATTTTTATTTATCTTCTTTTATATAATAATTAAAAAAAACAAAGTTGAGATTAATTGTTCCAATTTTTTATGTTTGAAGTAGTTGCCTCATTTTTAGTTGATTTTGACCATACTTATTATTTTTTTTTTCTCCCCAACGTTATATTTTGTGTTTTTTTTGTTCCATAGGAGTACCTTATGGCCTTTTTTTTGTTCCATAGTCGAACTATTTTTTAAACTTTAAGTACTCCTTACTTCTGATTTGTATTCAAAATAAGAATCAAAACAACCTTTGCCCAAGGAGCCTTAAGGCTCCGGTCCCTAGGGTCCCGTACGGGAGGGAGGTAACTCCGTACTTTTGCCCGCAGCTATTGCCTTGCAAAAGCAAGGGGTCGCTTCAAGAGACCTTTGTTTTTACTTTAAAAACAAAGTAAAAAGCGAGGTCCTACGGAGCGTAGCAACTAGGGAGGGTAGTTAATAAAAATGAAATAAGAATAAAAAGCTGAAAATTAAAAAGTAGGAGCTTTTTAGTAATTTATTTAGAAAGCTATTTAGTTGAGGGTCACATAAGAGATTTGAACTCTTTTCTCAGCATCCACAAAGCTGCATTCTACCAATTAAACTAATGAGACCTGCGTAGTTTTTCATAAAAATTTCTTTTTTTTTTAATTTTTTGTTTTTCGGAATAAAAGCGAGTCGAACGCTTAAGGGAGCTATCCCAGACGATTAGCAATCGTGTTATCTTACCAATGACGATTATTCCTTGTTGTTAACCTTATTCTTACCTCCTTACCTTATATTAATATAAACTAAAAAGCTATCTCCCTTCTTTTATTTTTTTTTTTCTCTTTACTTCGCAAGAACTTTATTTTTTTACTTCGCTGCTCTTTACTTTTTATTTTGTTAGTATCCTAGTGTTGTTTTAATTATACTTTTGCCTTTTAAGTAGTCGTGTATATTTTTTTTTATAAAAAAGGTCAAAACAAAAGGTATATAAAAAAGGTAGGTGAGGAATAAAAACTTAATGCCCCTCCTAGCTTCGCTAGCTGGGGTAGCAGAACCAGCTGTATGATTTTCTATAAGGACACCTTTGGTGGTTGCAACATTAGGAGCCCATCCTTTAACTTTACTTTGTTGCCTTTTTGTTTATACGTAGGACTAGCAGTCCTTTATTTAGCAAAGCAAGTATTTTTATATCTACAACGTACCTTTTTAATTTTACGAAATAGCAATCCAAGGATTTTTATTTTTTTTTAACTTTAACAAAATTTGCTAAATTAACTAAACTTATTACGGATTTGTTAATTTGATTCTCCTTTGTTGGTGAAACCAACAGCTTTTTTATTTTTTTTTTTTATTGCTCTTGCTTCGCAAGAACTTTTGCCCGCAGCTATTGCGAAGCAAAAGCAAGGGGGAGCTTAGCCCAAAGGACAAAGGTTGGTTTTATTTGCAGATTAAGAACAAGCAAAAAGCTGTGACCAACAAAAGTAAACAGGCTCCCTAAGGGACAGGGGCTACAATTCCTAGCTTCGCAAGTACTTTATTTCGCACCTTTGCTCGCTTTTGCAATCTTTGCAAAAGTTTTTACTTCCCTTACCAATGGTAGTAAATTCCGAGGTTAGCGTAGCATTCCTAAGAGAGGAAGGTAAGTAAAATTAAAATGACTGCTAATAATTAGGATAAATTTAACTTTTATCAAACCGTAGCTTAGTCCGCAGCTCCTTTTTACTTTGTTTTTATTCTATTGCTTGCTTCGCAAGTACTTTTTTTGGTTAAAGCAACAGCTATTGCGAAGCAAAAGCAAGGGGGACCTTTGCAATAGAATAAAAATAAGAACAAAGCTTCGAAATAAAGTTAAAAAAATAATAATAAAAAAAGTCCTCGGACAAAGGGCCAAAAGCGTTCTTATTTTTATTCTCCTTTTGTTGTAATTACAACAGCTTTGTTATTATTTTATATAAATAATAATAAAAACTCGCTAGAGAAATAATAATAATACCACCCTCCTTTTGCTTTGCTCCGTAGGACCTCCCTTTTATCGCTAGCGGTCTTGAAGCGGTTCCATAGGAGTACTTTTGTTTTATTATTATTTTACTTTTGCCTATTTATCCATTTCCTGCCTTTGGCAGGAGACACAGGTACAAAGCAAAGGGTTTACAAATCAGAACCAAGCGAGTGGGTAATAATAAACAAAGTTAAGCTAGCGTCGCTTAGCGACAAAACAAAAGGAAGGGAGCCTAGCTGTTTACTTTTTTTATAATTTGCTCTGCTTCCTGGCCTGGCGAACCCTGGCCTGGTCTTTTAATTCTGAATTTGATAAATTTTGTTGTATTTACTACACCTTTTTGCTCTCGAGTTGCTTGAAAAGCGGGACAAAATCAACCTTTGTTTTTATTCTTATTTTGAATAAAAATAAGAACCCGAGTTATTACCTGCCAAAGGCAGGGAGCAATAAAATTAATAACTCGGGTCCCCCTTGCTCCTACGGAGCAAGGGGGGAGTAAATAAAAACATAAACTAGACACCCTAGGGTAGCGTTTAAACTACGGGTCCCTTAGGGAGAGTTATTATTGCTATATACCTATTTAGGCAAGGGGAGGTAAAAACAAAAGAGCTAAAAAGGGAGAGTTATTATAAGAATAAAAAGGCTTAAGATCGGGAGCTAAAAAAAAAGTAGCTAGTCCCTGCTAAGCTGGAGGGGGGGGGGGGGACAGTAGTTTTACTACCAACCCTTGGTAGGGAAGGCAAAAGTAAAAATCGTAGGGGTCGCTTCAAGAGTAATAATAAAAAGCTGGAAAATTAAACAAAGGAATCTAATTATTTAATTTTTATTACTTAATTTTGTAATATATGTTCTTATTACTTGCGTAAATAATGATATAGGTAAAATATATTTAGATAAAATATATACTACACTAAATAAAACAACAAAAGTTATTAATATTTGATTAAAAAAGAAATAAGGTATTAATTGTGGCATTTTTTGGTTTTTATTATTTATCCCAATTTATTATTATAATAAAATGGAAGATAAAACTAAATTTTCTTTACTTTTTTTATTTTTAAAGTACCGCTTTTGGAGAAAGAAAAATCTCTGCTTCTATTTATTATATTTGCTATATTATTTTTTTTTTACTATCCTTCGGACCGCTTAGCGAATTTTGTTTTATTAACTCCGTACTTTTGTTGGTGAAACCAACAGCTATTGCTAAGCAAAAGCAAGGGGGACCTTTTGTTTTTGACTTTTTTTTAAAAGTAAAAAGCGAGGGTCCCGTACGGGAGGACTCATCTTTTGATATTGGTTTTGGTTCTAAAATTATAAACTTTTTTTTTACCTTCTAAAGGCTTTCGGGACCTTTGTTGTTTATTTTATTTTTTTTTCAAGTTAGTGTTATTAATAGCTTTAGTTAAAATTATAATACTAAATATAAATATAAAGAGTTGAGGAAATAATAACAAGCTAATAGTAAATACTAATAAAAAAAATAATGAGCAAAAATATTTTTTTTTAAGCTTCTTTTACTTTTTACTTTTGTTGCAACCCTACGGGGTAAGCAACAGCTATGCACCAGCTTACTTTGTTGTTTATTTTTTTTTAATATTTTCCTCCTCGACTATTTATTTTTGTTGTAATTTATTTTAGTTTCTTTTTAGAAAAAAAAAGTTAAGCAAAAAAGTAAGGGGACCTTCGGAGAGAAAAGTAAAAAAAAAAATCCGTTAAATCCAAGCTCCAAATAAAGCAAGGAAAGTAAAAAGTAAAAGTAAAAATGAGATTATTGAATATTACTTAATTTATTTTTTTATCCTTTTTTTAAGTGATAATCATAAGACACTTACATATTTGTTTTTTTTACCTATGACCTTGGATTTCTTTACCTTATTTTTATATATTAGCTAGCATTTGTTTGCTAATTCCGTAGTATTTATTTTTTTTTGCTAACCCTTTTTCTCTTTTACTTTTGTTGCTCCAAAGGTTATAACCTTTGGAGCAACAAACTCAACAAGGACCTTCTTATTACTCTAAAGGTGCTATTAAAAGGAAAAAGGTTGCAATTATCCGTAGTTAACACTGTATATTTCTACTCCTTATGTTTTTAGCTTTTTTTTTTAAACCCTCCTTTATACTTTTTTAACTTTGGGGGCCTTTTTTCTAATCCTTCCTAGCTAAGCTACCTCTTGCTTTTGTTTAACCTTCGGTATATTAAACCCTAATGCCTAGGCTTGGTACTAAATCTTTAATTAATATTGTATACCTATTGTTGGTATTGCCATCAATAGGTGTTAAAAACAAAGGTTGCTTCCCTCCCATACGGGAGCCATACGGGACCCATTCCCCCTTGCTTTTGCTTCGCAATAGCTGTTGCTTTAACCAACAATAGTACTTGCTTTTGCTTCGCTTGAAGCTAGGGAGCGGAGCCTGAAGCCTCCTTTGGACTTTTTTTGTTTTGATTCTGATTTGCATAACAATAAAAATAAGAACTATCGCAAAAAGCTGCGAGCTAAAGTTAAACAAAAGTAAAAATAGCAGGGGACCCGTACTGGACTCGTAGGGAGCCGTAGGGAGCCGTAGGGAGCCGTAGGGAGACGTAGTTGCTACGCTAGCCGTAGGGAGAGGGGTAAAGGCTCCGAAGGGTAGGTAGGAAGGGGCCCACATATTAAGGCTCTCCTTCTTAAGTCCTCGGATTCTTATTTGTATTCCCTTTGCTTTTTACCTGTGTCTCCTACCTTTTGCCCGCAGCTATTGCGAAGCAAAAGCAAGGGGGAGAAAAAGGCAAAAGTCAAATAACCTCTGCCCTTACTTATTATTTGTATTCCCTTTGCTTTTTACCTGTGTCTCCTTACTTTTGCCCGCAGCTATTGCCTTGCAAAAGCAAGGGGGATAAAAAGGCACAAGTCAAATAATAATAAAAACAAAGGTCATAGCTTAAGTTGGCTTCCCTTCGGTTGGCGAAAGCCAACTGAAGCCTCCTTGGGCAAAGGTCGTTTTTATTCTTATTTTGAATACAAATAAGAACCAACCGAGGGGGAATAAAAACAAAGGGCAAAAGCAAAAAAAGTTCCAAGTTATTATTTTTATTATCCCTGGCTCCGAAGGAGACAGCTCTTTTGTTTTTACCTCGTTGCTTTTGCTTTTGTTTATACTTTTGGTAATAAACAAAAGTATAAACGAGCAAAAAGCTGTTGCTTACACCAACAAAAGTTTAAAAACAAAAGTAAATATACCAGCTGTGGCAATCACCAACCTATTGTCCGAAGCAAAAGGCAGAGGCAAAAGTTAAAATAATAATAAAAAGGCTTAAGTTGGCTTCCCTCCCATACGGGAGCCATACGGGACCCCTACGGGACCGGAGCCTGAAGCCTCCTTGGGCAAAGGTCGTTTTTATTCTTATTTGCATAACAATAAAAATAAGAACTTAATTGCAAATAGCTGTTGCTCACACCAACAATAGTCAAATAGGGCCGCTTCAAGACAAATAATAAGTCAGAAGTAAAATTAGGTCCTACGGAGCGTAGCAACAAGGGGAGTAATAATAAAAATAACCTTTGCCTCGCTACGCGGTCCGAGGGTAAAAGATGGCTACATAGGTGGAACCAGTCAAAATAAACCGAAGGATAAAAAGCTAACCACTCCTATTTTTATAAAATTTAAAAATTTGCAAGGGTCGTAAGGTAATTTAAACTATCAACTTAAAAAAAAGTAATATTAGTATAAATTAAGATATATTAATTTTAATTTATTGTTATTTATTTTCTTGTTTGTATTTGCTTAAGGTATTAATTTCTATTTCCTTTTCCTGCTTAGCCTCCTACTTACCCCCCCCCCCCCCCTTTTGTTTTGTTTTGTTTTTACCTATATAGGCTGCTTTTACGTTCTAATGTGTTTACTATCTATCCTTTGGTTAAGTAAACTCCGAAGGGTTATTCTTATTTTTATTTATCCCTTACCTTTGGTATGCTATTATTCGAGACTTATTTTTTTTTTTGCTTTTTGTCTTTTCCCTTATCTTTGGTTAGGGCTGACTATTTGCCCCTAGGCAGAGACTAAAGTTAAAGAAAGTTTAAATGCGAGCTTAAAACCTCCGTAGTATTGGCCTTAAAAAAAGGCAAACCAACATTCGGTGTCCTGACTAATGTTTTGTATTATTACAACAATAAGAATTTAAAGGGGGGCTACAGGCAGGAGAGGTACAAAAAGGTTTAAGGGTCCTTAGCTTTGAATAGGAAAGGAGTATAAATAAAAAAAAGGAAAAAGATGGAGCAGGCTTAGCCAGGTAAAAGTAAAAAGGAGAATAAAAAGGAGGGCTATAAAAAAAAGTAAAATGGGAGTAGGCGAAGCCATCTTAAGCCCCCTGCCTAACTTTTGCCCGCAGCTATTGCGAAGCAAAAGCAAGGGGGCAGGGGGAGGGGTTTGTTGGTTTAAGCTTTTTGCGTGGTTCTTTTTTTTTTATTCTCCTTTTGGTAAGGTGAGGGTAAATACCTGCGTAGTTACCAAAGGTAACTAGTAAAATTAGGCAAGGCAAATGTTACTTTAACAAAAAAGTAAAACCTGAAGATTGGAGGTCCTACGGTAAGCAAGAGTTTATATAAAATAGAAATAAAAACTACCTTCAAAGGAGAGGTAATTTCCGAAGGGTGGCAGTGGAAAAAGGGGGCTGCAATACCCTGTAGGGGGGGGGGGGTAGGGTAAAAGTAAATTAAGATTAATTCCTCCTACCTACCCTGCCTTTCTTTTGTTTTAATCCTACCTTTTGCCCGCAGCTATTGCGAAGCAAAAGCAAGGGGGAATAAAAGGCAGGAGACTGTTATTATTTTTATTATCTCCCATCTTAAGTCCTCCCCTGCCCCCTTGCTTTTGCTTCGCAATAGCTGTTGGTTTCACCAACAAAAGTTTGGCAGGTAGTTACCTCCCTCCCGTACGGGACCCTAGGGACCGGAGCCTTAAGCCTCCTTGGGCAAAGGTTGTTTTGATTCTTATTTTGAATAAAAATCAGAAGTAAGGAGGGACTTTTGTTGCTTTTTTTTGTTACCCTCTCGCTTGCTTCTGATTTGTATTCCCTTTGCTTTGTACCTTATCCCTCCCTTAGTTGCTACGCTAGGGTAGGATAAATAGGCAAAAGTAAAATAATAATAAAAAACATAGACTATTATGCGAAAAAAACAAAGGTCATACTTGCGAAGCAAGCAATAGAATAAAAATCAGAACAAAAACAAAAAGTCAAAAGTAGGAGAGGCTTCTTCGTAAAGCAGATATTAAAAAAAATTTTGAGCAGAGATTACTTTAATAGTGTAAGCTCCTTTTTTATTTTTTTTAGTTATAGTACTTTTATCTAAAAAATTAACTTTTCCAGTTGCACTGGCTCCTTTTTCGAATCTTTTGGTTGTCATTCTAGGAATTATAGCTTCACCCATAGTTCTACCATTAATATAAAAATTCAGTCCAGATACAAAAGCAGGTTTATTATTTAAGCTAAGTAAATTAGGGTCATTTAAATTTTTTACTTTATTTTTATTATATATTTTATCTATAGCTTTTTTAGGTTTTTTTTTTTTGTTTTTAATAATTAAAGCTAATAAATTAGCTAAAATATTACTATCTAAATAAGGATTATGTAATCTAGTTAGTTCTAATTCTACAGGTTTATTAAATTTATTACTTAAAATATTACAAATTAATTTAAATTTTTTAGAAAATACTTTACTTATATTATATTTAATTAAATAAAATATAATACTTCTGATTTTATTAGGTTTACTCTTAAATCTTGAAATTGTTTTTCTAGCTTTACCATTTATATATGGTAATCTGACTTTATTAAATTTACCTTTGTCCAAGGTAAATACCGCAGGATTAAATAAAAATTTACCGCTTTTTGTAGCAACCGTAGGTAGACTAGTAAGTGAAAAAAAATTACTTTTATTAAATTTAAATCTTAATTTATTTTTATTTTTATTTTTATTTAAGTTAATCCATTTATTTTTAAATGAATTCAGATAATGAATAGCAAATAATTTGATTATTCTTTTTTTAGGTATAGTTAAATAATAAAATAATTGAATTTTTACTTTATCTGGTGTAATAGATATTACAGGCTTACTGATTAAACAATAAATACTTTTAAAATAAAATAATAATAATTTATATAGCTCCCCCCCTTCCATTGGTATTTCTCTTGAAGCGGACCCCACCTTTCCTAAGGGTCCGTAGGACAAAGGTAAAGAAGGGAGCTGCCTCCTTCGGAGGCAGTTTAATAAAATTTTACCTGCCTCCGAAGGAGGCAGCTCCTTCGGAGCCAGATCCATTGAGTTATTTTGTAGGGCTGGATTATTTTTTAAAAAACTATAATTTATTATTTTATTATACTCAAGTAAAATACCATATTTTTTAAATAAATTAGGAGTATAGTTCAAACCATTACTTGCTTTGCAGCTAAGGGCACTTTTATTTATAGTATTTAAATATTGATAAAGAGTTGTATTTTTATTTCTATTTAACTTATATCTTGCTTTTGCTCCGATGGTGCTTACAAATAAAGTTGAAGATTTTTGACTTACATTTGTATTTCTCCGAAGGGCCTCCCGTACGGGACAGGTGTTCAATTGTGGAGAAGAACTTGTACTAATTTGATTAAGGGATGTAAGATCCACCTCTTCCCTACTGTTGTAAAAAGAAAAGTTTTTTGGAGAAACCATTGAAGAATTAAAGTTAGATGTATTAGAATTTAAATGTTCAATTATTGTATTATTTAATAAATTACCTTTTTTAATTTTGTTTAGTTTAGATATTTCTACTTTTTTGTAGTTATTTTTAATTAAGCTTAATTTTTTAGGGCTGGCTACTCCGAAGGGGGACCAATCGAAGCTGGGAGAATTTTCAATTGAAGATAAATTAAAAAAAACGCTATTTTCACTAGTTTTACCTTGATTATTTAGCCAAAATTTATATTTATTTTTTTCTTTTTGGTATTCATTTACAATATTTTTGATTGTAGGTAAAAATTGACTATTTTCTTTAATTATTACGTTTTTATCAAAATGAATTGAATTATCTGTAATAAATACATTTTTATTTATTTTATTTTTCCCTCCTATTATTTGTAAATTTGGATTTTTAAACAAATTGGCTAGGGAAAATTTACTTTCAATTTTACTTTTTGCTTTCGCAAGACCTAAATTAACTTGAGCAGGCAAAGCCTGTATATAATTAGTATTTTTCATTATATTAATATATTTTTAATCTTAAATTTAAATATTTAATTTACTATATTATTTTTTTTACCGCTTAGCGCATTTTTTTTAACTTTTTAGTAAAACAATAGCAGTTTTAACTTAATTTTTTTATTAAAACCTAGTTCCCTCTTTTTAAACTTGGCTCTTTGCTTTTATTAGCCCATCGGGCTTGCTTGAAAAGCCACTGACTCATTATTTGTACCCTATTTTCTCGCTTAGCGACCGCTTCAAGAGCCCTCCGTAGGAGCTGCCTTTGGCAGCTCCCCCTTGCTTTTGCAAGGCAATAGCTTAAGCTTTAACCAAAAAAAGTACTCCTTGCTTGCGAAGCAAGCAAGTAGGACCTTTTTTTGTATTCTTATTTTACTTTTGCCTTTGTCTGTTGATTTTTATTCTGATTTTTAATACAAAAAGAACACAGCTACTCCTTACCTCCCTTCGGAGCCTTAAGCCTCCTTGGGCAAAGGTTGTTTTTATTCTTATTTTACTTTTGCCTGTGTCTGTTGATTTTTATTCTGATTTTTAATACACAAAAGAACACAGGTCACAAGCAAAGGGAATACAATTAAGAAGTCCCCCTTGCTTTTTCAAGGCAATAGCTTAACCTTTCACCAACAAAAGTACTTGCTTGCTTCGCAAGCAAGGAACAAAAGCAAAGGGAATACAAATAAGAAGTAAGGAGCATAATAAAAATCAGAAAAAAAAACAAAAGTCCTTGCTTGCTTCGCAAGCAAGGAACAAAAGCAAAGGGAATACAAATAAGAAGTAACCTCCGTACTTTTGCCCGCAGCTATTGCGAAGCAAAAGCAAGGGGGACCCGAGGGCTTCTGGCCCGTTGGGGGAACAAAAGGGAGGGAAAACAGATAAAAAGTAGGATAAAAAAAGGTAAAACAACTATAGTATTAATTTCTCTTGCTTTTGCTTGAAGCTTTTCTAAAGCAAAAGTAATAAAAATTAATAACAATAGAAAAAGTTAAAAAAGTAAAAAAAAATAAAATTTAAACTTCTTTACCACCCTATTTTTCTCTTGAAGCGACCCCATCGGGCTTGCTTGAAAAGCCACCCTCCCGTATGGGAGGGCCCTACCTTTGTTTTTATTCTTATTTGCATAACAATAAAAATAAGAAGAAGGGGGTTGCTTTTGTTTTTATTCTTATCTATCCTTTGGAGCTTACCTCCCCCTTGCTTTTGCTTCGCAATAGCTGCGGGCAAAAGTTCGGAGAAAGGTTGCTTCCCTCCCTAGGGAGCCATTCCCCCTTGCTTTTGCAAGGCAATAGCTGCGGGGAAAAGTACTTGCGAAGCTAGGGACCGGTTGGTTCTTATTTTTATTAAAAATAAGAATCAAAACGAAAGCCAACTGAAGCCTCCTTGGGCAAAGGGTGTTTTTATTCTTATTTGCATAACAATAAAAATAAGAACTTCGCATATAGCTGTTGCTTACACCAACAATAGTTGAATAAAAATAAGACCTTAAAAGCAATTAGATGTTGCTCACACCAAAAAAGTAAAATAGGGTAATAAAGAATAGCTAAATAGAGTACCTATCTTATTTCCTCTAGCTCTTGCTTATTAAAAGCTTCGAACAAAAGTAGAAAGGAAAAAGATCTTAGCTTCTCTTTTATTGTATTTTTGTTAAGTAATTATACTAATTTATAAATACCGCTAAGCGGTCCCTTAGGGAGAGTAATAATAAAAAATAGAACTCCCCCTACCCCCCTTCGGAGCCTTAAGCCTCCTTGGGCAAAGGTTGTTTTGATTCTTATTTGCATAACAATAAAAATAAGAAGTCCCCCTTGCTTTTGCTTCGCAATAGCTGCGGGCAAAAGTACGGAGAAGTTTTATTTTCAATAAAACAAGGCTTACCTTTGTTTCCTACCGCTTTTGTTTTATTCCCCCATCGGGCCAGAAGCCCCCCCCCCCCCCCTCCCGTACGGGACCCTAGCGAAGCAAGGGAGGGTCCCCCTTGCTTTTGCTTCGCAATAGCTGCGGGCAAAAGTTAGGAAGGCCCATAAGTTTGATTTTCAATAAAACAAGGGTTGCTTCCCTCCCTAGGGACCCATTCCCCCTTGCTTTTGCAAGGCAATAGCTGCGGGCAAAAGTACGGCTCGGTAAGCGAGGGAGCGGTTGGTTCTGATTTTTATTAAAAATAAGAATACAAACGAAAGCCAACTGAAGCCTCCTTGGGCAAAGGTCGTTTTGATTCTTATTTTGAATACAAATAAGAATCAACCAAGCCTGCGTAGCAGGGAGAGGGGAAGTAAAAAGGGAGCTCCCCCTTGCTTTATCAAGGCAATAGCTGTTGGTTTCACCAACAAAAGTACGGACCAAAAGGAGGTTGTTTTTGTTTGCATAAGCAATTAGCTGTTGGCCTCTACAACAATAGTTAACAAAAGTAAAAAACGCTGGCAGTAAAAAGAAAAAAAAAACTGAGTCCTATTAGGCAAAAGTAAAACGAAAGGGAGTAGAAAAACATAATAGCAAAAAATAAGCTCAAATAGCTAAATTTGCGAAAAAAAAAATTCCAGGCACCAAACAAAGTCAAAACCTAAGGTGGGTGGGGGGGGGGTTGGTAAAAGCTTTTTATTTATTTTTAAATAAAAAGAGGGTTAAAACTATATAAAGAAAAAACAAATTTCAACTTTAATAAAAATTCTAGTAGTATTTTAATAAAAATTAAATATTTTTTCTAATATTCAATACTTTTAATAAATTTTAAATTTAACTTATTTACATTATTTAATAAAATTAAAAAAATATTTATCGCTAGCGGTCTTGAAGCGGTCGCTAAGCTTAGCTAAGCGGCCCTCCCATACGGGAGGGTTGTAAAAAAAAAAAGAAAAACAAGATATAGTTAAAATAATTAAGAATAAGAAGCAAAAACACAATGTAGAAAATTTAGCTAGATTAAATTAATCCACTCCATAAAATTTTAATAGTTCTAAATTAGAAAAACTTATAAATATTTATAAATTAAACTAAGAAGCAGCAGAATCTATCCATACTAAGAAATCTGGTGAAGATACTGCTTCTACTACTATAGGCATAAATCCATGCCAAACTCCGCATATTTCACTACATTGTCCATAAAATGTACCAGATCTTTCAGCCAAGAATGAAACTTGGTTTAACCGTCCAGGCACAGCATCTAATTTTAAACCTAAAGAAGGAACAGCAAAAGAATGGATAACATCAGCACCTGTAACAATTAATCTAATGTGGCAATCTACAGGTATAATTAATCTATTATCTACATCTAATAATCTAAATTGACCTAATTCTAAATCTGATTCAGGTATCATGTAAGAATCAAAATCGATAGATTCTCCACTATCTGTGATAAAATCAGAATATTCATAAGACCAATACCATTGGTGACCTACTACTTTTATAGTTAAAGTTGGAGATATTACTTCCTTTTTTCCTACCCTTTTAAGTATCTAAAGTATAGGAAACTTGGACTATATCATCATCCTAATAATCTAAATTATAATTATAGGGTGTTTCACGTGTAGTCTCTGAGGAACCTACTCTGACAAATTTTCTATCTTAATAAGCAAGTATAGATATAATAGCCTAGCTTACTGGATAAAATTGTTGTTTTGTAATTTGGTTTCCTGCTGATTGTCCATTGTATTATCTTTAAGATTGTTACTACTCCCCTACAAAGCTTATTAAAAAAAATGGTGGGGGGGGGGGGTTGGTTGGGTTTGTAGTACTTAAAGCTTTAGGAGTTTCCAGCATATAGTGAAATTATTCAATTAGCCTATCAACTAAAGGGGACAAAGTTTTATTTGGTGTTTTTTCTTAATTTATACATCATACTAGAGTGAAAAAGAGGACTAACTATTTTTCGAAAATGATTCATTGATTCTACTTTAATATATATAACCGGTCTACCTTCATGTGCTTGAACAGAGCAAACTAAAGAAAATTTATAATGTAACATAGCTACAAGTTTATACACTTCTAAAAAAGTAATTCCTTGCTTCGCAAGTATGTAAATAAAATCCACTTTTTGTTCATGCTCCGTCATCCATAGCTCAATAAGCTAAAGCAATATCATCTAGATAGGGTAATAATTCATAACTAATTGTTTTTACAGCTTTTCCTTTACTTAAAGTATAAAATAAATTAAAATATATTTGCAATGTTGGATAACTTCGAGTAATAACATTTAAAAAACAGTAATTATTACCCTTTCGTTTTGAAACATTAAGTAAAGGAAATTTTCCGCAATAATGTGATAATTTATGGAAAACTAACCATGTATAATCAAATCTTTTTAATGTTTGAGTAAATACAAAATAAGGCGTTACAGAAGTTTTAGAAAAATGAATAGACCCATCCCCTAAAAGATGCCCTACTAATTGAGATACAATAGAAGATGGAAACGGTGTAGAATTTCGAACTCAATTATTTAGTCTAATAATTGTAGTAGATCCAATATTGCCATAGAGACTTACCTCTTTACTACTACTATATAGCTTTTTAACTGAAATAGACTTAGTAATTGGCACTACTGAAGATGAAAAAATAAATAAATTAACTCCTAATATAGGACTATCCATTAAATATAATAATCTAAATGATGGGAAAGCTATAGCTATTAGTATTAAAGCAGGAGTAATAGTCCAAATTAATTCTAAAACTGTACCATGTGTTAAGTATTTATGAGCAATAGGGTTTTTTTTAGAACTATAATAATAAATAATAGAGAATAAAACCCAAAATACAGAAAAACTAATTACAATTAAATAAAACCCAATAGTATTGTGTAATGTTACTAAACCTGTGAAACCTGGTGTAGCACTGTCTTGGAAACCTAATTGCCAAGGAGCAGGAGCATCATTAAAAATATTAAATCCTCCAAATAAAGGAGTAAAAATTTTTGTAATAAACAATTGTAGATTGTAAAGCATAATTTTTATTAAAAAAAATCTTAATTTACTTATAACTTTAAATTATATAAAAATAATTTATGTTATTAATGCTCTTAAATAAAAATAAAATTATTTTCCCTTACAGCAATTTATACACCTAGTTTTTAAGATTAAATATAATAATAAATTCTGACCCTTCCTTATCCCTACCTTATTGCGAAGCAAAAGCATTTAGGATTTACTTTTGTTTAATCGCTAGCTAAGCTAAGCGGTACTTTTGTTAACCTTCGGAGCTGCAGTCTTTTTATTATTATTTATATACTTTTCTTGGTGTTAGCTACACCTGCTAAGCAACCTTGATTTTTATTCCCCCTCGCTTGGTTCTGTCCGAACTTTTGCCCGCAGCTATTGCGAAGCAAAAGCAAGGGGGAGTATTAAAAATCAGAATCAAAACGAAAAAAGTCCCAAGGAGGCTTAAGTTGGCTTCCCTCCCATACGGGACCGGAGCCTGAAGCCTCCTTGGGCAAAGGTCGTTTGTATTCTGATTTTTAATAAAAATAAGAACCAACCGCTCCCTCCTAGGATTGGGAGGGAAGCCAACTTAAGCTATGACCTTTGTTTTTATTATTATTTGACTTGTGCCTTTTTATCCCCCTTGCTTTTGCAAGGCAATAGCTGTTGGTTTCACCAACAAAAGTAAGGAGACACAGGTACTCCTTACCTCCCTTCGGTTGGCGAAAGCCAACTGTAGCCTCCTTGGGCAAAGGTTGTTTTTATTCTTATTTGCATAACAATAAAAATAAGAAGTAAGGAACACAAGAAAAGGGAATAAAATTAAGAAGTAAGAGCAGAGGTTATTTGACTTTTGCCTTTGTCTCTTGAAGCGACCCCTTGCTTTTTCAAGGCAATAGCTGTTGCTTTCACCAACAAAAGTTATTGCGAAGCAAGACACAGCTACTCCTATGGAACCGCTAGCTTTTGTTTATACTTTTGGTAATAAACAAAAGTATAAACGACAAAAGCAAAGGTAATAAAAATAAGAACCCTCCCCTCCGAACTTTTGCCCGCAGCTATTGCGAAGCAAAAGCAAGGGGGAGGGGAGGGTGGCTTTTCAACCAACCCTACCTTGCTTCCCTAGGAGGGGGGGGGGGACAATAAAATTAATAACTATCCCCTTTTAGGGAGGCTAGCGTAGCAAAAGGAGGTTGTTTCACCTATCCTTTGGACCTGCCGTCCAAAGGTTGCTTCCCTGCCTTTATTTTTATTGTCCACTCGGAGCCTTAAGGCCTACTAGGTTGGGTTCTGATTTTTATTTTCTCGCTTCAAGACCCAAAAGAAGTTTTATTTTCAAACAAACAAGGGTTGCTTCCCTCCCATTCCCCCTTGCTTTTGCAAGGCAATAGCTGCGGGAAAAAGTACTTGCGAAGCAAGGGAGCCATTCCTACGGAGGGTTACATTCCCCCTTGCTTTTGCTTCGCAATAGCTGCGGGCAAAAGTACGGAGGGTGCCATTCCCCCTTGCTTTTGCTTCGCAATAGCTGCGGGCAAAAGTACGGAGGGAGCCATTCCCCCTTGCTAAAGCAAGGCAATAGCTGCGGGGAAAAGTACGGCTCGGTAAGCGAGGGAGCGGAGACTGAAGCCTCCTTTGGACTTTGTTGTTGTTTTTATTCTTATTTGCATAACAATAAAAATAAGAACTTAATTGCAATTAGCTGTTGCTTTAACCAACAAAATAAAAATAGTTGCTTAAAAGCGTAGGAACCATAGGTCATACGGAGCATTAGAACGAGCAAAAAGGTTACACCAAGAAAAGTACGCGAATAAAACAAAAGTAAACAGGAGGGAAGCAAGTTTTGTCCAAAGGACTAAAAAGGATAGGTAAAAACAAAAAAAGAGCTCAAAAGGACCGCTTAAGAGAGAGGAAATTTAGGGAGTTAAGGCTCCGAGTGGAAACTAGGGTTGGCTTTAAGTTACTGATTCGGTGGAGAAAATCAGCGCAGGAAAATGTAGGAGCTATAATATAATTTATTTTACTTAAATATTAAATTTTTAATTTAATTAGCAATTTAAGATTGGGCCTTGAAGGTAATTCTAGCAGTCTTAAAATAGACTACAATAATATAAAAATAAGGAATCAAACCTTATTGTTATTAATTTTTTTTTAATCTTGCGGACCTTTTTAATGCTTCGAAGGAGCTATCTTGGAACAAAGGTTATTTTGAAATTATTAATTAAAAAATAAAATAACAAAACTTGCTCCCCCTAATAGATAGCGACTATTCCTAGTTTAGCAAGGTAAATGTTGATTATTATAATAAATAAGAACCTCCTTTTGCTTGCTTGCGAAGCAAGCAAGTACTTTTGTTGGTGTAAGCTTAAGCTAATGCCTGGATAAAGCAAGGGGGAGCTCCCTTTGACCTTCCCCACCTTAAGAGTCTCTCGAACTTTATTTTTCCCTAGCCCATCCTTCCTACCCTGCCTTTTTTTACCAACAAAACTTACAAACATCCTCCTTTTGCTACGCTTTTGCTATATACCGAAGGAGGTAAGTAAAAATTGGCAGGGAGTCATTAAAAATAATAACTCGCGTAGCAAAAGGAGGATGTTTTTATTTCTATTTTATAAACAACCTTTGCCCCCCCCCCCCCCCAGGACCGCTTAAGAGAGAGTTATTATTTTTATTGCTCCCCATCTTTGGGTCTTCTTTTGCTTATGTTTTTCCAGTCCTGGCTCCGAATTAACCTTGCCTTGTATTATTTTTATTATCCCTGGGTCCAATAGAGCCAGCTCTTTTGTTTTTACCTCGTTGCTTTTGCTTTTGTTTATACTTTTGGTAATAAACAAAAGTATAAACGAGCAAAAAGCTGTTGCTTACACCAACAAAAGTTAAAAAAAAGTAAATATACCAGCATTAGGGCAAAAGTACAAAAATAATAATAAAAAAACCCCTACCTTCGGTTTGGGTTCTGATTTTTATTTTCCCTTGCTTTTGTTTTTATTCTTATTTGCATAACAATAAAAATAAGAACTTAATTGCAATTAGCTGTTGCTTTAACCAACAAAATAAAAATAGTTGCTTAAAAGCGTAGGAACCATAGGTTCGCATAAAAATAAGAAAAAAGCTGTAGTAATTACAACAAAAGTTATATAACTAATAATAAAAAGGCTTCAGGCTATGACCGAAGGTCAGGGTTAAATTAGAACTAGGCCAATAGGTTTAAAAAAGTAAAAACTTCCTCCTTCTTAGGTAAATATCCGAAGGTTGCTAAGGAGACTGGTTAATTACCAGGCTAGGCCAGTTAGGAGAAATAAAGTTAATTTAGAATAAAAATAAGAACGAAGGTCTCTTGAAGCGACCCTTGCTTTTTCAAGGCAATAGCTTAAGCTTTAACCAACAATAGTACTCCCCCTTGCTTTTTCAAGGCAATAGCTTAACATTTAACCAACAATAGTACTCCCCCTTGCTTTTTCAAGGCAATAGCTGTTGCTTTCACCAACAAAAGTACTTGCGAAGCTAGGGAAGTAAAAAAAAAGTTAGGTGCCAACCACCCCTAGGAGTGCTTAAGAGAGAAGGGTATAAATACGGAAATTGTAGGATTCGAACCCACGGCTGATTTTATTCAGCATTCGTTTTCAAGACGAACTTATTAAACCACTCTAACAAATTTCCTTGCCAAGCTTATAATCCTCCGTACCCACCTACCTTCCCTGCCTTTTCTTCCGTACTTTTGCCCGCAGCTATTGCGAAGCAAAAGCAAGGGGGAGTACTTTTTTTTGTTCTTATTTTTATTATATTGGAAATATTAATAAAAAATAGAACTCCCCCTACTTCTTATTTTTATTGTTATAAAAAATAAGAATAAAAACAACCTTTGCCCAAGGAGGCTTAAGGCTCCGAAGGGAGGAAAGAAGTTTTATTTTCAATAAAACAAGGGTTACCTTTGTTTTTTACCCTATTTTCTCGCTTCAAGAGCCCTACCTGCCTTTGGCAGGAAATAAGTTTGATTTTCATTAAAACAAGGGTTGCTTTCCTTCGGAGCCTGTAGCCTCCTTTGGACTTTTTTTGTTTTTATTCTTATTTGCATAACAATAAAAATAAGAACTTAAAAGCAATTAGCTGTTGCTCACACCAACAATAGTAAAATAAAATTAAGAAGTAAGCCTTGTTTTATTTGTCTTGAAGCGGTCAATAAAACTTCTAGCTTGCTTCGCAAGCAAGTACTTTTGCCCGCAGCTATTGCGAAGCAAAAGCAAGGGGTCTTGAAGCGAGACCTTTGTTTGTATTCTGATTTGCATAACAATAAAAATAAGAAGTAGGGCTCTTGAAGCGGGAATAAAACAAAATAAAGGCAGGATATTTACCTCTCCCTTAGGGTAGCGTAGCTACTAAGGGAGCCCTTAGGGCTGATTTGTAAACCCTGTGCTTGCTTCGCAATAACTTTTTTTGGTTAAATGTTAAGCTATTGCCTTGAAAAAGCAAGGGGGAGTACTACTGTCATTATAAAAAGGGCACAAGTCAAATAAGAATAAAAAACAAAGGTTGTTTTATCGCTAGCGGTACTTTTGTTTATTAATATTTGCAATATAATAAAAATAAGAATAAACAAAAGTAAAAAGGAAGGGGGATTGTTTATTTCAATTTTTAATTATATAAAAATAACCTTTTTTTTTAACTTTTTCTTCACATCTTACTTTTTTTTTTCTAATATAGATTAGCTCCTTTTGTTTTTACCTTCCAACGTTTTTCTTTTTTTGTATGTACCTTCCAAGGTTGTGATTGTTGTTTTAACCTATCCTTTGGATTGCTAACCTTCGGTTTTGTACTTTCCTGACTTCTTATTTTTATTAAAAATCAGATTCAAAACAACCTTTGCCCAAGGAGGCTTCAGTTGGCTTTCGTTTGTATTCTTATTTTTAATAAAAATAAGAACCAACCGGTCCCTAGCTTCGCAAGTACTTTTCCCCGCAGCTATTGCCTTGCAAAAGCAAGGGGGAATGGGAGGGAGGTAAGGAATTGTTGCCCCTCTCTATGAAGCGGAGCTAACGGGCTGGTTGTTTTAATTGCAACCTTTGCCCCTCTTGCTTCGTTTTGATTTGTATTTCTCCCATTAGGTTAATTCTGGCCTTTTAAGCCGACGGGACCTTAATGCCTCGGGGGAAATTTTACTACCTTTTCCAAAGCTAAGAAACCTGTTGCCCTTTTTATTCTGAATTAATATAAAAATAATAAATATCCCTTTTTAGGGAGGCTAGCGAAGTAAAAGGAGGTTGTTTTTTTTTAATTTACAAAATAACGCTTTTTTAAGCAAAAGTTTAAACAACCTACCCTACAAAGGGAGAGGGTAATTACCGAACTTTTGCCCGCAGCTATTGCGAAGCAAAAGCAAGGGGGAGGAAATAAAAAAAGGGAGGCTTGGAAGGTCGGGCTATATGTTCTAACCAAAGGTAAGGTGAACGAGGTATCCTGCGAAATAAAATTAACAAATAAAGATAATTTTAAGGAGGAGGCAAGGATAGCAAAAAAAAAATAGAATAATAAAAAAAAATAAAGGCCTTAAGAGGATTTGAACCTCTGTAAAAAGTATTAACAGTACCTCGCTTCAACCACTCAGCCATAAGACCTTAATATTTATTTTCTTCTTTCTCTGTTACTTTGAAGTTTAGTAACAACCTTTCCTTACTTCTGTCCTTTGGAGTATTCCCTTTGCTTGTTAGCTGTGTTCTTATTTGTATTAAAAATCAGAATAAAAATCAACAGACAAAGGCAAAAGTAAAATCAGAATACAAACAACCTTTGCCCAAGGAGGCTTAAGGCTCCGAAGGGAGGTAACTACCTGCCAAAGGCAGGAAAGTACTTTTGTTGGTGAAACCAACAGCTATTGCCTTGAAAAAGCAAGGGTCGCTTCAAGAGACCTTTGTTTTATCGCTAGCTAAGCTAAGCGGTACTTGTTGTTTTTTGTTTTGTTTGTTACCCTCTCGCTTGCTTCTGTCCGAACTTTTGCCCGCAGCTATTGCGAAGCAAAAGCAAGGGGGAGTATTCCCTTTGCTTTGTAGCTGTGTCTCCGTACTTTTGCCCGCAGCTATTGCGAAGCAAAAGCAAGGGGGAGAAATAGGCAAAAGTAAAATCAGAATACAAAACGAAAAAAGTCCCAAGGAGGCTTAAGTTGGCTTCCCTCCCATACGGGACCGGAGCCTGAAGCCTCCTTGGGCAAAGGTCGTTTGTATTCTGATTTTTAATAAAAATAAGAACCAACCGCTCCCTAGCTTCGCTAGTACTTTTTCCCGCAGCTATTGCCTTGCTCCTACGGAGCAAGGGGGAATGGGAGGGAAGCCAAGTGTCGCCCTACCTTAGATGCCTTTTTGTTTTTCTTATTTGTATTCCCTTTGCTTTTAACTTGAAGCGGTACCTTTGTCTTGCTTCGCAATAACTTTTTTTGGTGAAAGGTTAAGCTATTGCCTTGAAAAAGCAAGGGGGAGTAGGAGACAAAGGCAAAAGTAAAATCATAATAAACAAAAGTACAAACAAAGCGGTAAGGGTTCTGATTTTTTCCCTATTTTCCCTTGCTTTTGTTTTTATTCTTATTTGCATAACAATAAAAATAAGAACTTAATAGCAAATAGCTGTTGCTAACACCAACAATAGTAAAATAGGGTACAAATCATTTCCAAGCCGAGTGGAAGAAAACAAACAAAAAGCAAAATTACAGATAAGGTATATTAGGGCAATAATAAAAAAAAATTTTTTTAACAACTATTAACATAAAGTTTTTTTAAAAATTAGTACTACTAAACTAAATATTTTACAATATGTACATTTGTAGCCTATCTAGAAATATTCTATTTCTTAATTATTAACTTTTACTTTCTCTTGCTTTTTCTCCTTTTTTTTTTAATTTTCTTTAGTCGCTTTTTACTTTTGTTTTTAAAGTAAAAACAAAAGGTAAGCGGTAAAATTAAAAAAAAAAAAGGAGCTTCACAAGATAATAAAAAGCAAAAGTTATATTAGTATCTAGGGGTTAGATTCTTGCTTTATAGACATTCAGCACTTATCTATTATGTTTGTGGCTACCCAACTATGCATTCATATTTTTATGAAAATAAATAAAAATTTACAAACAATTGGTACACTAGAGAAACACAGCCTATTGATCCTTTCGTACTAGAAGGTCTGCCCCCTTTTACTAATTATTCCTCCAGAAGATAGGGACCATACTGACTCACGTCGTATTAACAATTATGTTAGCACTTAGTCCTTTAAGCTAAGTATCCATTTTTCACAAAATGGTTCAGACTATGTCATCAACCGTAAAATTTAGATTACGATTGCCGGAAATTCGTGTTAGGTTTATTGTTAGTGAAACTCACCTATTAGTCGTTGAACCTTCATGATCTAAATAATTAATTATTTCACTAGATCAAGCTCGGCTGCAAATTGACTTACCTAAAAAAGGAAAAGTGTTCCTTGCTATTTCTCCGGTTTTCTTTTTGCCCTCCTTTTTCTACTATCGTAGCCCATCCCAAAGGACCGCGTATTGCTACGCAAGAGAGGGGGGGGGGGTAATAAAAAGGGGCTTTTTAAAAAAGTAACAAAGTGTAAAGTATATTATAAACCTATTCTATATCTCATAGAAGGCTGAAAATGTGGATTAACAATACTTCTTAATAAATCTAAATTTTTGGCTCCTATCGTTAAAATCCATTGATTATTTCGGTCGTGTAGTACACCTGTATAAATATCAAATTTTTCTTTAATAATTAAAGCCAATCTTTGAACATCTTCTTTACTATAGCTATTAGTATAAATTCTTACTCTATTTCTCCGAAGGACCTTATCAAAGTTACCATCGGTCATAATTAAATAAGCCAATACGATAGGATCCATAAATTCAATAATATCTAATGGTATTACTCCGCAGGAGTAAATTTATTTAATTCTTCGTTATACTCATAAAATTTGCTGTAGTAAGGAACAAATAAGGGCAAACTTTTTGTTTTTAATCTATAGTTAGTAAATGTTTTATCTTTACCTTTAACTTCTAATGATTTAACAGGGTTGCTCATGTATTCTTTAAACACCTCTCCTAAATGTAATGCAAATAATTGATATTTTTGACCAAAACTCACTTCAATTCTAACGTTTGAAGTGGGCGATGATCTATATAAGCTACCATCACCTTTAATTGTACCTATAAAAATGGACCTAACTTCTAGAGGCAAATCTGAGTAACCAACAGTATTATTAATACTTAATATATTTTCTTTTTTATTATTCATACTTTTATCTTTTAACTTTTAGAGTGTTAACCCAACTCACGTACCCTTTTAATCGGCGAACAGCCGAACCCTTCCAAGCTTCTTCCCCCGGAGGATAGGATGAGTCGACATCGCATTATATTTTTATTTATTTTTAACTTTTCAGTTAAAATTAGACTATATTTTTATCCAGTGTAAGAATACATTTACAAAGCTTCTGGATATCGGCGTGTAGTCGTTGAGGGGTTATAATTTTTATTGTTGCTTACACCTTTTTATTCTTAAATTTAAATAAAAAAAAAAATAAATAACTTCCCTGCTGATTGTTCAATCTTTCAAAATTTTACTGTTATTTCTTATTAAAATAAATTGAAATAATTAGTATTAAAAGCTATAAGAAGGTTCCAGCATATAGCCTAATTCTAATTTAATATTGCTATTAAAGTTCCCCGATGTCAAAAATATCCATTAATTCAGTCGCCCCGTAGGGGCGATAATCACTTTCAATATCAGTCGCCCCGTAGGGGCGAGAATCTTGTTTTATTAATAATTTTTCATTTATTTTATATAGCATAGAATCATGCATATGAGGAATTATTTCAGGTTTAAATGCTTCGAATTCTTCTTTTTTAAGATATATTCTTTCATAAATAGCTTCATTTTTACCTTTTTTACTGTGGATTGTGGTTTCCAAGTTAAAATTATTTTTAAGGGTTTCTCTAAGAATATTAATTTCATTACTACTATAACTATCTGTACATAATGTTAAACCCCCTCTTTTTACTTGTTGGCCATCATCCTTGATTCAAAAAGCTAAACCCCTAGGTGTTAATAAATCAGATATATTACTAGGTATAATTTTTTTATTATCTTTATCTAAAAACATATCAGCTAGAGGTTTTAATACTTCAAGCGATTCTGTTCTAAAATATAGTGATTTATTAGTAGTATTATATCTAAAATCTTCTCTAGAATATTCTTTAATTGCTTAATCCTGTAAAGGAATACCAGCTTCTTTAGTAAAACTATGTAAATAGTTTAAATATTCTGATTTTTTATTAGATATTTCAAATGAAATAAAAGCTTTATCAAGCCCTGTTCTTCTTATGTGTGCATCACCTAAAATAGCTCCAATTAGCATATCTTGAACTTTTTTATTCATAATAATTTTTAGTTTTTGTTATTTTCTTAAAATTCTTACTTTTTGTAAGACTACTTATAAATTTTTAAATTTTTATTTATTTACCTTTCTCCGAAGGACCTTACTTTGCAAACATTGAAAAAAAAAAAATAAATAAAATTAAAAATTATAATAAAATGAAAGAAAAATCTCTGCTTCTTTAAATTAAAAAAAAATAGATATTAATAATATAAAAAAGCTTTTATAAATATAAAATTTATAATAATAATGAGATTATTGAATATTACTTAATTTAATATAATTTTTTAACCTTTAATAAATAAAGGTTAAATTTTTATATTAAAAAAAGAGTGATGTAATATATATTGGTATTTAGTTTACTATGTAAACTGTAGTATTTTATATTAAAAAAAGGTGCCAAACCGCGGAGACAATGTGTACTCTCGTCCGCGATCAGCCTGTTATCCCTAGCGTAACTTTTATTAATTGATCCCCGTCTATCCCATACTATAGCGAGGGGTCACTATGCCCTACTTTCGTATCTGTGCGACTTTTGAGTCTTTCAGTTAAGTATGCTTACCGCCATTGAGCTCTACACAACCCTTCACTGGTTGATTGATCTCCATTCAATTTCTAGCTATACCTTATAAAATATAAAGAAAAAATAAATATAATTTCTCCCTCTTGCGAAGCAATCGCTACGCTTTCGACTCTTTTGTAAGGAGCTATCCTTTCTTTTGTTGGTTACACCAACAGCTATTGCGAAGCAAAAGTTCGGAGAAAGGTTGCTTTTGCTTTTGTTTATACTTTTGGTATTAAACAAAAGTATAAACGAGCAAAAAGCTGTTGCTTACACCAACAAAAGTTAAACAAAAGTAAAAATAGCTAAAAGCAAAGTAGTCGCTCCCGTACGGGAGCGAGGGAAAATTAAAAATAAAAATATTAATCTAAAATTATAACCTTTGTCCGAGGACGGCAGGTCCGATGGATTACCTAAAATCATTTGTAAAAATAAACTAATATTAAAACAAATTAAATTAAGTAAAACAATAATTAAAAAGGAATACTTATTTAGTTAAAAACGAACTTAAATAAAATTAATTTAAGCTAATTATTTAAAATATTTGGATGTACTTTGCTACTCTATTAAAGACGACCGCCCCAGTCAAACTGCCAATTAGTCAACTCTCCCTTTATTTTTTAATTTTAAGGTAAATACAAACCCAATCTAGTTTTTAAGGTTTCCAACTATCTCTCGATTTAACCTATTCACTATTAAACTAAATTGTTCTAGATTCGCATGATAACTAACTACAGTAAAGCTGCATAGGGTCTTCCCGTCCCCCTGGAGGCAACGCGCATCTGCACGCGTAATTCAATTTCACTGAGCAAGTTGTAGAGACAGTGAGACCATCGTTACATTATTGATACCGGACCACATTTAATGGCCAACTGATTTTGCTACCTTAGGCAAAGGTATCTAAATTATTACTAAAATAGCCGGACTATATCATCAAATAAAATTTAAATTTATTTATTTGCTCAATTATTTAGTCTCTGAGGGTTATTATTAACTAGCTTTGCTAATTGGAATATATTCAGCACATAAAATCCTATCTCTCCCTTTGGAAGCCTAGCGAAGCTAGGGGAGGGGGGGGGGGTTTGTAAAAAAAAATATAAATACTATTAATTATCACTAATAATTAAGGTTGAAGTATTGTTTTTATTAAAATAAGTATTTTTATCTTCTATTATTTCAAGGATTTCGGATAATTCCCTTTTTCTAGTTTTACCTTTTCCTTGCAGAGTATAAGCTAATTTTACTAATTCTATAAGGGTTTCTTTATCTTTTTGTTTTCCTTCTGAGGATTTTATAACTATTTCTTTAAAAATATTATATTCTTCCATTTTACAACTAAATGGACACACATAAATTTCTAAGAAAGGTATAATTTTTTCAATTATTTTTTTATAACCTTTCAAAGTATAAACAAAAATATCAGGAGCCCTTCGGGCTGATTTATTAAGTACTGATCCTTCTTCAAAAAGGTCTTTAAAAGAATTTAATATTTCTAACCCTTTTTTATGTTGAGTTACATTAAAAATAGGTTGAATATTTACTCCAAATTTAAAATCTTTATGAATTGTAATAGAAACAGACATAGAACCTTCTCCTTCTACAAATCCACCTAAAAAATAAAGATAATTAATATTATTAACATCCTTTTTTAACATTTCATTTAATTATATATTTTAATTAGCGTCTAACATAATAAATTAGAAAATTTAAATATTCCGTAGGACCGCTCGCCCCCTCCCTCGCGTAGCGACGCCCCTACGGGGCGACGCTTCAAGAGGGAAGGGGCGATTGCTACGCAAGAGTAAATTAAATTAAACTATCTATTACACTTTTATATACCAGTTTCTAAATTTATCGCTCGCTACGCGAGCGGTAATATTAGAATTTTAATATTCCCTGCTGATTTCCCATTGTTTCATCTTTAAAATTTTAACTTTAAGTGATTAAACTTTAAGTATTTAAAGCTTTAGAGTGTTCCAGCATATCATCGAGTTTATTGAGGACCCTAAGTTTATTCAGATCCTCATGGTTAAGACCGCTATTAACCAGATTTTCGATTAGTCACGTTAAACATAACTTCTCTTATATTAATGGCATTGGGCAAATTTCACACAGTATACTACCATATTAATGATTGCACTGTGATGTGTTTTTAGTAAACAGTCGGGGCCTCCGATTCTGTGCCACCTAACTTTTACATCTTTAAAAAAAGGGTTGTAAAAAGTAATAGGTATCTCTTGTCGTCTAACTTATGAGATGAATTTGCCGAGTTCCTTAACAACTTTTAGCTCTACGCCTTAGTATTCTCTACTTACGAACCTGTGTCGGTTTAGGGTACGGTAGTTATATAATATTATTTTCCTGGTCCATTTTTTAATTATTGGACTTTCTATTATTTACTCATCAGCCATAGCTATTGCTATAGTCCTTAGAGGCCGCATTAACACAAAACGGTTTAACCTTTCAAATTTGCAACCCTTTCGTATTCGGCGAATTCCATTATAAGGAATTTTTTACGTTACTCATGTCAGCATTCTCTCTTCAGTAACCTAATAAACAATGAAACACTATTTAATTAACAGTTTTACTGAATGTTCTACTACCTAGATTCTTTATTAAAACAATTAATAAAAAACCAACACGATATCGGTTGATTGTTTAAGACCCGTTAAATTTTCGGCGCGACTATCATTAAATATTAAAAATATTTGATACTGCTGATGCGTTGTTACGTACGATCATTAAAAGTAGCGACTGCCCATTCTCCTATTTCTACTTTTGTATAATTATTTATAAAAACACTTAGCTTTTTTACTAAAATTTTACTATATCAAATTTTGTTCCTACCCTCTCCCTCGCTACTTGCTTCTCTCCCGTAGGGAGTAGCGACGCCCCTACGGGGCGACAAGAGGGAGGGGGGGGGCGGATAAAAATTTTAAATTATCTATGTATTGAGTTTTACTTAAAGTTCTGTGTTTTCCTTTTTTATTCATGTTATAAGCTAATTCTACAATTTTTAATTTAGTTTGTAAGCTTAAAGGATTTTCATTTTTTAAAATTTGACTTACTGTTTTAAACTTATTATAATGTAAAGCTCGTTCTGAAAATATAGGATTTTTATCCACGAATGGTATTACTATATTATTTATTTGATTTAAACCTGTTACAGTATAAACTAATTCATTTTTAGTACCTTTATGTATTGACCCTATATTTTGCAATTGTTTTTGAATACTCTCTAATAAAGATTTGGAATCTAGGTCACTAGTTATATTAAATCCTGTTTTTATTTCACCGTTTTGTTGGAACGAGATATAAAAACTACCATCACCATCTATAATACCTGATATAAAATCATCGTATATTGGCCCCGTAATTTCTGTAATATTGTTACTGATTAGACTTTGGTCTTCAATATTAAATATTCCCAATTTATTATATAAGCTTTCCATTTTTTCTAAGTTTCTATTTGAAGCTCTATTCATAGATAAAGCTATTTTTAATATTTCTCTTCTTCCTTCTATTGTTCTTTTTTCTTTATTAACTAAAGCTATAACTATTTGTTTAAATAAGTTAAAGGCATGTAATTTAGCACAAAAAACAGGATAGTTTTCAAATTGAGGAATAATTATTTCAAATAACTCATTCAATTTTACTACTCCAAATTCGGCAGTGTGTTTATTTATATTTATTGTAACACTTCCGCACTTAAAATAAGACTGTATACTATCTAAAACAAATTTAGAATCTAAATCTGCCGTTATAGTATACTTAGGTCTAAATTGAATTCCAAATCTATGTTTTGAAGAATTTATAATTGAACAAAAAAATGAACCATCACTTTGAGTTAAACCACTTATGTAACCTGAAGATAACTTAAAATTTTGTTCTATACTCATTTGAGTTAGAAAATTTTCTTTTTGGTTCTGTAATTTATTATTTGTAGTGTTTTAAATAAATAATTAAATTTAATTTTGTAGATTAGTTTATTTTTCATTATTTTAACTTTGGTTAGGGGACTAGCCTTCAAAGTGAGAGTAGAACCAACTCCTCTCTAATTAATTAATAAATTAATCAAAAGACATACAAAATTATAATAGGTAGACCGTTTCTTTCTCGGTCTTAAAAACCAAACCTTTCGCTAATTGGATTAGACTCTGTCATAACTTTATCCTAATAAAAGATTAAAATTCCAAGCGTATAGTCGTTGAGGATCCTTTAACTAATTACTAGTTTTCGGTTTCCTGCAAATTGCCCATTGTTATTATATTATCTTTAAAATTATTACTTATAAAAATAAGTATTTAAAGCTTTAGGGGTTTCTTGCATATAGCTTAGTTTTACTTTGAGCCCAGCAGTCATTTATTCTAGGCTCACTTCACAGCTGTATGCGATATTGCTACGTCCTTAATTTCACTTAACAATCATTTGGGACCTTGATCAGTGTTCTCGGCTGTTTCCGTCTTGACTGCCCAACTTAGCATGAGCAGTCTGAATATCTACCATCAATTTATGTAATTCCGAGATTCGCTTCCAAAGGTAAGATTTTCTAGATCCCCGCAACCTAAACGTATAAAATTTAATAATTTTTATTTAGTTATTAAATTAAACTTGTTGGGAATCGCCTTGCTGTACCTTCATAAATTTATTAGATAGACGTCATACTTAAATATGTTTCGGTAGAAAACCAGCTAGCACCAGGTCAGATTGGCATTTCACCGCTTACAAAAACTCTTCGGAGAATTATGCAACATTCACCCGTTCGATCCATTATAATCTGGTTTTGGTAAGATCACCTGGCTTCCATGGCTAATCAAATTTATCATGCAATTAATTATATATTATTTTTTTCTTCATTTATTCATTCCTTTTTTTATACCAATGATTTTTTCAAATCCATCCTTAGTAAGATGTGACCCTTCAATCATTAACCTAGAAACTTCACACCAATCAAGAAAATCCAATTTCTTTTGACCTAAAAAAGTATAGGTTTTGAAAAAGGGTATAATTTTCTTTATTAAAGGAGTAAAATTTGTAATTACTAAGGTAACTGCTAAAAATTTTGTATGTTTTTCAATAAAACCAGCATCAAAATATTTATTTAATGTTTCTATTAAAATAATATCCCTATTGTGTTGTGGTACTCTAAATCTCAATTGAGTTGCATACCCAATAGTAGTTTTGGCCTTATAAATTTTAATATCGAAAGAACCTTCACCATTAACAAATCCAGATATTCAATGTGGATCTGGAATGTTTTTAGTTTCAATTTTTGGCCTATCAACTGGAATAATATTAAAAAACTCTAATATATTTTTGTTAGATAAACCTAAATTTATAGAAGCTTTTATATTAAAAATTTGAAGGAGCCCATCTTTTGTTAGATGAGCTTTATTATTAATTAAATCAACTATTTTAGTAAATAGTATAAAATCCGCTCTTTTTTGAGATAATAAATAATATTTTTTAAAATGAGGAATTATGACATCAGTTATATCCTTATTTTTAGATACAGAATAGTATACCATATCTTTATTTTTAGGTTTACTTATATGCCCTATACCACCAAAAAATTGTTGTATTTGTAATAACACAGCTAAATCTCGTATATGTAATCCTATTTGATAGTTAGTCTGAATTCGTCATCCTACTTTCCGTTTTAGGCTTTGATCTATTTTAACAATAAATGAGCCCTCAGCATCAGTCCGTAGGATCCAGTTACAAATCAAGGATTCAATTTAAAGGTACTATTTAAAGTAGAATAATTTTTAATTAATTGTTTAGAAGGGATTTTGAGTTGATAACTGTTTTCACAGCCCATTAGAGTACACCTTAACTTTGGAGATAAACCAAAGTAACTACCGTCTACTCGTTGCTCTTTTACAGAAATTTTTTTTTGGCTGTGGGTTTTAAAAATTTCTGACTTAGATCCGCGATTGCCTATTTCATTTTCACTCATCTTATGACTTGTTACCATACCTGAATAATTACTTCAGCCACTTACAAACTTTCGTATGTAGCTTGGTATCATAAGCTTTAAGGTGTCCCCGGAGTTTGATAGTTTGACCCACAATAGTGTTTTCCAAAAACACGTAGCGGGTCTAATAAAAGTAACTATCCCAATACTAAATTTATATTATTAGTTCAGTCGCTTTCGCTAAGGTTTAATCCTTGCTACTCCTATTAACTTGCTGACCCATTATGCAAAAGGTACGCCGTCATCCTTTATTCAATTTGAGTAGGATTCCGACTGCTTATAGAATTACTAATTCACGTTCTATTTCACTGATTCTATAGTTTATACTCGGCTACTTTTGTTACTGCCTTACCGTATTCTTATTTTTATTTTTACATAAATAAAAATAAAAATCAGAATACAAGGCTAGCTGGTAGCAATCTTTTCTTATCCCTCTATTAGTTTTTTACTAATTTAGCCCTTCTTTTTAATTGTACTTTTGTTTTACTTTTGTTAGCTTTTGTGTGTACCATAAGGTACATGTAAAAATAAGAAAAAAGCAATAGCAAAACAAAAGTAGAAGGGCTGTTAGCTTTTGTTCTTATCTTTCCGACTATGTTTACTTTTTTCTTCTGCCTCTCATTCTTATTTGTATTCAAATTAAGAATACAAAAAAAAGCCAAGAGGTAAAATAAAAGTAAAACAAAAGTCTTTAAGACTAAAAATAACTTTTTTTTTTTTAAAAAAAGCTAAAAGAGGATTTCAAAGGAAACTATAAGAATAAGCTAAGATTTTAGAATAAAATTATAAAATTCAAAGTATGTTACTTTCTTTTCAAATTTTTCCTTTACAGTACTTTTCGCTATTGCTAAACTTATAATACTTAGCCTTAGAGGATGGTTCCCCTATTTTCCGACAAGTTATCTCTCATCGTACTTATTAAATAACTTTTACTTTTTGTAAGTATAACTTTACAGGACTCGAATACCTTTTATTGTGTATAATTACATTAATTTATTATATTTAAGTTAAAAAAATAAACAAAATAAACTATAATTAAATTTTTATCGGCTTAATAAGATTTCAAGTTATAATTCATAAATAATATATATAATTTTAACTTAACTTTTTTAAGCTATTGTTTATTAAATTTTATTTACCTTTACTTTAAAAGATTATTGGCTAATCCGATTTCACTCGCCATTACTTTCGGAGTCTCGGTTGATTTCCTTTCCTTTCCTTAATAAAATGTTTTACTTCAGGAAGTATTTTTTAAAAAGGTTTACCTTAGGATCGCTTATTTTAAAAATACTTTTAAAAAAAAAATTTTTTTATTGTTTAATATAAATAAAAAAAATTTTTTTTTAATTTATATTTAATTATAAATTATTTATTTTTTTTAACTAACCGTAGGACAATGTAGTCCTTCGTACCCCTTAAAGTTGCTAGAGCTAATAGCTGCGAGCATAAGTAAAAAAAAAATAAACAAATAAATAATTTAAGCATTTAGTATTTACTTCCTTTTTTATAAGTTTGCTTTATTGTTCCTTAATAATCCCTTTAAATTACTTTCTATTGTTATTTTTAATGTTATTACTAAATTGTCATCGATACTTTTACTATTTTAATTTTATTCCCCCATCGGGCCAGAAGTTTGATTTTCAATAAAACAAGGCTTACTTCTGATTTGTCGTTTATACTTTTGTTTATTACCAAAAGTATAAACAAAAGCTAGCGGCCCTTTGCTTGTGTCGTTTATACTTTTGTTTATTACCAAAAGTATAAACAAAAGCTAGCTAAGCTAGCGCTCCAAAAGCGGAAGCTTATCCCTCCCTTAGGGACCCTTAGTTGCTACGCTCCGTAGGACCTTAGTTTAAACGCTAGGCTAGGATAAAAAGGCAAAAGTAAAATCAGAATAAAAACAACCTTTGCCCAAGGAGGCTACAGTTGGCTTTCGTTTGTATTCTTATTTTGAATAAAAATAAGAACCAACCGAAGGGAGCTCCCCCTTGCTTGCTTCGCAAGCAAGGCAATAGCTTAAGCTTACACCAACAAAAGTACTCCTACTTGCTTGCTTCGCAAGCAAGGAGTATATTTTTTTTAATAATAATTCATTACGCTATGCGGTAAAATAACATATCGATAAGCGGAAATTGATTTTTATTGGACATTTTTCTTTATCTCTCTTATTTTTTTTTCAATTGCGCCAGCTGTTGGCTCCCTGCCTCTATTGTTTTAGCTTCCCTCCCGTACGGGACCCTAAGTTATTCCGTACTTTTTTTGGTTAAAGCAACAGCTATTGCCTGGATAAAGCAAGGGCTAGCTGCCATAGGCAGCTCCTACGGAGGGGTCTTGAAGCGAGAAAATAGGGTACAAATCAGAAGTAAGGGGTAAAATTTTTAATAAATAAAAAAAATATCAATTATTTTATTAAATTAAATAAAAGAGTGATTAATAACTAATTTTTAATTTTTAATTTTAGTAGCAAAATTTTTAAATTTCCCCTTCTGTTTAATTTTTTTTTTCTATCTTACCTTAAATTAGTATTATGCTTTTGTTTTTATTCTCCAACTTTTAATTTTTTACTAACTTTTACCCCTGCCCATCGTTCCTTAAGGTTTAGCACTCTCTCTTAAGCGGTCCTTAGTTGCTACGCAAGCGTAGGGTTGACTTTTAGGTACACAGTAAAATTATAATTAAATTTAAGAATTTGCTCCGTAAGAGCAACCATTCCTTCTTAACCTCCGAAGGAGTTGGTTCTGATTTTTATTCTTATAGTCTTAAATTTAACTGGCTCCCTCCTTATTATTTACTTTTGCCTCTCCCTCCTTGAGTAGCTTTAAGCTCTTTTTATTATTTATTGTTAACTTTAATTCGCTTGCGTAGCAACTATTGATATTTAGTGTAACTAGCCAGCCTAATGGTGTAGGCTACACCCATCTCCCTTTGTTCGGAATGGACTTTAGTTGGATTAAGCAAAAAGTAAAAAAGAGGGCCAACAAAAGTACTCCTATGGAACCGCTAGCGATTAAACAAAAGTAAAAAAGGAGGGCAAAGGTTGCGAGCAAAAAGCTGTAACCAACAAAAGGTAAATTTTAAAACCTCCTTTTGCTACGCTACCCTAAGGGTAAAATAAACCTAAGCTTAAAAAGAACGTAAGCTCCAAAGGATAGGGTAAAAATCAGAACCCCTACCGCTTTTGTTTTATTCCTTACTTCTTATTTTTATTGTTATGCAAATAAGAATCAAAACAACCTTTGCCCAAGGAGGCTTAAGGCTCCGGTCCCTAGGGAGGGAGGTAAGGAGTACTTTTTTTTATTATGATTTTACTTTTGCCTTTGTCTCCTAGTCCCCCTTGCTTTTTCAAGGCAATAGTTTAACCTTTCACCAACAAAAGTTCTTGCGAAGCAAGACACAGCTACCGCTTAGCTTAGCTAGCGACACAAGCAAAGGGTTTACAAATAAGAACCAAGCGATAGGGTAAAAATAAAAACAAAGTACCGCTAGCTAAGTACTTAAAACAAAAGGAAGGGGGGGTACAGGGTCCTTAGCTTTGGTCAGGGGAACGAGCAAAAAGTTTACAAAACAAAAATTAAATAATAATAATAAAAAACAACTTCAGGCTCTTACCTTTGGCAAAATAACCAAAAATTTGATTCCGTAGGAGCCCTAGGGCAAAAGTAAATCCTAAATGCGAAGCTAGCTCCCCCTTGCTTTTTCAAGGCAATAGCTTAAGCTTTAACCAAAAAAAGTACGGAATAACTAAGGGTCCCGTACGGGAGAGGAGTAAAAGGTAAAACCGAAGGGAAGGTAGGGCAGAACATAAAATTAAACAAAAAAGGGGGGGGGGGGGGTATAAATGAAAAATGTCAGAATCAATAGATAATAACTAAATAATAAAGGAGAAAAATAATATAAAAAATAAAGGGGAAATCTGATAATGGTTAATCGGTTATATTTGCAATATAATTATGATAGTTCGAATCTATCTTTCTCCAAATTTGTTCTTATTCTTGAGTTAAAAGCTGAAAGGCTAGCCAAAGGTTTACCACCCGTTAGTTTATTTAAATTCATAAAAAAAAAATAAAATAAATAATAAATAAAATAAGTATATAACTAATTAAAATTTAAAAAAAAAATGAAAATAAAATTTGCCCTAGGGCTCCTACGGAATAATTTAATTTTAATTATTAATTTTTAGAGAGAGTATCCTAATTGGTTAAGGAGCTTACTTTGGGAGTAAGATGTTGCGCGTTCGAGTCGTGTCTCTCTCGTTTATTAATAATTAAAAAAATTTTTTTTTAAATATATATACTTATTTTTTTTTTATCTATAATATTAATTTACTTAAATAGATAAAATTTATATTTATTATATTGACTAATTAACTTTGGTAGCCCTTCGTTTAACTTCTTTTAATTTAATAATTACTTTTTAATGAAAATTAAGCAATTTGCAAAGCGAAAGCAACAAACAAAAATACAAACTTGTAAAAAGAAGGAACTGGTTTCTTATTTTTCCCTCCCTTAGTTATTCCGTACTTTTTTTGGTTAAAGCTTAAGCTATTGCCTTGCAAAAGCAAGGGGGAGCTAGCTTCCAAAGGTTGGGACTTCTTTGGTCTTATTTTTATTGTATTGCAACTTTTTCTCTCGAGTTGCTTGAAAAGCCGGACAAAGGGCCAAAAGTATTCTTATTTTTATTCTACTTATGTAAGCAACAGCTTTTGTATTATTTTTATTGTTATATAAATAATAATAAAAACTCGCATAAGCACCCTTTGCCCGATGGACTAAGCTCCTTCCTTTTGTTTGATTCCCCCTTAGGGCTTGCTTGAATAGCCACCCCCCCCCCCCATACCCCCTTGCTTTATCAAGGCAATAGCTGCGGGGAAAAGTACTTGCGAAGCTAGGGAGCCATTCCCCCTTGCTTTATCAAGGCAATAGCTGCGGGGAAAAGTACGGAGGGAGCCATACGGGAGGGTCCCCCTTGCTTTTGCAAGGCAATAGCTGCGGGGAAAAGTACGGAGGTTACTTCTGATTTGTACCCTATTTTACTTTTGCCCTTAGCTAATTGCTTTTAAGGTCTTATTTTTATTCAACTATTGTTGGTGTAAGCAACAGCTATATGCGAAGTTCTTATTTTTATTGTTATGCAAATAAGAATAAAAACACAAGCAACCTTTGTCCGAAGGAGTTAGCTCCCCCTTGCTTTTGCTTCGCAATAGCTGCGGGCAAAAGTTCGGGGAGATAAGAATAAACAAAGTACAACAAAAGCGGTAGGGCTCGCTAGCGGTTCTGATTTTTATTTTCTCGCTTCAAGACCCCTTCCCCCTTGCTTTTGCTTCGCAATAGCTGCGGGCAAAAGTTAGGAAGGCCCAAAACCCCTCCCGTATGGGAGGGCCCTACCTTTTGAAGGGGCTTGCTTGTGCTTAATTGCAATTAGCTGTTGCTTTAACCAACAAAATAAAAATAGTTGCTACGCAAGCGTAGGAAACAAAGGTCCCCCTTGCTTTATCAAGGCAATAGCTTAAGCTTTAACCAACAATAGTACTTGCTTGCTTCGCAAGCAAGCATAATAATAAAAATAAGAAAACAAAAGTAAAAAGGAGAGCAAAAGTTAAAAATAAGAATAAAAAGGCAAAAGTTGGCTCCGTACTTTTGCCCGCAGCTATTGCGAAGCAAAAGCAAGGGGGAGCCATCCAACCCTCCCTACTTGAGCCTACTTGAGCCTGCTTGAGCCTACTTGAGCCTTAGGGTCGCTTCCAGAGGGAGAGGGGTAAAATAGAACTCGGCCATTAGTAAAAACAAAAGAGTTGGCTCCGAACTTTTGCCCGCAGCTATTGCGAAGCAAAAGCAAGGGGGAGCCAAGGTCAATAAAAGTTAACAAATAATAATAAACAGAGCTATAGGCACCAGCAAAAGGCAGGGGAGAGAGGGGTTTTATACCAAAAGTTGAGTTTAAAGAAAGGGTAAAAGGCAAAAGCTCCACAATTATAAAAAAAACATCTTATAGGAGTCGAACCTACATTTTACTGTTTCGAAGACAGCTACTTTACCAAATTAAGCTAAAGATGTTATTAAAAATAATAATTATTATTAATTTAAAATTATATTTATATTTTTTTAAGAAATATTTTAAGTTCCCCTCCTTTTTATAAGGGCAGGCGTATTAGGGTTGTTGAAAAGCCCAGCCTAGCACCATAAGGGATGGAAGTAGATTTATTTTAATTTAAATAGTATTAATCAAATTAAAATAGAGACAAATAAGTTTTGCTTTAATATTTGCTTTTTTTATATTCTTATATTATTATTCTTACTCCCCCCCCCCCCCTCCCAGCGAAGCAGGGACTTGCTATTGCTCCGTACTTTTGCCCGCAGCTATTGCGAAGCAAAAGCAAGGGGGACCTTTCCTTTTTTATTTTTGTGTTTAAACATCCCTAGTTGCTACGCTACCCTCCCGTTTGGGAGCCGTTTGGGAGCCGTTTGGGAGCCGTTTGGGAGCCGTTTGGGAGGGTGGCCTTTTGTCGGATACTTTATGGAGAGATACTTAAAAAAAAGACCAATATAAGCTAAACAAAAGTTTAATAAAATAAGAAGAAGCATAAGCAACCTTTGCCTCCCTTTTGTTCCATAGGAGTCGCTAGCGGTACTTTTGTTTTTTTAGTAGCGATAAAAACAAAAGGGAGGCAAAGGTTGGCTTTAGGCCAGCCTAAAGTTGGTATAATAATACCTAGGGCTCAAGGAGTTGGCTTAAAACGTTCGGAGGACAATTATAACCTTAAGGGGAAAATAAAACCAAATGACAGTTGGCACATGTAAAAGTAAAAACCCAACCTTGGTAAGCTAGGTTGTTTATGCAGGAAGGTCCAAAGTATAGCAAAAATTAAAGTACTTCTATGGAATCGCTTAGCGAGAAAATAAAAGCATCCCAGTCAAATGAGGTAAAGAAAAAAAAATAAATAAAAAGGAATATTACGTTCTATCCTTAAGTATAAATTAAGGGGAGATTTGGAGGTAAATCCTACTTGCTTTTGCAAGGCAATAGCTAGGGGAGCTATAAAAAGAATATTTAATTTTAATTTAATCACTTAAAGGAGGGGATAATAAATAATTAAAAGTTTTGGTATTTATATTTAATTTAAAACTTTATTTAGCAAAACCAAATATTTATTTATTAGCGAGATAAGAACTTGAATCTTAAATAACAGTTCATGAGACTGTTGTGTTACCAATTACACCATCTCGCTTTTTTGTTTTTTCTAAAAAATAGATTAGTTTTCTTTTAAGTAAGGCTGATCCATTTATATTATTAATGCTAATTAAATTGGTTGAGCCCTACCTTTTCCCTAGGATTAAAAACAAGTCCTTGGAAAAGTACAAAGGGCAACAACAAAAACAACCGGTAGCTATATGCGAAGCACAAGCAAGGAGCCCCTCTTGCTTTTTCGAGTTTTTATTATTATTTATATAACAATAAAAATAATAACAAAGCTGTTGCCCCTTACTTCTTAATTTACTTTTGCCTTTTTCTCCGTACTTTTGTTGGTGAAACCAACAGCTATTGCCTTGAAAAAGCAAGTGGGAGTACTTTTGTTGGTGAAACCAACAGCTATTGCCTTGAAAAAGCAAGGGGTCGCTTCAAGAGACAAAAGTAAAAAGCAAAGGGAATAAAAATCAGAAGTAAGGGGGAAAATAATTTAATACAATTTTATTAAATTAATAAATAATTTTTATTATCAATTTAAAATTTTTATTAGAGTTAAGTAGGAATTGAACCTAAACCATAGACTTTGCAGGTCTACTACAGAACCACCTGTAAACTTAACCCTCTCATTTTTTATAAATTTATTAATATTTTGTTATTTTTATTTTTTTTTTAACTTCGTAGCTAGTTTACAACTTTTGTTTAATTACTTATATTTAAAAATAAAATCTCGCCTACTTACCCCCCAATAGATTACTAGGCAAATTTAAGTAAGCGTAACTAACAAAAATAATAAGCAATAGTATTATATATTATTATGAGCAGTAAAGGAATCGAACCTTTTATGGCTTTTAACCAATTCTTTTACAGAGAACCACCATTACCAATCGGATCACCTGCCCTTTTTTTGGGGTTTTTTTTAATAAATTACTTTTAGCTTTTGTAGCCCTCTCCGTACTTTGGCCCGCAGCTATTGCGAAGCAAAAGCAAGGGGGGCCTGCCTTTGGCAGGTAGTTACCTCCCTCCCGTACGGGACCCTAGGGACCGGAGCCTTAAGCCTCCTTGGGCAAAGGTCGTTTGTATTCTTATTTTGAATAAAAATCAGAAGTAAGGAGCCCTTCCTTTTGTTTTATTCCTTGCTTGCGAAGCAAGCAAGTACTATTGTTGGTGTAAGCTTAAGCTATTGCCTTGAAAAAGCAAGGGGGACTTCTGTCCTTTGGAGTATTCCCTTTGCTTGTTAGCTGTGTTCTTTTGTGTATTAAAAATAATAATAAAAATCAACAGACACAGGCAAAAGTAAAATAAGAATAAAAACAAAGGTCTCTTGAAGCGAGCCTTGCTAAAGCAAGGCAATAGCTGTTGGTTTCACCAACAAAAGTACGGAGGAGTACAAAAAAAGCGGTAGGGCTCGCTAGCGGTTCTTATTTTTATTTTCTCGCTTAGCGACCCAAAAGAAGTTTTATTTTCAATAAAACAAGGCTTGCTTGTGTTTTTATTCTTATTTGCATAACAATAAAAATAAGAACTTAATTGCAATTAGCTGTTGCTTTAACCAACAAAATAAAAATAGTTGCTTAAAAGCGTAGCTTAAACTAACAGTTCCCTGCAACGCTGGGGAGAGGGGCTACACCTTTATGCTAGCAAAAGGTAGAGATCAAGAGTGAGGTGATTCGAACACCTGCCTTCGATTTTGGAGATCATTATACTAACCAACTAATACTACACTCTTTTTAATATAAAAAAATTTTTTTTAAGTAATTAAAAGTTAAAAAAATAAATAAAATCTACGTTTTATTATAATAAAAATAATAAATAAATAACCTATTACTAGTCATTTATATGCAAATATTAAATTAAATACATATGCCCCGGGAGAGAATTGAACTCCCATATCTATATCTTCAGAATAGCGCTTTGACCACTAAGCAACCGAGGCTAGAATTATTTTAATTTTATTACTTTTTTGCCCTTAACTTTTGTGTTTACTTTTGTTTTACAACTGCCTTGCTTTGCTAGGCTGGTAAACAAGAAGCCATTTATAGTTAAGGTTAAATATTAGTAAATTTGCAGCTCCCTATCAAGTGGTGTTGCTGTCCTTGAATTTTTGTTTTTATTTTCCTGCGCATTTTTAGTCCTTGGAATTTTACTTTTTTATTTTATTTGCCTATTACTCGCAGTATGAGGTTTTTAATTTCCAAAAGTAATTCCTCCCTTGGAAGCAGGGACTACTAGCTCCGTAGGAGCAAGGCAATAAGGTAGGACCTACGGAGCGTAGCAACTATTGTCGCTAGCGGTACTTTTTGTTTTTATTTTTATTCTATTGCTCCTTACTTCTGTCCTTTGGAGTATTCCCTTTGCTTGTTAGCTGTGTTCTTATTTGTATTAAAAATCAGAATAAAAATCAACAGACAAAGGCAAAAGTAAAATAAGAATACAAACAAGAACCAAGCGAGAGGGTAATAATAAACAAAGTACTCCTTACTTCTTATTTTTATTCAAAATAAGAATAAAAACAAAAAAAGTCCCAAGGAGGCTTCAGTTGGCTTTCGTTTTGATTCTTATTTTTAATAAAAATAAGAACCAACCGGTCCCGTATGGGAGGGAGGTAAGGAATAAAACAAAAGGTAGGGCTCCTTACTTCTGATTTGTATTAAAAATAAGAATCAAAACAACCTTTGCCCAAGGAGGCTTAAGGCTCCGGTCCCTAGGGTCCCGTACGGGAGGGAGGTAACTACCTGCCAAAGGCAGGCCCCCCTTGCTTTTGCTTCGCAATAGCTGCGGGCAAAAGTACGGAGAGGGCTACAACATAAGCAAGAGCATACTTCGCCAGGAAGGACTAAAAAAAAGCAAAGGTTGTTTAATTCCCTTTTTAAGGCAACAACAGTTATTGTTTTTATTCTCCTGCCCTTTATTGGCTTTAAAAGGCAAAAAAAATAAAAAGTAACTAATTTAGTTAACTTAGCTAAAGTTTAACTTTTCTGGTTGTATGTTTATTTATTTTATGGTTAATAGGTATGCTTTATCCTTAGGTAGTAGTAGTAGGTAAGTTTTTTTAATAAAAAGGAGAATTCAAAAAAAATTTTTTTTTTAAAATACATAGCTTCTCTTTTAACCCTTCGGTTTAATATTTAGTATAAAAGATTAACATCTACTAAATAATGTTGATATAAGCTAGGCTCCTGCCAAAGGCAGGGTTTGAATTTTTTTTATTTATACCACCCGGAGGTTGGGGGGGGGGGGGTGTGCTTAATACGAAGATGAGCCACCTTCTCCCCTGCCCCCTTGCTTTTGCTTCGCAATAGCTGCGGGCAAAAGTTTGGCAGGTAGTTACCTTTGTTTGTATTCTTATTTGCATAACAATAAAAATAAGAAGTCCCCCTTGCTTTTTCAAGGCAATAGCTGTTGCTTTCACCAACAAAAGTACTTGCTTGCTTCGCAAGCAAGGGTCCCTTAGGGAGGGATTTTTGACTTTTTCCCAACGGGCTCAAGCCGTTATTACCTTAAAAGGTCATTAAACAAAAGTAAAACAATTGTCATATGGTAAAGGCAAGAGTAAAAACAAAAGTAAACCGATGGAGTCGCGTACGCGAGAAAAAAAAGTAAAAAAAAAAAACATAAAAGTTAAATAAAAAATAAGAATGATGGTAAAATTAAAATTTACCGCTTAACGCTAAACAAAAAGTTACTGCAATGCAAATTATTTACTCCCCCTTGCTAAAGCTTCGCAATAGCTGTTGGTGTAACCAAAAAAGTACGGAATAATTTTGATTTAATAATTAGTTATAGGGCTAGGAAAATTTTAAATTAAATATATTTTAAATAAAAAATTTACTCGCTTCAAGAGCCCTACTTCTTATTTTTATTGTTATGCAAATCAGAATAAAAACAAAGGTCTCGCTTCAATAGCCTTGCTTTTGCTTCGCAATAGCTGCGGGCAAAAGTACTTGCTTGCGAAGCAAGCTAGAAGTTTTATTTTCAATAAAACAATGGTTACCTCCCTCCCTAGGGACCGGTTGGCGAAAGCCAACTGTAGCCTCCTTGGGCAAAGGTTGTTTTTATTCTTATTTTACTTTTGCCTTTTTATCCCCCTTGCTTTTGCTTCGCAATAGCTGCGGGCAAAAGTAAGGAGACACAGGTCAACAGAAAAGGGAATAAAAATAATAAGTAACCCTTGTTTGTTTGACCGCTAGCTTTTGTTTATACTTTTGGTAATAAACAAAAGTATAAACGACAAATAAAACTTCTAGCTTGCTTCGCAAGCAAGTACTTTTGTTGGTGTAAGCTTAAGCTATTGCCTGGATAAAGCAAGGGGTCTTGAAGCGAGAGCTGCCATAGGCAGCTCCTACGGAGGGCTCTTGAAGCGGGAATAATTTTTTCATCATTAATATTTGTGCTGGTTATGATTTGTAAACCCTGTGCTTGCTTCGCAATAACTTTTGTTGGTTAAAGCTTAAGCTATTGCCTTGAAAAAGCAAGGGGGAGTACTACTGTCATTATAAAAAGGGCACAAGTCAAATAAGAATAAAAAGAAGCCTGCTACTACTTTGCAAAGCTAAAAATAAACTTGCCCTGAAATAAAATAAGGGCAAGTTTATCTAGTACGCAGGAAATATAAAAATAAATTTATTTTTATATTTATATTTCATTATTATTAAATATTAGCAAATGCCCATTATTTTAAAGTAAGGAGGATTTATCTATTAATGTAATTCTATAGCGTCTCTTAAATATGAACATGTTAATAAAGTAAATACAAAAGCTTGTATTAGAGAAACAGCTAATTCTAAACCAATTAAAGCTAAAAATATAGCAAAAGGAACTAAAGTAACTACGGCTACAATAATATTAGTTGTAAATAATTTAAATAAATAAGTTGATAATATTTTTAATAGTGTGTGACCTGCCGTTATATTAGCAAAAAGTCTTACTCCTAAAGATACAGCTCTAGCTAAATATGAAATTAATTCAATTAATACTAATAAAGGAACTAAATATAATGGAGTTCCAGAAGGAATAAAGAATGAAAAGAATTTAATACCATGTATTGATAAAGCTAATATTGTAACACCAATAAAAATAGTTACACTTAAACCTAATGCTACAACACCACTAGCAGTAACAGCAAAAGAATAAGGAACATTACTTATTAAATTACCTACTAAAATAAAGAAAAATAAAGAGTAAATAAATGGAAAATATTTTTCACTAGATGCTCCTATTTGTTCTCTAACCATAGTACTTAAACTAGCAATAGAAGATTCTAATGCTATAGACCATTTATTAGGTATTACTTTAGAATCATTATTTCCGTAAAAATGTAAACCTACAATTATTGTTATAATAAAAATTGCATATAAAGCTAAATTTGTTAAATTAATATGTAAATAACCTAAAATAGGGGCATTTATTCCTATTAAATTAATTACTTCAAATTGACTTAAAGGAGATAATATAAATAGTTCTTTCATTTATTTTTTTTAATTTTAGTCGGAATACACCTAATTTTTTACAATTATTTTTATATTTTTATTTATTATTTACTCCTCCCTTGGAAGCAGGGACCTTTGTCCGAACTTTTGTTGGTGAAACCAACAGCTATTGCCTTGCTCCTACGGAGCCCTTCGGGGGGGAGTATTCTTATTTGACTTTTGCCTTTGTCTCTTGAAGCGAGCCCTTGCTTTTGCAAGGCAATAGCTTAACCTTTAACCAAAAAAAGTTATTGCTTTTGCTTCGCAATAAGCAAGACACAGGTACTCCTACGCTTTAAAAAAAAAGGGAATAAAAATAAGAAGTAACCCTTGTTTGTTTGACCGCTTCAAGACAAATAAAACTTCTAGCTTGCTTCGCAAGCAAGTACTTTTGTTGGTGAAACCAACAGCTATTGCCTTGATAAAGCAAGGGGTCTTGAAGCGAGAGCTGCCATAGGCAGCTCCTACGGAGGGCTCTTGAAGCGGACGCTAGCTAAGCTAAGCGGGAATATTTATTTTTTTTTATTAATTATATTTATCTCTTCGAATTTTTACTTTTTGTAGTGCCTTTTATAGTTGCTGCGCTACCTTTCTTTTTTTTATTTTTTTTTTGCTAATATTGCTCCTTATTAATAATGTAAAAAAAAATTAAATTAATAAGCAACCTTTTTCCAAAGGACAGCTAAAGGAGAGGAATAAAAGTCAGGGAGAGGTATTTATCCTAACCAATGGTAAGGGAAGTAAATCCTACTTGCTTTTGCTTCGCAATAAGGTAGCTCCCCCCCGAAGGGCTCCGTAGGAGCAAGGCAATAGCTGTTGGTTTCACCAACAAAAGTTCGGAATAACTACTGTTAATTAATTTTACCGGAATTATTAGTTACCTAAAGTTTTAAACTGAGACTGGTAGATAAAATTTAAATTGAAAGCATTTGGAGTTGAACCAAAACTTTCCCCTTAAAAGGGGGACACTCCACCGCTCGAGTTCTGCTTCCTCTGTATGATATTATTTTTAATCTTCTAATTTATTAATTATTTCAATCCGGTAACGTAAACTAGAGCCCACCTTCTCCATATACCTATCTCCCTTACTTTTTATTCCTCTCCTAAGGAGTATGAGTACCCCCCCCTTGGCTCCGTATGAGCCAACTTATGCCCCCTATCCCTAGCTTCGCATTTAGAATTTAATTTTGCTTCTGCCAACCCTACCTTTTGTTTACCCCCCCCCTAAGGGAGCCTTACCTTTTGTTTTGTCTTGAAGCGATTCCATAGAAGTACTTTGTTTATTATTACCCTCCCGTACGGGACCCTAGTTGCTACGCTCCGTAGGACCTAGTTTAAACGCTACCCTAAGTTTCAACGCTACCCTTGTTGCTACGCTACCCTAAGGGTTCGCTTGCTTCTGATTTGTACCCTATTTTCTCGCTTCAAGACCCCTTCCCCCTTGCTTTTGCAAGGCAATAGCTGCGGGCAAAAGTTAGGAAGGCCCAAAACCCCTCCCGTATGGGAGGGCCCTACCTTTTGAAGGGGCTTGCTTGTGTTTTTATTCTTATTTGCATAACAATAAAAATAAGAACTTAATTGCAATTAGCTGTTGCTTTAACCAACAATAGTAAAATAGTTGCTACGCTACCGTAGGAAACAAAGGTAAGGAGTACTTTTTTTCCGTTGCTCCTCCTTTGTATTATCCAGCGCAGTGCTGCTAAGCTCTTCTCCTTTATTAAAATTAATCTTATATTAGGACCTTTGCTTTTCTGCTTACTACTTGTACTGTGGGCTTAGGAGGTAGAGTAATCGAAACTCTGTCTGTAATGTGTAAAATTACTGCTATACCACTCAGCTAACCTCCCATATTATATTATATTTTTTTTTAATTAGCTTTATTTATATTATAAATAAATACGAGTAAAGAGACTTGAACTCTTACGATTTATTTTTATCATGAGTTCCTAAAACTCACCTGTCTACCAAGTTTCAGCATACTCGTCTCTCTTTTATAGAAGGAAAAAGAAATAAATTTTTATTTTTCCTTCTATAATAACTTATTTTTTTTCACTAATACTAAAAACCTTTAAATCCCCCCTCCCTCGCTAAGCGAGGGACTGAGGGGGGGGGGGGTTTTCTTACATAAGACTCCGTAGGACTGCTCCTTATTTTATTTGTAAATAAGAGAATAATAAATAATTATAAAGTAAAATTAATATTAATTAAGCAATTTTTATATAAATTAGGTATTCCCCCAGAAATATACGGCAACAAATAAGAATAGCCATACTACATCTACAAAGTGCCAATATAAAATACTAGATTCAAACCCATTATGGTGTTTTGTAGTTAGTTGGTAGTTAATAATTCTAACTAAAGATACACCTATAAATAAAGTACCTATGATAACATGGACAATGGTGTTGTGACTTAGGCTCTTTATCCTAAGTATCTTATTTTTACAAATAAGTTCAGACTACGTCATCAATTATTACTAATAGTAAAACAAAAGTAAAAATTGTAGGGCAATCGTGGCAAGGTTATTGTAAATATGGTACTCACCTGCTAGTCGTTGAACCTTCATATATTTCTTTAATATATTTAATATATGCTTGGCTACAAATTGTCCCTAATAAAGGCTACACTCTTTTCTTAATGTTTTAGAGTAATGAGTTATAGTTCTAAGGAGTTCCTTGTATTTAACCCTATTTTCTATTAAAAATATAGAAGTAAGCAGATTATAAAAATGTTTAACCCGTAGGGCCGCGTACCTTTTGTTTTATCGCTACCTAAGCTAAGCGGTAGTTAAAAAAAAAGTAAAAAGCGGTAAATTTCCCTTAGCTCTAGTAAAAAGAAAAGGAGCAGAGATTATTTTACCAGCCTCTTTTGTTTTGACTTAACCAAAAGTACTTGCTTGCTTCGCAAGCAAGGAATAAAATCGGCAGCAAAGAGAAAACTACAATTTTTAAAGTATCCGGCATTTACTAATTTTATATTTTTAATAGGGGCTACCCTTGTTAACCCATGTAAACCTGTTGAGGCATAAAAGGCTGAACCATACACTCCATCTGCAAAAGTAAATCCAGCTTCAGAATATTCATAATATTGTAAAGCCGTAAAAACAAATGCTAATATAATAGTAAATATTACACCATCTATTGCTGCTTTTCTATTACCAGCAATTAAAGCATGATGACCATAAGTAATAAATGCCAAATCTCCAACTATATAAAATAAATTAATAGAATTCTATTTAATAATTAGTAATAAAACTATAATAAATAAAAAATTCTAACAATAATTTATACATTTGTATATATAGTCCTTGTACTTTATAATAATAATATAGTTACAATTTATTCCGAAGGTTAAGTTAAGTGACCCACATACTAGTAAGCAAGCATAAAACCTAGCCTAGTAATTAATTATTAAATTATACTCGCTTAGCGTCGCTTAGCGATAAATCATTAGTTTATTTAAGTAAAATTAGCGCAGCTAAAAAGGAGCAAATTTTAATAATTAATATTGTAAATTATTATAAAGCCTTTGAAAATAAATATTCCCGCTTCAAGACCCCTTCCTTTGGATCAAGAGGGCCATAAATTTTATTGAAAATAAAACAAGGCTTACTTCTTAATTGTATTCCCTTTGCTCCGAAGGAGTACCTGTGTCTCCTTACTTTTGTTGGTGAAACCAACAGCTATTGCCTTGAAAAAGCAAGGGGGATAAAAAGGCAAAAGTAAAATCAGAATACAAAAAAAGGTCCCCCTTGCTTGCTTCGCAAGCAAGGCATTAGCTTAAGCTTACACCAACAATAGTACTTGCTTGCGAAGCTAGCATGGAGTAAATATTATTTTTGAGATTCCGACTGTACATTAAGCACTGTTAACATTTAACATTACCCACCGATGAACCAGTCTGTAGCGAGCTAAGAAAAAAAAATTGATATTTAAATTTATAGTTACTTTTGTTAGTTTTATTAAAGATAAAAATTTGCTTGAAAAGCCACCCTCTCCTTAGCTTTGTACTACCCTTAGTGTGAAGCAAAAGGAGGTTGTTTTTAACTTTATTTCGCAGCCCCTGCCTCTAAAGTTACCCAACGTTGAATCTTATTTTTATTACTATCCTTTGGAGCTTAGTCCTCCCCTGCCCCCTTGCTTTTGCTTCGCAATAGCTGTTGGTTTCACCAACAAAAGTTTGGCAGGTAGTTACCTCCCTCCCGTACGGGACCCTAGGGACCGGAGCCTTAAGCCTCCTTGGGACTTTTTTCGTTTTGATTCTTATTTTGAATACAAATCAGAAGTAAGGAGCCTCCGTACTTTTGCCCGCAGCTATTGCCTTGCTCCTACGGAGCCCTTCGGGGGGGACCTTTTGTTTTATTCCTTACCTCCCTCCCATACGGGACCGGTTGGTTCTTATTTTTATTAAAAATAAGAATCAAAACGAAAGCCAACTGAAGCCTCCTTGGGCAAAGGTTGTTTTTATTCTTATTTTTAATACAAATCAGAAGTAAGGAGTACTTTTGTTTATTATTACCCTCCCGTACGGGACCCTAGTTGCTACGCTCCGTAGGACCTAGTTTAAACGCTACCCTAAGTTTCAACGCTACCCTTGTTGCTACGCTACCCTAAGGGTTCGCTGACTTATTATTTGTCTTGAAGCGGCCCTATCTTACTTTTTTTGGTTAAAGCAACAGCTATTTGCAATTAAGGTCTTATTTTTATTCAACTATTGGTCGCAGCTATGTGCGAAGAAAAAGCAATAGATAATAATAAAACAACAAAAAGTCCAAAGGAGGCTACAGGCTCCGGTCCCTAGGGAGGGAAGCAACCCTTGTTTTAATGAAAATAAAACTTATGGCCCTTCCTCCCTCCCATACGGGACCGGTTGGTTCTTATTTTTATTAAAAATAAGAATACAAACGAAAGCCAACTGAAGCCTCCTTGGGACTTTTTTTGTTTTGATTCTGATTTGCATAACAATAAAAATAAGAAGTAGGGCTCTTGAAGCGAGTAATTAGTTGCTTAAAAGCGTAGGAAACAAAGGTAAGGTAAGTAAAAATTTTCGCAAATTTGGCTCCGTACTTTTGCCCGCAGCTATTGCTAAGCAAAAGCAAGGGGGAGCAAGGCATTACCTAGAGCTGCCAAAGGCAGGTCGGAGATTTAAGAATAAAAAACAAAGCCAACAGCACTCCTTTTGCTAGCCAAGCTCCTAAATGGGTAGGTCCTACGGAGCAAAAGGAGTAAGAGTTAAATTAAATAATAGCAAATTTTATATAATTACTCCGTACTTTTGCCCGCAGCTATTGCGAAGCAAAAGCAAGGGGGAGCAAAAATTGATAAGTAAAATTATAATAGTATTTTTTTTTAATAAACCGACGGTCTTATAATTCAAATGCTTTACGTTGACCGTTTTCATCAGTGTTGCCAAAATAACTCAATATAAATAATAAGTTATCTTCTATTAATAGAAAATATTTACCTTGAATTAATTTAAAGTAAATACTTTGACTATGCAAAATATAAAAAATTTTTTCTTGTTTTAGTTTGTTTTTAGAGTAGGCTAATTCGGAGCCAGTGATTTTTTTATAATAATTATAATTTAAATGTTATTTATTTTATAAAGCATAGTAGGATGAAAATATGGTTTAACTATTTCTCTTAAAATAATAAAACTAGCTTTAGGCACATAAATATTATATTGATTATTTAAACCAGATTTATGTATAGTTGTATCCAGATTATATTTTGTTTTTAATATTAAAGCTAAGTGTTTAATTTCTTTTAGAGTAAAACTATTAGTACTAAATTTAAATCCTTTATTTTTAAAAGATGTACCATCATCCATCATTCAAACAGCCAAAGCTAAAGGAGTTAAATAATTTTCAATAAATTCAGGAATTACCTTTCTAGAATTGTTAGGATAAAAAGCATCATAAATTCAATCGAAAGAAGAATAAGTAAAAGTCCTAAATCTATAGTAAAACAAAATTTGAAATAAGTTACCTAATAATACTGAACCCTTTCTAGTGTAAATTTGAGGTATATTTTTATTGCTATAACCTAATGTACTTATTACTTGGTGTAACCATAATAAATATTCTCCATTTACTTTAGCTTGATAAAATACAAATCTACTACCGTTTACTGATTTTTCCATTGAACCGTCCCCAAGTAAAGAACCAATCAAAATACTTAAAATATCAAAATTATGAGGCCCTATTCTTTTTAAAGAATTAACTCTAGGTAAGCTAAATGGTAAAGAACTAGAACTAACTAAAACAAAAAAATATCAAGTATATCACATTTGTGGCAAACACCACTAGATAATAATAAAAAAGTATTAAGTAAAGGAATAGCAAAAGGATCTAAAGGAGTTATTCCTAAAGGAGGCCAAGTTCCACCTAATTCAATAGCTGGAGATAAACTAGAATGGAAGAAAGCCCAAAATACTGATAAAAAAGCAAAAACTTCACTAACAATAAAAAGTAAAACTCCAATCATTAAACCATTTTTTACTTCTTTTGTATGATGACCTAAATAAGATCCTTCTATTACTATATCTCTAAACCATAATATCATACAATAGACTGTTAATATAAAACCTAAAGTTAATATATAACCTCCAGAACTAAATCCATGCATATAAGATACTGCTCCTATTGTTAAATTTAATAATGAAAAACTTAATAATATTGGCCAAGGTGAAGCTTCTACTAAATGAAAAGGGAAGTATTGAAATTTATTTTGTACTGTTTTTAAATTTTGTTCATTAATTGGTAGTACTAAATTTGGTTTGTTCATTTTTTGTTTTAATTTTTTAATTACCCCTTATTAGCATAGCTAACTGGGACCTATTTGGTATTTACTCCCCCTTGCTTTTGCTTCGCAATAGCTGTTGCTTTCACCAACAAAAGTTCGGACAAATTAGACTACCCTCCCTTACTAGCCTCTTTAGTTAATTTTATTGATAATAACTTTTGATTTTTACCTTTTACATTTCCTGGCTTGCCGTAGTCTGGCTTGGTATTTTTTTAATATATTAGTACTACCTTCCTATTGATTTTCGAAAGGTAGCTATCTTACGGTTTTTATTTTATCTCCCCATCGTTTGGACTCCCCATCGTTTTGATTTTCCATCGTTTTATTATAGGGAGAGGTAAATACCGCTGGAGGCAAAGGCTAAAGTAAAATACGCTAGTTGCTACGCTACCCGTACGGGGGGGGGGGGGGGTGAGTAAAATTCTTTTTTTTAGATAGTTTAACTATCTTTAGTAGGAGCAATTAAAATATATTCTATATCATAATTTATTTTTAATTTTACCGCTTAGCGATAAATTAAAAAAATATAAACATAATAATATTTATTATGATAGCTTAGTCCTGGTACTTTTACCTTTTTTACCCATCCGTTGGCCCCTTTTGTTCCATAGGAGTCGCTAGCGGTCGCTTAGCGGTACTTTTGTTTTATTTTCTTTTTTTTTTAATTATATTGCTTGCTTGCGAAGCAAGCAAGTACTTTTTGTGGTTAAAGCTTAAGCTATTGCCTTGATAAAGCAAGGGGGGCCTCCCTTCGGTTGGTTCTTATTTTTATTCAAAATAAGAATAAAAACGAAAGCCAACTGTAGCCTCCTTGGGCAAAGGTTGTTTTTATTCTTATTTGACTTGTGCCTTTTTATCCAATTCCTGCCAAAGGCAGGAGACACAGCTTCCGCTTTTGGAGCGCTTAGCTTAGCTTCAAGACAAAAGAAAAGGGAATACAATTAAGAAGTAAGCCTTGTTTGTTTGAAAATAAAACTTCTGGCCCTTACTCCCTTCGGTTGGCGAAAGCCAACTGTAGCCTCCTTGGGCAAAGGTTGTTTTGATTCTTATTTGCATAACAATAAAAATAAGAAGAAGGGCTCTGGAAGCGGGAGTTTAAGGAATAATCCAAATATAAAAAGTAGCCCAGCCTTTGGCAGTTAAATTTTACTAGTATTTATAAAAAAGTATATGTCAAACTAAGAAGGTAGAGTTAGAGGAAGTCCTCCCTCCCGTACGGGACAGGGTGGAGGTGCAAATTTTAAATATTTTTATTTTGTTTAGATAATACAATTGTAGCTAACATTGCTAATAATAAAATAATACTTAATACTATTAATAAAATAGAACCATAAGTATATAAATTGTGACCTAGAACTTCAATTTCTGAAAAAAAAGTTAAAAAAAAATCGAATCCCTCTCTTAGTTGCTGGGAAGCAGCTACTAACTGAGAAGCTGGTCTGGAAGGGAATGAAATATTAATATTATTATTTAAGTTACTTAAACCAAAGTAATATTCAATATTATTAATATTATATTTTATAGTAAAATTATTGAAAGATAAAGGTAAAATAGTAAATAATATAAAAATAAAGAAAATAACAATATTTATAGCTAAAGGTAAATTTTTAGTATAATTAGAACCAGTCTCTAAAACATCTGTTAATTTGATGTTTATCATCATTATAACGAATAAAAATAAAACAGCTATTGCTCCTACATATATTACAATATAAGATATACCTATAAAATTTATACCTATTAAAATTAAATACATAGCTACTTGAACAAAAGTTGTAATTAAAAAAATAACAGAAATAACTGGATTAGTAGCAGTAATTGAGCAAATACTAGTGAATATAAACCCAAGTACTAAAAAATTTAAAATTGTAGTTGCGAAATTTATCATGAATCTTTTTTGTTTAATTTAATCCTTTCTTAATCTTATACTTTTTTATAAAATTAAGGAAAGACAATTTTGCTTTCTATAAATATTATTTTATTAAATTAATAATTACTTAAAAAAAAAGTAACAGCTGCTGGCCCCTCCTTTCCTCAGGAAAGGACTACCTTTTCTTTGACCTTACCTGCCAAAGGCAGCTCCAGCAATACTTCGGGTTTTTCTTCCCTTACCTTGGTAAGGACCCTGAAGGGTCTATCCCTAGCTTCGTTCTTATTTTTATTCTACTTTTTTATTGCGATAGCAAAACCAACCTATGCCCTCCGAACTTTTGTTGGTGAAACCAACAGCTATGGCCTTGATAAAGCAAGGGGGAGTAGCGATTTTACTTTTTTTAACTGTTGTTGGGCGCCACCCAGCGAAGCAGGGACTGCCTTTTTTTTTTCGCTAAGCTACGCTAACGGTACTTTAACAAAAAGTAAAAAGGAGGCCCAACAAAAGGTTAAAAACAAAAGTAAAAAGGGAGAGGTAAATACTCCGTACTTTTGTTGGTGAAACCAACAGCTATTGCCTTGATAAAGCAAGGGGGGCCTCCCTTCGGTTGGTTCTTATTTTTATTCAAAATAAGAATACAAACGAAAGCCAACTGTAGCCTCCTTGGGCAAAGGTTGTTTTTATTCTTATTTGACTTGTGCCTTTTTATCCAATTCCTGCCAAAGGCAGGAGACACAGCTTCCGCTTTTGGAGCGCTTAGCTTAGCTTCAAGACAAAAGAAAAGGGAATACAATTAAGAAGTAAGGGAGAGAATAAAAAAAAGGCAATACCTGCTTCGCTGGAGAGTGGGGCAACAGTTGGCCCTCGCTCCTAAGGACCTTTTGTTTTATCGCTAAGCGACGCTAGCGGTACTTTAAAACAAAACTAAAAAGCGAGGGAGCCGTAGGCAGATGGAAAAGTAAAAATCGTAAGGGGCAATTAACAGTTGGTATTTATTTTCAGTAAACACCTACAAAAGTTAATTTAGAATAAAAATAAAAACCAGTAGGCAAAAGGTAGTTGTCAACCGTAGGGGCCAGCTCCCCTTAATAACAAAAAATAAATTAATAGTCCCCCTTGCTTTTGCAAGGCAATAGCTGCGGGCAAAAGTTCGGAGGAGTTAGGGTGCTTACTAATTTAATTATTTATATTTAAACAAGCTTAAACCAAAAATTAAACAATTTTTGTTAGTTTAACCTAGAATTTGTGACCTTTATAAATTTACATTATTTGAATTTAACAACTTTTTTACTTTTGCTCTCCTTCCCTTCTCCGTAGGATTTACTTTTGTTTCACCCTTAGGCTTTTTATTCTTACCCACTCCTGGCCTGGCGAAAGCCTGGCCTGGCCTGGCCTGTTGCCCTCTCCCTAAGTGTCCCGTACCTTTTGTTTTATTCCGTACTTTTGTTGGTGAAACCAACAGCTATTGCCTTGAAAAAGCAAGGGGGACTTCTTAAAAAAAAAGTACTCCTTACCTTTGTTTTTATTCTTATTTGCATAACAATAAAAATAAGAAGTAAGCTAGCGAAAAAAGGGAGGGCAAAGGTTTGAATAAAAATAAGAACTCGGCCAATAGGTTTTCAAAGGTAAACAAAAAAAAAACAAAAGGGCTCCTCCTACCTACCCATCGGGTATTTACCCTCTCCCTAAGGGTCCCGTACCTTTTGTTTTTTTCCTCCGTACTTTTGTTGGTGAAAGCAACAGCTATTGCCTTGAAAAAGCAAGGGCTCGCTTCAAGAGACTTCTGATTTGTATTCCCTTTGCTTGTGACCTGTGTTCTTTTGTGTATTAAAAATAAGAATAAAAATCAACAGACAAAGGCAAAAGTCAAATCAAAATACAAAAAGGTCCTACTTGCTTGCTTCGCAAGCAAGGAGTACTTTTTTTTTAAAGTACTCCTATGGAACCGCTTCAAGACCGCTAGCGAAAAAAGGGAGGGTTCTTATTTGTATTCCCTTTTTTTTTACTTCTTTCAATATAAAAAGGCACAAGTAAAATAAGAATAAAAACAAAGGTTGTTTTAACCTCCCCTGCCTTTGGCAGGTATTTAGGGCAAAGCTTGCTTCCCTCCCGTACGGGACCGGTTGGTTCTTATTTTTATTAAAAATAAGAATAAAAACGAAAGCCAACTGAAGCCTCCTTGGGCAAAGGTTATTTTTATTATTACCCGCTCTTCCGTAGGCTCCCGTAGGCTCCTAAGGCTCCCTAGGCTAGCGTTTAAACTAAGGCTCCCGTAGGTTTGGATGACTTTCGTTTTTATTAATACCCTCCCTAGTTGCTACGCTACCCTTGCGAAGCAAGGGACTCGGTTGGTTCTGATTTGTCTTGAAGCGGCCCTATTTGACTATTGTTGGTGTAACCAACAACTATTTGCTGATAAGTTCTTATTTTTATTGTTATGCAAATAAGAATCAAAACAACCTTTGCCCAAGGAGGCTTAAGGCTCCGAAGGGAAGCAACCCTTGTTTTATTGAAAATAAAACTTCTTTCCTAACTTTTGCCCGCAGCTATTGCGAAGCAAAAGCAAGGGGGAAGGGGTAGCTAGCGGGAAAAATAGGGTACAAACGACCTTTGCCCAAGGAGGCTTCAGGCTCCGGTCCCGTATGGGAGGGAAGCCAAGTGTAGCCTTTTTATTATTAATTAATTAACAATAAAAAGAATAACTCGGACCGCGTAGCGAGGCAAAGGTCCCCCTTGCTTTTGCAAGGCAATAGCTGCGGGCAAAAGTACTTGCTTGCTTCGCAAGCAAGCATAATAATAAAAATAAGATCCAACGAACCCTTGCTTCGCAAGGGAGGGTCATAAAAAGAAGGAGGTTGTTTTTTTTATTATCACTCCTTCCCCCTTGCTTTTGCTTCGCAATAGCTGCGGGCAAAAGTTAGGAAGGGTCTCTTTTTTTTTTTAAGTAAATTCTACTATTTATAAAACAATAGTTACCCTACTATGAGTTTTTATTTTACTTAGCTATTGTAAGCACCTTAAACACGTTCTCATTTTTACAAGTACTACTTCCTATGCCTATATGGTTCTTATTAGTATTCATAATAAGAATACAAACATTCGGCCAAAAGGTTTTAAAAAAGTACAAGTAAAATAACCCTTCAAAGGTAGAGTACGGAGGAAGAAGCTAATAACTTACAAACTAGCTTTATAAACCCTCCCTAGCTATGGAGGGAGGGTTTATAAAGCTAGTCTTTACCTATGGTAAGGAAAATAAAAAGGAAGGAGATGGATAAATTAATAAGGCGGGAGGAAGAAGATAAACCTTATAAAATTTAACCGATTTAAGTATTTATTAAAATAAAAAGCTAAAAAAGAGAAAAATTAAAAATAATAAATTTAAAAAGGCAGGATGAAAGTTCAAACTTTTATATTATATAAAAAAACTTATTGGGCTTTTGTTTTATTCCCCCAACGGGCCAGAAGCCCTCGGGTCCCCCTTGCTTTTGCAAGGCAATAGCTGCGGGCAAAAGTACGGAGGTTACTTCTTATTTATATTGTTATGCAAATAAGAATCAAAACAACCTTTGCCCAAGGAGGCTTAAGGCTCCGAAGGGAGCTAAGGAGTACTTTAAAAACCTTATGGCCGAGGCCATAGTAGGCTTCGTTTTTATTATTATTTATCTTAAGCAGTCTTTGTATTCTTCCCTTAGGGCCAATCAGCCCTGTTGCTACGCTACCCTTGTTGCAACGCTACCCTAGCTTCGCAAGTACTTTTGCCCGCAGCTATTGCGAAGCAAAAGCAAGGGGGTAGGGAGTGGGGCTTCAGGCTTCTATTCAAAGGTAATAAAAATCGAGGTCTGATGCTAAAAATAATAAAATAGATTACAATCTTAAGCTACGCAGGAAAGGTCAAACAACAGTCCCGTAGGACCGTGTACCTTTTTTTTACCTATCCTTTGGACCTTAGACCATCGGAGAAAGGTTGCTTCCCTCCCTAGGGACCCATTCCCCCTTGCTTTTGCAAGGCAAAAGCTGCGGGCAAAAGTACTTGCGAAGCTAGGGACCGGTTGGTTCTGTCCTAACTTTTTACCGCAACTATTGCGAAGCAAAAGCAAGGGGGAGTATTAAAAATCAGAATCAAAACGACCTTTGCCCAAGGAGGCTTAAGGCTCCGGTCCCGTATGGGAGGGAAGCCAAGTGTAGCCTCCTTGGGACTTTTGTTGTTTTTATTCTTATTTGCATAACAATAAAAATAAGAACTATCGCACAAAGCTGTTGCTTACACCAACAAAAGTACCGCTTAGCTTAGCTAGCGATTAAAACAAAAGTACCGCTTCAAGATAAAAGCGAGAGAAATAGTTGGGGGGGGGGTAAAAAAGAGCTACACAAGTTACATAAGTAAAAACAAAAGTAGGTTGGAAAGTTTAGCAAGTCACGCAAGTATAAAAACGGAATATTTTAAGTATAATTAAAAACTATATAATAAAGCAGAAACAGACATATGTAAACAACTTAATATAGTATTAGGTAATATACCAAATATTACAGTAGGTATCAATAGACTAATTAATAAAATAAATTCTCTTCTATTAATATCTTTTAAAGGAGGTAAATAAGGTGATAAGTTACCATAAGATAGTCTATTATATAAAAAAATAGAATAACAAGCAGATAATAAAATAGAAGTTGCACCTAATGCTGCAATGATTGGATTTGTTTGCCATATTCCAATTAAAGATAATTGTTCACCTAAAAAATTAAGACTTAAAGGGATACCCGTATTACATAAAGTGAAAACAAAAAATATAATAGTAAAAATAGGCATATAAGTAACTAAACCTCTAATATAATTAATAATTCTAGTACCTGTTCTATCATAAATAACACCACCTACACAAATAAATAAAGCTGGACTTACAAATCCATGACCTATAGCAAATAATATAGCTCCTTCTATTCCTGATAGAGTGTTAGAAAATAGACCTAATACTACTACAGCCATATGAGCTACACTACTATAAGCAATAAGTCTTTTAGTATCTTGTTGAATAATAGTAGAAAAGCTAGCATAAATTAAAGAAATAATAGCAATAGTTTGTATTAAAGGACTAAAAAAGTTAGTAGCATCAGGTAAAAAATTAATTAAAACTCTTAAATAACCGTAAGTAGCTAATTTTAGAATAGTGGCTGCTAGTAAAATAGATCCAGCTAAAGGAGAATCACTATGGGCTTTAGGTAGCCAAATAATGAAAGGATATAAAGGAGTTTTTACGGCAAAAGCAATAAAGAAACCTAACCATAGTAATTTTTGACTAAATAAACTTATATCTATTAAAGATATTAATTGAAAATCAGTAGAACCTATATAACTATATATAGATAATATACTTAATAACATTGGTAAACTACCTGCTAAAGTATATAAGAAAAAAAGTAAAGCTGATCTAAATCTATCTTTACCGTGTCCAAAAATAACAATTATTATAAAAACTAAAGGTAATACACTTTCAAAAAAAATATAAAATAATAATAAATCTAAAGAAACAAAAGCACAAATTTGTAAAGTTTCTAATACTAAGAAAAAAATTAAAAATAATTTTATATCTTTATTTATATTAGTATAGTTAGATAATAAAGCTATTGGTGTAACAAATGTTGTTAATAATACAAAGTATAAAGATATTCCATCTATCCCAAATTGTAAATGGCAGAAATTTAATTGATCAAGCGAAGCTAGTTCTTGTACAAATTGATACTGAGTTGTACTAGTATCAAATTCATACCATAAAAATAAAGAAATATAAAAGTTAATTAAAGAAGTTGTAATTGCTATTTTTTTCATTGTTTTTTTACTTTCTAAAGTATAAGACATTGGTAATATAATTAAAGATCCTATTAGAGGAATTAATAATAGTAATGTTATCATATTTGTTTTTAATTTTTTTTAATCTTTTTCTTGTGCTTTTCTAAGGCTTATATTAAATTTTACATTTGTAACAGAATCTTAAAAAGTAGAAGAACTAGGATTAAATTTTATTTTTCCCAGCTGGGTATATACTATTTTACCTTATTACCCCTTCGTTTTTACTTTTATAAGTTTCCTTTTAATGCTTGTTTTTATTTCTCCCTTCGAGGAGGGGTACAGCCTTTTAGTCCTCCCCAAATAGGGTGCTACTACCCTCAGGATTAGGTTGCTTTCTTCCCTCTCTTAAGCGGTCCTAAGGGACCCTACCTTTTGTGTATACTTTTGGTAATAAAAAAAAGTATAAACGAGCGCTACCGAAGCAAGGGGTCGTTGGTTCTGATTTTTATTATTATGCTCCGTACTTTTGCCCGCAGCTATTGCGAAGCAAAAGCAAGGGGTCGCTTCAAGAGACCTTTGTTTCCTACGGTAGCGTAGCAACTATTTTACCGCTAGCGTTCAAATAGGGTAAAAATAAGAACCCCTACCGCTTTTTTGTGTACTTTGTTTATTCTTATTTTACTTTTTCCTATTTCTCCTAGTCCCCCTTGCTTTATCAAGGCAATAGCTGTTGGTTTCACCAACAAAAGTTCTTGCGAAGCAAGACACAGGTAAAAAGCAAAGGGAATACAAATAAGAAAAACAAAAAGTACACAAAGGTAGGGCTATAGTTGGCTTTCGTTTTGAGCCTGTGTCTCCGTACTTTTGCCCGCAGCTATTGCGAAGCAAAAGCAAGGGGGAGAAATAGGGTAAAAATAAGAACCAACCGAGTCTCTTGCTTCGGTAGGGAGGTAATAATAAAAACTAAAGCCAACTGCTGCCATCTCCCTAAGGGTCCCGTACCTTTTGTTTTATCGCTAGCGGTACTTTAAAACAAAAAGTACCGCTAGCGACTCCTATGGAACAAAAGGGAGGGAAATGATTGTAAACCCTTTTCTGTTACTTATGTCAATATAAAAAGGCACAAGTAAAATAAGAATAAAAACAAAGGTTGTTTTATTTTTAACTTCCCTTACCTCCCTTCGGAGCCTTAAGCCTCCTTGGGCAAAGGTTGTTCTGATTTTTATTCTCCTTATTATAAATTTTATTTTAACTTTTGCTCCCCAAAAGCTGTCTTTTGATTATTATTTTAACTATAGCTCGCAGCTTTTCTCGTTCCCCCTCTCCCTAGCGTAGCAACTACCTTTTGTTTTAATCCCCCAACGGGCTTGCTTGAAAAGCCACCCTCCCGTTCCCCCTTGCTTTTGCTTCGCAATAGCTGCGGGCAAAAGTACGGAGGGACCCGTATGGGAGGGGAAGGGGGGCTTCTGGCCCGATGGGGGAACAAAACAAAAGCGGTAGGGAACAAAGGTAAGGAGTAGCTCTCCATTGGAGCTAACTCCCCCTTGCTTTTGCTTCGCAATAGCTGCGGGCAAAAGTTCGGAGAAAGGTTGCGAGGAAAATCTGCCCAGGTACATAATCCGAGGAGTTAAGGAGGTACGGAGAACAAAAGTAGCATAATCTTAAAAACCATAAACCAACGTTGGGTACAAAGGACTAAAGGCTCCCTCCCTAGGTTCACTAGGGAGAGGGCTCCTAAGGGCAATAAACAAACCTCCCTCCCGTACGGGACCCGTAGTTGCTACGCTAGCCGTAGGGAAGTAGATGGGTAAAATTTTAAGCTTATAGCTCCTACGGGAAAATAAAATTATTTTTAGTAAAAATAATAATTAAAGGAGGAGTAAACTTAAATTTAGTAAATAGAATTTTAAATTTTATGCTAGAAAATTGGTACTTAGAAAACACTTTTTTATTATATAAATATTTAATACTTTTTTTTAATTATAAGGGTAGAGCAACTGTTTACTCCGATTAACCTACTTATTTATGCTCTGTCTTACCCTCCCACCTCTCAATTCCCCGTAATAGTTAGAAAAAGGTGGGGTAATTGTAAAAGCTAATATTAACTCTTGCTTTTTGCTTTTCGAAGATAAGACTTTTTTTTAGTTTATTCCCCCATCGGGCTTGCTTGAAAAGCCACCCTCCCTTAGTTGCTACGCTCCCTTAGGGACCATAGCGAAGCAAGGGAGGCTCCCCCTTGCTTTTGCAAGGCAAAAGCTGCGGGCAAAAGTACGGAGGTTACTTCTGATTTTTATTCAAAATAAGATTCAAAACAACCTTTGCCCAAGGAGGCTTAAGGCTCCGGTCCCTAGGGTCCCGTACGGGAGGGAGGTAAGGAGTACTTTTGTTTAATTTAAAGCTAGCAGCATAAAAAAATAATAGATAAAATCAAGCTAATAGGAGCCCTTGCTTCGCAAGTATGACTACCTTTTGTTTTTTTTACCTCCCCTTACTTCTGATTTTTATTCAAAATAAGAATCAAAACAACCTTTGCCCAAGGAGGCTTAAGGCTCCGAAGGGAGGTAAGGGTCTTAGCTGTGGTCTGGTGAACGAGCAAAAAGCTTAAACCAACAAAAGTTTAAACAGCCAAAGCCCCTCTTGTTTTTATTATTACCCACTCGCTAGGCTCCGTACTTTTGCCCGCAGCTATTGCGAAGCAAAAGCAAGGGGGAGCCAACTTTTGCCTTTTTATTATTATTTATATAACAATAAAAAAAAATAACTCTCCCTTGCTTCGCTAGGCTCCCTAAGGGAGCCTTACCTTTTGTTTTATTCCTTACCTCCCTTCGGTTGGCGAAAGCCAACTGTAGCCTCCTTGGGCAAAGGTTGTTTTTTTTTTTAACCCTATTTTACCGCTAGCTTTCAAATATGGTAAAATTAAGAAGTAACCTCCGTACTTTTGCCCGCAGCTATTGCCTTGCAAAAGCAAGGGGGAAGGGGGGGGGTGGCTTTTCAAGCAAGCCCGATGGGGGAATAAAACAAAAGAGCTAAAAAGGGAGAGGTAAATACCTGCGTAGCAGGTAAGTAAAAAGGAGGGGGGGGGGGGGGAGGAATAAAAAGCTAATTGCTTTATTATAAAATAAAAAAAAAGAATAAGTAAGTAAAAAATAAAAAAGTAAAGAGGTAGAATTTTTTATTTATATATTTAATTATAAATTTATTTTTATACTTTAAATGTAGTACCCTACAATATTATAATATTTGCTTGCTGGGGACCCGAAGGGTACAAATATCTTGACCCTCCCGTAGGGGTCCCTCCGAACTTTTGTTGGTGAAACCAACAGCTATTGCGAAGCAAAAGCAAGGGGGAAGGGGGGGGTGGCTTTTCAAGCAAGCCCGATGGGGGAATAAAACAAAAGGTAGTTGCTGCGCTACCGTAGGGAACTAAGGGAGGGGGGTTAAATTTTAAAGGATGGGAGGACCGCTTGTAAGCATAAAAACAAAAGTAAAAAGCTGAAATGGGCTAATAAGGTAAAATTTTAATTTTTTTTTAATAATTATAGTTATTTAGTTAGCACTATTAAAGCTGTTGTAATATAAATAATAATTAGTCTTAATTCTTCCCCGAAATGGTTAGTTAATAGGGCAGTTGCCTTTGGCAAGTAAGTATTATTAAATTCATGGTTAATAGCCAGCCCTTCTAGTAAGATTGGGGCACCCTCCAAGTTATCAGTGCTAAGTAAGAAACCATTAGAAGTATCTAAATAATTAAAATTAAAAATTAAAGGAGTAAAAATTAAGAATAATAAAGAAATTAAACTTAAAGTAATATAAAGAGAATAAGTAGTTATTATACCAGTATCTAATTTAGATAAACTATCAGCAGTTTTACTAAAATAATTATTTAAGCCATAAGGTCCTAATAATTCAATAACCCCTCTATCAATTTCTTTAGAAATAGTATAACCTAATTTTAGACCGTTATTAATAATAAATTGATTATAAATAACATCAAAATAGTATTTACCATTTAAGAAAGAATATAATTTAATTAAATAAATATTTTTAAATAAATTAGTAAAGATGTTTGGTAAATAATTATATAAATATATTGCACTGAATGAACCTATAAAACTTAATATAGCTGGTAATAATTTTATTATAGGATTTAATGAAAATTCAGCTTCAACTAATGAAATATTATTAGGGTGTATAAAAATAGCATTACCAAAAAAATCAGAACCTATACCTACAAATAAATCAGAAAATACAAAACCAAAGAAAATACTAAATATGGCTAAAGTTAATAAAGGAATAATAACAGTTAAATTAGATTCATGGCTATTTAAATAAGCTTCTTTAGTTCCATTAGCTGTACTTAAAAATACTAAGCTTATTAATCTAAAACTATAAAAAGCAGTAATACCTGCTGTAATAGACCCTAATATAAATGCATAATAACCACTAAAACTATAATGTCCATATGCTAATTCTAATATTAAATCTTTACTATAGAATCCAGTTAAGAAAGGTGTAGCTAATAAACTTAATGATCCTACTAACATTACACTATAAGTAAACGGTAAGAATTTTATTAATCCTCCCATTTTTCTTACGTCTTGTTGATCTCCAAAAGAATGTATTACAGCACCAGCACCTAAAAACAATAATGCTTTAAAGAAAGCATGATTTACAGTATGCAATAAAGCAACATTATATTGACTAAGCCCAATAGCTAACATCATATAACCTAATTGTGAAATAGTACTAAAAGCAATAATTCTTTTTAAATCATTTTGTACTAAACCACAAGTTGCAGCAAAGAAGGCTGTACTTGACCCTATAACAGTTATAATTAATAATGCAGTACTACTATATTCTAATATAGGACTAACTCTTATTAATAAATATATTCCAGCTGTAACTAGGGTTGCGGCGTGTAATAGCGCACTAACTGGTGTAGGAGCCTCCATACTACCAGGTAACCAAGAATGTAAAGGAATATTAGCACTTTTAGCTAAAGCACCACCTAATAAAAATAAAGCAACAATAGTAATAGCATTTTCATTAATATAAGGTACTAAAGAAAAAATTTCAGAATAATTTAAAGTACCGAAAGTAGCAAAAATAGCAAAGAAACCTATACTCATTAACATATCACCTCCTCTATTCATAGTAAAAGCTAATATTGCTGCTTTATTTGATTGTAATCTAGTAAAATAAAAATTAATTAATAAATAAGATACTACTCCTATTGCTTCCCAACCTACAAACATCACAAAAAAATTACCACCACAAATTAATAGTAACATTCCTGCTGTAAAAGCTGATAAATAAGAGAAAAATCTTTGAATGTGAGGATCTGAAGATAAATAATCTACACTATAAATATGAATTAAAGTTGAACAGTATAAAACAGCTAAACCTAAACTTACTGTTAATTGATCAAAATATATAGTCCATGATATATTTAATATTTCTATATCTAACCATTTTATTAATTCTATACTTACTGGAGAACCACAAATTCCTACTTCATAAAAAGCTATAGTTATTAATATTGAAGATAATATTAAAGAAGTACAAGTAATAAATTGAGAACCTGTAACACCTACTTTTCTACCCAATAAACCACTTACTAAAGACCCTAATAAAGGGATAGTTATTATTGATAAATACATTAATGTTGTAATGAAATTGTTCCTCTTCGCGTTTCCCCTTTTCCATAGATATTTTATTTTTATTTTTATAAATACCCTTAGGAAGGCTGGGTATTCCCAGAACCTTTCGGTTATGCCTGACTATATCTTAAGCAAAAATTAAAAAACTTAATTTATTTATCCTTTTTTGCTGCTACCTTTTGGAAGCAACAGCTTTGTTCGCAAAATTTGGATTCTTATTTTTATATAAACCATTGCCCTCCTTACTTCTTATTTTTCCCTATTTTTCCGCTTAGCTTAGCTAGCTTTAAAATAGGGAAAAATCAGAACCCCTACCGCTTTTGTTTGTACTTTTGTTTATTCTTATTTTACTTTTGCCTATTTCTCCTACCCTAGCGTTTAAACTAAGGGAGGGATAAGCTACCGCTTCAAGACACAAGAAAAGGGTTTACAATTAAGAACCCAGCGATCCTTTAGGGTAGCGTAGCAACAAGGGTAGCGTTGAAACTAAGGGAGGGTAAGAATAAAAAGTACTCCTTACCTTTGTCCGAACTTTTGTTGGTGAAACCAACAGCTATTGCCTTGCTCCTACGGAGCCCTTCGGGGGGGAGTATTCTTATTTGACTTGTGCCTTTTTATCCAATTCCTGCCAAAGGCAGGAGACACAGCTTCCGCTTAGCTTTAAAAGCAAAGGGAATAAAATTAAGAAGTAACCCTTGTTTTATTGACCGCTTCAAGACAAATAAAACTTCTCCGTACTTTTGCCCGCAGCTATTGCGAAGCAAAAGCAAGGGGGATTTCTTATTTTTATTGTTATGCAAATAAGAATCAAAACAACCTTTGCCCAAGGAGGCTTAAGGCTCCGAAGGGAGGTAGGGGTCGCTACCTTAGCGTAGGCGGTCGCTAGCTAAGCTAGCGGGAATAAAACAAAAGGTAGGGGCCAACCGAGTGGGTAAGAAAGCAAGAAGCTTATAGGATAATTTGAAAAAGTTAAATTTTACCAACCACCATTTAGTCGATGAACTGCACACCTTAATATAAGGTGCTTGGCTGCGGATTATCTATTTCATTTCTTCATACAAATCGTTTTTACCTTACAACGAGTCATTACCTGTTCCAATAATTACATTACTGTATTAATTTGGTAGATTTGTCTTTAAGAACTCCCCGCAATTTGAAGGTTTTGCTTTATATTAAATCTTTTTGGACTGTCTTGCTTACTTTTTGTTTTGAGCCTATTTTCTCGCTTCAAGACCCAAAAGAAGTTTTATTTTCAATAAAACAAGGGTTGCTTGTGTTTTTATTCTTATTTGCATAACAATAAAAATAAGAACTTAATTGCAAATAGCTGTTGCTTTAACCAACAAAAGTAAAATAGGGTAAACAAAAAGTAAGCAAGACAGATAAATTATTATCAATATAAAACTAGAAGAAGGTTCACTTCTCCTTTTGCGATCAAAATGACTCCTTGCCTGTCTCATCACTGTATCTATTCATATTTTTTTTTAAACTAAAAGTTGTTCTAACCATTTTCTATCTGAATTTAAATGTTCTTTATTTTTAATAATATAAGCTGCATTTTTAAAATTTAGTCGCTAGCTAAGCTAAGCGGTAAAATTAAATTGCTTTAACCCTACAATAGGATGTTTTTCAAAAAAAGGAATTATATGTTCAACTAATTGATCTATTTTTGTTACATGAACGTTTTTCATATTTAGCTACATATCCACAACCAAAATAATTAACAAGGCTCTCCAATAATAAAACATCTCTTGAATGTTGATTTATTGAAAACCGTAGAGTGACAGTTAAACCACTCTTAGATTTAGATTTTTGAACAGTAATAAAAAAAAATTAGCTGTAGCAATACCTGCAAGCCAAGAAGGTCCACTTATATTTTTAACTTAACCGAAGAACTATGGCCTAATGGCTGGAACAGTACTAGGAAAAGCTTTTTTTAACCGGTAGGCTAAGACAAACCTAAATTAAGAGATGATTTAATGTTAATAATCTCTTGTAATCCCTCATAAGTATTATGTTCTTTATTTAGCATTTTTAAACCAATTTTTTTTAAATAATAAATAGTCCAAATACTTTTAAGTTATTAAGGGATAGTTATCAAAATGAGGTATAATAACATCAATTATCTCTTTAATAGTACTTACTCTAAATTCTACCATTCGCTAAGCGAGAAAAATTATTAGGTTTAGAAACATAGCCTATTCCTCCGAAAAAATATTGAATTGATTGAATTAAATCTCTATCTTTTTCATGCTTCTTTATTTGAATTATAGCTTGGATTTGTCATCCTGTAATTAATTTAGTTTTAAATTTGTAACTACAAAAGAACCCTCAGCATCGAACAAACCAGTAATAAATAAAGGAAACCGTAGGGTTAATAAAATTTTAGAAAGGTAAGTAGAAGAATTTCTAGTTTGTTTATTCTTACTTTTGCTAAAGTTGTTGGCCCCTAGCTTCAAGCGAAGCAAAAGCAAGTACTTTTGTTGGTGAAACCAACAGCTATTGCCTTGATAAAGCAAGGGGGAGTACTTTTTGTGGTTAAAGCTTAAGCTATTGCCTTGCTTGCGAAGCAAGCAAGGGGGAGCTCCCTTCGGTTGGTTCTTATTTTTATTCAAAATAAGAATACAAACGAAAGCCAACTGTAGCCTCCTTGGGCAAAGGTTGTTTTTATTCTTATTTTACTTTTGCCTTTTTATCCTAGCCTAGCGTTTAAACTAAGGTCCTACGGAGCGTAGCAACTAAGGGTCCCTAAGGGAGGGATAAGCTTCCGCTAGCTTAGCTAGCTTAGCTTCAAGACAAAAGAAAAGGGAATAAAAATAATAAGTAAGGGCCAACAAAAGTATAAGAAATATTATAATATTTTATTTGTAACTGTCTTTCGGCAGGTGATACAAAATGCAAAGTATTATTAATGAATAAACAGTTTGAGATTATAGGAGTGATTAATCTATAATATGCTACTAATATGCTTAACCCTATAACTGACTCAGCCCCAGCAATAGATATTATATAAATACTAAATACTTGACCTATATTATCAAAAAAACTATAAGACATTATTAAAACTAATAAAGTTACAGCTAATAGCATAATTTCTATTGCTATAATCATTAATATAATGTTTTTTCTATTTAAAACAAAACCCAATATACCTATTAAAAATAATAGTATTGATATATTCATTTTTTTTTAATTTTATTTCATTTTTGTTTCATTTAATAGTTGTTTAAAATTTTAATTTTTCTTTTGCTTGTTTTGGCCTTATATTTATTTTTTTATGCTCTTATTTATTTTTAATTATTCCTTTTGTTCTCGCTTCAAGACCCCTACCTGCCTTTGGTAGCTCCCCCTTGCTTTTTAAAGGCAATAGCTGCGGGAAAAAGTACTTGCGAAGCTAGGGTAAATAGGGCTCTACCTTTGTTTGTATTCTTATTTGCATAACAATAAAATTAAGAAGTAGGGGGTTACTTCTGATTTCCCCCCTTCCCCCTTGCTTTTTCAAGGCAATAGCTGTTGCTTTCACCAAAAAAAGTTAGAAAAGAAGTTTTATTTTCAATCAAACAAGGGTTGCTTTTGTTTCCTACGGTAGCGTAGCAACTATTTTTTCGTTTATACTTTTGTTTATTACCAAAAGTATAAACAAAAGCTAGCGCTCGCTTAGCGGTAATTTAGTTGCTTAAAAGCGTAGGTAGTAAGAACTTAGCAGCTGTTGCTTTCACCAACAAAAGTATTATAAAATAAGAATAAAACAAAAAGGTAAGGGCTCTACTTTAGGTTTAATTTTAAACAGGTCCTAGCTTATGCAAGTAGTCGCGTATGCGAGGGATAAAATTATTATTAAGAATAAAAGTAATAATAGAAAAAACTTAAACAAAAGTCTCCCAGTTACCTATAATATTTTTTTTATAAGTCAGAGATTTAAATTAAAATTAATTAATAAAATTAATAAAAATAAATTTTTTTATTAACTCTTCTTTTAAAAAAAAATTTATTTCTATTTTTATTCTCGCTTAGCGACCGCTTCAAGAGCCCTCCGTAGGAGCTGCCAAAGGCAGCTCCCCCTTGCTTTTGCTAGGCAATAGCTTAAGCTTTAACCAACAAAAGTACTTGCTTGCGAAGCAAGCTAGAAGTTTGATTTTCATTAAAACAAGGGTTGCTTCCCTCCCTAGGGACCCATTCCCCCTTGCTTTTTCAAGGCAATAGCTTAAGCTTTCACCAACAAAAGTACTTGCTTTTGCTTCGCTTGAAGCTAGGGAGCGGAGCCTGAAGCCTCCTTGGGACTTTTTTTGTTTTGATTCTGATTTGCATAACAATAAAAATAAGAACTTAGCAGGTGTTGCTTTCACCAATAATAGTATTAATAAATAAGAACAAAACAAAAAGGTAACTACGCTTGGGTTTTATTAACTTTTTGAGCCTTATTTAAGCCGTATGGTTATATTGTTCTACCAATTTATTTACATCCACTTTATCTTCTTCATTTGGAGCTGGAGTAGCCAGTTCAGGGTTAACAATATTAGTTGCTACGCAAGCGTAGGGTTATTAAAATTTAAATTAAATTTTTCTCCAAAAACAAATTTTACACCTTCAGCCATTAAAGGAACAAATGTTTTAGCACCCCTCCTAGCTTCGCTAGGAGGGGGTGTTGCTTCCATTAAAGTATAAAAACTCAAACCGGCAGCTATAAAACCGGCAGTAGTACCGCTAAGGTAATAAGCAACTTTTAAACAATATAATGCAGTACCTATTTTAGTAGCAAATTTGTGTCCCTGCTTCCTGCCAAAGGCAGGGAGGGGAATTTCTAATTTCAAACAATTATTTTTTGTCGCGTACGCTAGCGTACGCTAGCTAGCGGTAAAATTAAAGTATATATCATAAAACCTATTTTTATAAATAGAATAATTATTACAAATAATACTTGTAGAATAGAGGTACATAAAATTACACCTTACCTTTGGTAAGGAGTGTAATATTTCTGGAAAAAATATATAATAATTTGTAAGAGTTAATAAAACACAAATACCTCCTATAAATCTAAATATTCTAGTAAACATATGAGAATGAAATTTTTCTATTTTAGGTGGTAATGTTGGAACACTTTGTGCTTTATTATAAGCTAATTTAAGATCTTTAAAAAATTTATTCATCTATTTTTTTTTATTTCATTTTTGTTTCATTTAATAGTTGTTTAAAATTTTAAACTCTTTTTTGTTGTTGTTTTTCCAGCGTAGCTACTACAGCTATTTTTTGTTTTCTCCAGCTTTGTATAAATATAAAATTGTATTTAAAAAAAAACCTCACCGTATGTCTTAATTTTTTTTTATAGCTGACCTTTTGCTAGCGTAGCAACTAATTTTTAATTTTATTCTTAAAATTTAATCACCTTTGTCCGAACTTTTGTTGGTGAAACCAACAGCTATTGCCTTGCTCCTACGGAGCCCTTCGGGGGGGAGTATTCTTATTTGACTTGTGCCTTTTTATATTGAAAGAAGTAACAGAAAAGGGCCGCTTCAAGACAAATCATTTCCCTCCCTTTTGTTCCATAGGAGTCGCTAGCGGTACTTTTTGTTTAATCGCTAAGCGGTACTTTTGCTCTTCTTCCAGGCCTAGGGACCGCTTCAAGATAGCCTGGCCTGGTCTTTGTATTATTACCCACTCTCCCTCCCTTAGGCTAGCGTAGCAACTAAGGGAGCCAGGCCAAATAATTATATTATAAAAATTGGTGTAAATTAGGACCAGCATCAAACGTAGGGTGATAATTGTTGTTTTTTAGAAATGCAAAAATAAGGAGAAAGCTAGGTTAAATTAAAACAACTGGCCTGGCGTACGCCTTAAAGCTCCCAATTACCTATTATTTTGACTTTTAAACTTAAAGTAAAAATAAATGTATAATTAAGGTAAGAGATTTAAATTAAAATTAATTAATTTCTGAGTTGACCAGATTTGAACTGATATAATCCACTACCAAAAAATGGTGTTTTTCCAATTAAACTACAACTCAACTATGAGAACAATACTATGATCTTCGTGGATTCTTTTTTACTTTAGCTTTTACTTCCCCCCCCCCCCCCATTCCCCCTTGCTTTTTCAAGGCAATAGCTTAAGCTTTAACCAACAAAAGTACTTGCGAAGCTAGGGTAAATAGGGCCCTACCTTTGTTTGTATTCTTATTTGCATAACAATAAAATTAAGAAGTAGGGGGTTACTTCTTATTTCCCCCCTTCCCCCTTGCTTTTGCTTCGCAATAGCTGCGGGCAAAAGTTAGAAAAGAAGTTTTATTTTCAATCAAACAAGGGTTGCTTTTGTTTCCTACGGTAGCGTAGCAACTATTTTTTCGCTAGCGCTCGCTTAGCGGTAATTTAGTTGCTTAAAAGCGTAGGTAGTAAGAACTTAGCAGCTGTTGCTTTCACCAACAAAAGTATTATAAAATAAGAATAAAACAAAAAGGTAAGACCCTAAAGCCTTTTTACCCCCTCCTTATAACCCTTTTGATTTATACCCTATCCTGGCCTGGCGAACCCTGGCCTGGCCTTTTTATTATTAGTTATATAACTTTTGTTGTCAACAGCTTTTTGTTCGTTCTTATTTTTATTATTATACTACCTGCCAAAGGCAGGAAAGTACTTTTGTTGGTGAAAGCAACAGCTATTGCCTTGCAAAAGCAAGGGGGACCTTTGCCCCTACCTTTTGTTCCTTACTTCTTATTTGTACCCTATTTGACCGCTAGCTTTTGTTTATACTTTTGGTAATAAACAAAAGTATAAACGAAAAAATAGGGCCGCTTCAAGACAAATCAGAACCAACCGAGTCCCTTGCTTAGCTAGGGAGGGTATTAATAAAAAGAATTAAAAAAAAAGGTAGTCCCTGCTTCCAAGGGAGGGGTAAAGTTGGCTCCGTACTTTTGCCCGCAGCTATTGCGAAGCAAAAGCAAGGGGGAGCAATCCAAACCGTAGGGAGCCTTAGGAGCCGTAGGGAGCCTTAGGAGCCTAATGGAGCCGTAGTTGCTACGCTAGCCGTAGGGAGAGTTGGTAATAATAAAAACAAAAAAAGTCCCAAGGAGGCATCAGTTGGCTTTCGTTTGGAGCCTATTTGACCGCTAGCTTTTGTTTATACTTTTGGTAATAAACAAAAGTATAAACGATAAAATAGGGAAAAATCAGAACCAACCGGTAGCGTAGCACCTAAGGGAGGGAAGCAAGAACAATAAAAAAAAAAAATAACTAAACAGCAGGGAGGTCCCTGCTTCGCTGGGAGCGTAGCAAAATTAGCTTATTTTAAATTTAATTTTTTCCATAATAGAATGGAGAGGTGCTCTTAATAAACCTTTTTAAAAAACAAAAAGGTTTTACCTATTATATTTTGTTATATTTTATTTAATTAGTACAGCAAAATAATACTAACTAATATTAATTATAAAAATATGCTACTAGATAGTAGGTGCTGTTTAAAAATTATATAAATTTTGTTGCCTAAAAACGGAATTGAACCGCTATTTACTTATTACAAGTAAGCCGTTTTACCTATTAAACTATTCAGGCTTATATTTAATTATATATAGTAATACTTCTTTTAATTATAAATTAAAATTGTTTGCTATAATATTAAATTTGGCTGTAGCTATATTTTTTTTAATTTCCTTGACTCTTTGCTTATGTAGCGTTGCAACTATTTGTTTTCCTATCACTAAAACCTTTGTAACCAAATATTAAAGTAAAGATAATTCTTCGCTTGCTTAGCTCGTTTTATTTTTGTTTGCTATTTTTTTTAACTATTACCCTAGCTTATTGCGAAGCAAAAGCAAGTAGGAGTACTTTTGCCCGCAGCTATTGCCTTGCTTTAGCCCTTCGGGGGGGAGCCTCCCTTTTACTTCTATGGATTCGCTTCAAGACAAAAGGGAGAGTTCTTACCTAGGTAAGAAAAAAAAACAAAAGAGGCAGGCCTACAAAGGACTAAGCTCCAAAGGATAGGGGCTAAGGTTGTTTTTATTTTTCCTTATAACCCCCACCTTTTTTCTAATGCCCTTAAGGGAAGCAGTATTAGGTTTTTATTTTTTTTTTAACCCAATGTACAAGTAAAAACAGAAGCAGAAGAAAAAAAAAAGAATCTAGCAAAAATTAAGTTAAATTTTAGGTTAAGGAAATAATACCCCCCCCCCCCTAGTAAGGGGGGGGGGTGAATATGGTTAAAGATAAAAGCGATTAATAAATAATTTCCTAGATTTTTAATCTACTATTCTAAAAAAAACTAGGGATTTATTTTAATTAAAAAGTAAGGGGAGTCTATCTCCCTGTGCTTAGTTTAGCAAAATTTATCACAAATAAGTGATATATTTAAAGTGATTTTTGATAAATTATTATTGTTTTAAATAAATAAAGAGTATAGTTATTATAAGCTAACTAGAGCTGTTCCAGCTAACATATTTATTATAAATATAAATTTAAGCTACCGCTTAGTGATAAAAGCTACCAATAATACACCAAATTAATGGGTAGCGTAGCAACTAAGGGTCCCGTACGGGAGGAAATCGTTTTTCATTTTCTCAGCTATATTTAAATCTCTACTTATTTTTTGTATATCCACTAACCCTATAATTAAATTTCTAATAAATTTTATTTTTATTTTAGAAAAATCAAAATTTATGTCATTTTTAATAAATAAAATAAAATATCCTAAACTATGGTAAATAATACCTATAATTAAAACAAATACCAATAATAAAGAAAAAATAAAATAAATAATTATTATATTAATAAATAATACTTAATTTTTAGTAAATATTATGAATATAATAATAAGAAAGCCATCATTAAAGCGAATAATCCAGTTGCTTCAGCTAAGGCGAATCCTAAGATTGCATAAGTGAATAATTGTCCTCTTAATTGAGGGTTTCTAGCAGTAGCTAAGATTAATGATCCAAATACTGTACCTATTCCGGCTCCAGCTCCGATTAATCCTGAGCAAGCAATTCCAGCTCCAATATATTTTGCAGCAGCTAACATAGTAGAATTTAAGTTTAAAATTAGCGTCTAACATAATAAATTAGAAAATTAAAAATATTTTTTTTTAATTAAACTATATATTACTCTTTTAATCTACTTAATATTAATTACTTATATCATTATTATGGTGTATACTTTATTCTTATATATTTATTATTATTGCTTTTTATTTTATTAAATTTCCTAAATTGTTTTTTTTATAGTTATACGGAGCTCCCCTTGGTTTTATTTATTTATTTCTTAATATTCACTATAACTAAAAATTATTAAGCCAGCTCCTAGTGATAAATTTGTGTTTTGTAATTAAAAATCAGCTGTAGGAATATCATTATTATAAAGAACTTTTTTAAGATTATTTTTTTTGTTCGATTAATTCAGCACAATTTATTTTATATTATGTATTTAAAGATTCTAATTTAAACTTTTTTTTACTAAGAAGTGTGACAATTAAAAATAACTCATGGTCTTGAAAAAGTTAATTTTTACTTTAAAGTGTAAATTCTTCTATTTTTTTTTAGAAGGTTATCACGATACTCTTCTTTGTTTTTTATTTCATTATCTAAATATTCAATTCTAGGTGTAATATTTGTAGAACATATACCACCTATACTCCCTGAATATACCATAAAAATTTTTAAAGTTTTCAATAACCCTTCACTAGGGCCAGTAGCCTTTGGCAAGAAAAAAAAATTTTTTTTTATTTTCTTTATTTTAAGAATCTACGATGTATAGAAATACACTAAAAAAAAGAGAAATAAAATAAAAAATTTTTAACCCTAAATATATTTGTACATTAAAATTATGTAATATAGAAAAATCATTTATTATATTACCGAATTGGAAACTAGGGTATGTATATTTAAAAAAGGAAGGTCCCTGCTTACCCGAAGGGGGGAGCGTAGCAACCCCTATTGTTTGTAAATATTGTTATGAAAATCACCAATTAGACTAGACTCGAACTATCAATCTACGATTAACTCAAACCGTAGGTTATACCTAATTTAACTAATATCTAGTTAAAGTTACTTTTAGTAGTTAAAATATTATTAGTCTAGTAACTTTGTTAATATTGTAATTAACTAATTAGTAAAACCTTAAAGATTTTTTTTTTACTTTTTTTAGGTTGTAATAAATTATTAAAAAAATATTTAAAAGTCAAATAAAACATTTTTTTAGGAACCATCAAAATGGTTAAAAATTTTATCGCTAAGCGGTATTTTGTTATAATTAATAAACGATAAACTAAAATTGAAATAAAAAAAATAAAAAAAATTAAAAAAAAAAGAAGTATTTAATAATAGAATAGATTTAAAAAAGTATTAGAATTACTCACCTTAAATTTAATCTTCAACTATAATTAATTACAGGTCTTTATTCTTCTATATTAAAGCCAAATTATTTCAATTAATTAATAAACAACAATTAAATATAAATAATATAATGTTTGTATTAAATAAAATAATAATAAATCTTAGGTATACCATTCCCTCCCATTCCCCCCCGAAGGGCTAAAGCAAGGCAATAGCTGTTGCTTTCACCAACAAAAGTTAGGAAAGCTTCAAGAGGGACCCTTTCCCCCTTGCTAAAGCAAGGCAATAGCTGCGGGAAAAAGTTAGGAAAGCTTCAAGAGGGAGCCATTACTACGGAGGGTGCATTTCCCCCCCGAAGGGCTAAAGCAAGGCAATAGCTGTTGCTTTCACCAAAAAAAGTTAGGAAAGCTTCAAGAGGGACCCTTTCCCCCTTGCTAAAGCAAGGCAATAGCTGCGGGAAAAAGTTAGGAAAGCTTCAAGAGGGACCAATTCCCCCTTGCTAAAGCAAGGCAATAGCTGCGGGAAAAAGTACGGAGGGAGCCAGCGTTGCAGGAATATGACTTTCCTACCTCCGAAGAGATAGGTTTCCTTATGTTTAAAAACATCAATATACTAATAGAGATAGGTAAATTTTTATTTTTCAAAAATAGGGTGGTCCCTGCTTCCCCGAAGGGGTCCCGTACGGGGGGGGGGGGGGAGCGTAGCAACACAGGACCGCTTAAGAGAGAAGGACTTTTTTATTTTACTTTATTTTTATCGCGGTAAAAATAAAAAAAGTGGAAAACAAAAATTCTTTAAACTTTTAATTTTATCTAAAAAATTAAAATAAAAAAAAAATCTTTAAGGTTTAACTAATTAGTTAACATAGTTTTTAGACTAATAATATTTTAACTACTAAAAGATTATATAATTAGATTATAGTTAAATTAGGTATAACCTACGGTTTAAGCGAAAGATAAGTTTTTAGTTCGAGTCTATCTAGGCTATACCATAAATTATTATTAAATCGCTAAGCGGAAACATAAAAAAAGAGGACTCCTTATTTCTTATTTTACCCTATTTTACTATTGTTGGTTAAAGCAACAGCTAATTGCAATTAAGTTCTTATTTTTATTGTTATGCAAATCAGAATCAAAACAAAAAAAGTCCAAAGGAGGCTTCAGGCTCCGCTCCCTAGCTTTCCGACCGTACTTTTGCCCGCAGCTATTGCCTTGCAAAAGCAAGGGGGATTGGCTCCCTTGCTTGCGAAGCAAGCAAGTACTTTTTCCCGCAGCTATTGCCTTGCTTTAGCAAGGGGGAAAGGGTCCCTCCTAACTTTTTCCCGCAGCTATTGCCTTGCAAAAGCAAGGGGGAATGGTCCCTAGCTTATTGCGAAGCAAAAGCAAGTACTTTTTCCCGCAGCTATTGCCTTGCTTTAGCAAGGGGGAATTGGTCCCTAGCTTATTGCGAAGCAAAAGCAAGTACTTTTTCCCGCAGCTATTGCCTTGAAAAAGCAAGGGGGAATGGGAGGGAAGCAACCCTTGTTTGTTTGAAAATAAAACTTCTCCGTACTTTTGCCCGCAGCTATTGCGAAGCAAAAGCAAGGGGGACTTCTTATTTTTATTGTTATGCAAATAAGAATCAAAACAACCTTTGCCCAAGGAGGCTTAAGGCTCCGAAGGGAGGTAGGGGTCGCTAGCGAGAAAATAGGGTCCTACCTTTGTTTACTTTTTGTTTTTCTTATTTGTCTTGAAGCGGCCCTTTGCTTGTGTCTTGAAGCGGTTCCTTGCTTGCGAAGCAAGCAAGTACTTTTGTTGGTGAAAGCAACAGCTATTGCCTTGATAAAGCAAGGGGGACTTCTTATTTTTATTGTTATGCAAATCAGAATACAAACAACCTTTGCCCAAGGAGGCTTAAGGCTCCGAAGGGAGGTAAGGAGTCGCTAGCTAAGCTAAGCGGTAGCTGTGTCTTGCTTCGCAATAACTTTTGTTGGTTAAAGGTTAAGCTATTGCCTTGATAAAGCAAGGGGGAGTAGGATACAAAGGCAAAAGTAAAATCATAATAAACAAAGTACCGCTAAGCGAGCGCTAGCTTAGCTAGCGATAAAACAAAAGCGGCAGGAAACAAAGGACCTTCTTTCCAAAGGAAGGGGGAGTTCTATTTTTTATTATTACTCTCCCTAAGGGACCGCTTAGCGGTATTTATAAATTAGTATAATTACTTAACAAAAATACAATAAAAGAGAAGCTAAGATCTTTTTCCTTTCTACTTTTGTTCTAAGTTTTTTATATAGTAGAAATAAAAGATAGGTACTCTATTTAGCTATTCTTTATTACCCTAATTATTCGCTAGCTAAGCTAGCGGTCTTGAAGCGGTCAAATAGGGTGATAAAGAAATTTTATTTTTAATTTATCCCTGTTTTAATTTTTGCTGTTTTTATTTGTAGTAGTTATTTTTGCTTTAGAAAAACTTCAAGAACAAATAAGAATTATGAATATTACAGTTAAATTTAACTTTTCCTAATAATGAAATCAAAAATTAAAACAAAATACGCTAAGCGGCCCTACGGGTTAAAAACATGGTAAATTAAATATTTAAATTTAAGATTGAATCAACCTAAAATGGCAAACAAAAACAATAATGAAAATCTTGTAATTAATGATACTAATACATCTGAGGAAATAATACAAGAAAAATTAAATCGGCTCAAATTAAATAATAATAATACTACAACTGATTCTTCTGAGGATAATTTTCAAGATAGACTAGATAATCTTAATTTAGCTAGTAAAGAACTTGGAATCCCATTATTTAAAGTGAATGCTGTATACCAACACTCTTTGAACAATGAAAATAGTGAAACAGTTAATACTGAAAACACTGAATCTTTGAACACTGAAAATAGTGAAACAGTAAACTGTGAAAACAGTGCAAATATTGAAACTTCTACATTGGAGGTTGAAAACAATACAGAAATAAATCAATTTAAAAGTGATTGGCAGCTGTGGGTTGAAGATATAGAAAAATTACAAAATGACAAAGATACAATATTATGGACGACAAAATTATTTGAAGGTCCTAATTTTAATAGAAATGAGGAAACTACATCTGAAACCTTAATTTCTAGTTCAATAGATTTAAAGGAATTAAAAGGTACAGATTATCCTAACGCTTTAAAAATTCTACAGGAATCTAAGTTAAGTCTCAGCAGTCCAGAATATTCTGATCATTTTCATCAAATGTTTAACCCCGAAAGTAAACAAATAATAGAAAAGTATAAAAATTTAACAGCGGATAATAATGGTCAACCTGAAAAAATTATAAAAATTATAGAATTGAATGAGTCTACACTAAAAATCAATGTAGATTTAAAACACAGTAAAGAATTATTTGTCAAAGCTTCAGAAGCTTTTAAACAGGTGGATATTAATACAATAGTCACAGTTTCTGGTGCAATTGTCCCAACAATAGGTACTTTTTATTTATATAAAAGAATTAGCAATTTATACCAAAACCAATTAAATGGGAATTTAAAACATGTAACACCAGCTGAAAAAGTGGGCCAAATAACAAGAAATAATAAAGCTTTAGCCCTTTTTAATATATTCGCTATGTTTGCTGTCGGAGGAGTTTTAAGTTCTTACAATTATGCTATAAAAAAAAATACTGAATTTCCTTTTAAAATAAAAACTGAGAGTGTGGAGGAAGTTAAAAATTCTTTTTTACCTTTATTTATTTTAAACAAATTAGATAAATTACCTAAATTTTTAAAAAAATTTTTTTCTATCCTTTTGTTATCTTTATTATACTTTGTATTTAGAAATTACTCACAGTTGGTTTTTGATTATTTTGGTTTAAGTATTATACACTTAATCTACTTGTTTAAATTTTTAGATTTGTTGATTATTTATTTTATTTTAGAGGCAGTTATTATAATTTACTTCTTATGTTACGAAGATAATATATTAGAAAATAAACTCTTTATACTCTTAAATAAATCTCTTAAAGAAGAGATATTGCAAACTAGAAAATTAGATTTCAAGTCTATCGTTACTTATTACAATAAAACTATAATTTTAAGTTTTATAAGCTTAATCTTAATATTAATAACAGAGGTTATATATTTAACATTATATTTATAAAAAGTGTAGTTGGTATTGAACAAAAAATTAAAGATTTTACACTCCTACCCTATGGGTCCCTTGCTTTTGCTTCGCAAGTACAAAGGGAGAAGGATTCCAACCCCCCCCCCCCCCTAAAATAAGGGGGGGGGTAAATTTTTAATATTTGTAGTTAAAAAAATATCTAATTAAGACCAAAAAATAAAACATTTATTAAAAAATAAGTAAAAATTCAATACAAAACATTAATTAAGCTGTGTGTTCAACAAAACTACTTTGTACTTTTCCAATTTATTTAAGGCTAAGCGGTCGCTAAGCGGTCTAAGCGGTTAAAAAAATCATAACGTTAAGCGGTAAAATCTAAAATTTGAAAAACAATTTTCTTTGCTTTTACAAAATTTATTTAAAGGTGATTTTAATTTAAACCTTCATTGTACCTTATGAAATTTAACCGCCACTATAGCCCAAACTAAAAAAAAGATGGCCCCCTTTTTACTTTTGCCTCCGTAGGTGCATATTGCCTAACCTTAGGCTTAATGTTGTCTATTGGCTTAAACCTTCTAGGGAGGGTCCGTAGGAGCCTATTATTATTAATCTTTATTTCGCAGCTTGATGCTCTCCTGCCAAAGGCAGGAGCAAAAATACACACAAAAATTTTTTTTTCCTCCCATTACCTTAGGAAAAAGCCATTAAGTCTTAAAGACTTTTTTTTGTTTATATTATTATTTTCACTTTTGTTGGTAAATACCCTTTGTTATTATTTTTATTGCTCCCCTTACGTAGGTAAGGGCCTTAAGCCTTTTTATTAACACCTGCCGACCGCTTAGCGAAACCCTGGCCACCGTAGGAGCCTTATTCCCCACTCCAGGCCTGGCGAAAGCCTGGCCTGGGGTTGGTAATAATAAAAAAAAAGTCAACCTTTTTTTTTATTCCCCCTCCCATTCCCCCTTGCTTTTGCAAGGCAATAGCTGCGGGCAAAAGTAAGGAGACACAGCTACCGCTAGCTTTTGTTTATACTTTTGGTAATAAACAAAAGTATAAACGATAAAAGCAAAGGGAATACAATTAAGAAGTAAGGGCAAAGGTTATTTTATAATTCTTTTTTTGGTGTTAGCAACAGCTACTCCTATGGAACCGCTAGCTTTTGTTTATACTTTTGGTAATAAACAAAAGTATAAACGAAAAAAGCAACCTCCTTTTGCTACCCAAAGGTGGTTTTTCAACCAACCCCTTCCTGGCTTCGCTAGTAGGGGGGGGGGGTAAGAATTCGGCCAATAGGTTGGTGTTAGCTACAGCTTTGTTCTTATTTTTATTATATTCTTATTTGCAATATAACCTTTGCCCTCCCTAGGGATCCCTAGGGAGGGGGGGGGGGTTATGGCTCCAGCCCTAGGCAGGGGTAAAAATAAGAATAAAAACAAAGTACTCCTTACCTTTTTTTTTATTCTTATTTTACTTTTGCCTATTTATCCCCCTTGCTTTTGCTTCGCAATAGCTGCGGGCAAAAGTTCGGAGACACAGCTAACAAGCAAAGGGAATACAATTAAGAAGTCTCTTGAAGCGAGCCCTTGCTTTTGCAAGGCAATAGCTTAAGCTTTAACACAAAAAAGTACGGAGGAATCAAAGGGAGAAGGAAGAAATAAAAATTCTAGATTAGATATTTTATTAAAAATGAAAAATATGGACACTAATATTGAAACAAAAAATACGAACAAAGAGACTTGAACTCTTAAGGGTTTACACCCACTTCTTCTTAAGAGAAGATTGTTTACCAATTTCAACATGTTCGTAATTGATTAAAAATTAAAGATTATTCTTCTTTTATTTATTTTTGTTTTAAATTTTATTCTCAATATTTGCATGGAACCAGGTGTTACAAAATTTAACCTTGGATTGGAATTTAACTAAAAGACCTTAGATTAAATATCGCTAAACGGCCCCCCGAAGGGCTCCTTTAAAAGCAAGTAGGGTTTACTTTTGCCTCTGCCTGTTGCTTTTATTTTAATAAAAAGAATAACTCAGCGTTTTAACTTTTGTTGGTTTAAGCTACCGCTTCAAGACCGCTAGCTTAGCTAGCTTTGGTTTATTATTTTTATTCTAACCTTTCCCTCGCGTAGCGATTCCATAGAAGTCCGATTTCTTATTTTGATTTAAATAAAAAGGCTACTACGGAGGCCAGGGTTACGCTAAGCGGTCGGCTTTTTTGTTTAAAAACAACAACCTACGGAGCCCTGAATGGATTAAGCAAGTCAAGCTTATAAAACAGGAGGGAGCCAAGCCAATTAATCATTAATTAAATAAAAAATATAAAACGGTAAGCGGTAAAATTTTGACAACTACCTTTGAAAAATTAATAACTAAACCCTTAAATACAGCAATATTAAAACGTCTGGATAGTAATAAATTTCTTTGTATTTTTTTTTTTGTTAACCTTAAATTATATTCTACTTCTTTTATTTTGTTTATTTGTAACTTTTATTAAAAATAAAAGCCGCTTAGCGATAATAAATATTCAAGCTACTACTACCGTCATGAATGGTAAGTTTTAACCTTTTAAACTATATCAGCAATTTTTCATAAAGCCAAAGGAAAGCAAAAGTATAGTCAAACAAAAGTACCGCTAGCGAAAAAAGTGAGAAGGTTTAAATTTGCCTATTCTTAAAACAAGGATAAAATTTGAAATAAAAAGATGTGAAATTATAACATTGTGTCCTAAGGTAAACTTAATATTGAAACCTACTTAAAATAGAATATGTAAAGAATTAGATTATAAATTTGAATATATTAAGGCTTTAAATTTTGAAAAAGGAAATAAATTTGATGAATTTGTTAAATATTTTTATGATTTAAAAAATAAAGAAATTTCATTAGATATTTTTACTGTAGAATCATAACCGAATAATTCTAATTTGTTTTCTATTTTATTACTTAAAAAACTATTAATAGCTTATCCTGCGGACTTATTATTATTTACATTAAACCTTGAATCCGCTTACCGACTTAAAAGTGCTTAATTCTCTATAGTCACTAATACCATTATAATTTATATTATTATTTTTATTTTTATAATTATAATATTGAAGGTTTAATTTGACCTTTTTGTGTATATTTACTTAGTTTTAACTTTTTTAATTCTCGCATCGGGAAACCATAGAAGTAAAATTGCTTGGCTTAAATATAATAAAACTAATTCTTTATAAGTATTATTATATATTTCTCTTTCTAAATTATCTAATTTTTCTTTTTTATTTTTAATACTTACTTGTAAAATACTTATCTTATCTTTAAGAATACTTAAATTTTGTTTATTTTTCTCTAAATTTAAATTAGTATTAGGATCGTTATTAATTTTAGTTCTTTCCTTTTTAAAAGCTTTTTTTTTTTATTAGACAGATTATTTGTACCAATATTATTAATATTTTCAATATATTCATTTTTTCTTAAAATAGAATTAAATTCATCAGTTAAATTAGTTAAATCTTTATTTAATTTGTCATTTACTTTTTCTAAATTTTGTATTATTGCTATCCTTAATAATAATACATTTAATTGAATATTTCTTATATGATAAAATAAGTTTTCTAAATTTTTCTAATGAATTATTATCTAATTTAATTAATTCATTAATTTTCATAATAACTAAGTATTATTTTTATAGTTTAATAATTTTTATTAATAAAACAATGGAATCTCACTTTTTAAGTATGGATTATACCTATTTTCAAATAATAAACTTTTTATATTCCAATCGTAATTATATAATAAATTTAAATTATTAGATAATTGGTAAGTAACACTACTTAATAATTGTCTCTTACTTATACTTCCACCACTAACTTCTACACCAGCGATTTTAAATTTTAATAAAATATTGCTTCAACCCTTCGGCTATCATTAAAAATAAATAATGAATTTTGATAAACGTCGAACTATTTTTTTCTTTTTATCTACATCTTTACCGAACATACTATCTAGTACAAACCCCCCTTGAAATAATTCAGCTATATTATTAATAATTGATCTATAGTTAAATATATAACAAATAAACCTGATGTAATCTCAAAAACTACAAATAAATCATTATTTATATTATAATCACTAGGATATATAAAAAAAACATAATGAATCTTTTCATTATTAATAACTACTGAAAATTTATTAAAATTATTTGCATAGTTTTTCAAATTTATATTTTCACCAAATGCAATAGAACTTATTAAATGAATTTTGTTAATAAATACATGATGCTATTCAAAACTACGACTAAAACAACAATTTAACACTGTTTATTTGAACAAATATTGTCTCTTGTTCCATTAATTAAATTATTATTAAATATTAATTAGGAATTAAATTTTTACTAGATATTCCTTTAATCACTAGAAAAATATGATAAAAACCATCAAAAACACCCGAATACAAAATAATCTTTAAATTATACAAAGATAAATAAAGAATAAAACATTTTAATAATGCAAATAATAAACATAATTGTATGAAAAGGGGTGGGGGGGGGGGTTATCCCATCATAAGGGCATGTTTAATTTAAAAACCACCTTTACTACATTTCCCTAGCTATTGCCTAGCAAAAGCAAGTAGGACTACCTACCCTGCCTTTATTTTGTTTTTAAGTAGCGGTCGCTAAGCTAAGCTAGCACTCGCTAAGCGGTACTTTGTTTTTAGGATTAGCATTTATTGGCTTGGCCTAGCCTGGACTGGCCCGGGTAGCCTGGGCTACCTTTGTTTTTGTTTTTTTTTCTTTTGCTTTTATTACATAGGAGTAGCTAGCGGTACTTTTTTTGGTGTTAGCAACAGCTTTGCAAAAGCAACCTTTGTTTTTATTCCCCCTCGGTTGGTTCTTATTTTTATTAAAATTAAGAACCAAGCGGTCCCTCGCTTAGCGACCGTAGGAATGGGAGGGTACAAATAAGAAAAAAAAAAAGTCAATCCTACTTGCTTTTGCTTCGCAATAAGCTAGGAGGGCCCACCCTTAAATTTATTACAATTGTTACTAATAATATTCTTATTAATAATATTAGAACTAGTAAAGTATAAGTTTCTGCCTCCCCTGCCTCTTTTGTTTCCATCGTTGTTTTACTGTTGCCCCCCTCCTTTGGACTAGCGAAGCAAGGAAGGGTCCCATGCTTATTGCGAAGCAAAAGAAATTAGGATTGACTTTTTTTAACCCTTCGTTAAATCTGAATTTATAAGTTTAAAAAGGGGCAACAGTTTTAAGAGGGTAAATAGGCTCCTACTTGCTTGCGAAGCAACCGAGGAAACAGGGAGGGGTCCTCCTACAAGCGAAGCTATGAGTTTTTTTAAGAACAAAGGTATTTAGAAAAAGATCTTAGCTTCTCTAATATACCTTCAAAACTTTAGTAATAATTAAAAAAAGTATAGGTGGAGCAGCTCTAATGTAATTTAGCAAATTAAAAACAAAATAACTTTTATTAAAAATAAAAGCCGCTTAGCTTTAATTAATAAAATTAAGTGTAAATATACAGATGTTAAGCTTAAACATTCAATGAAGATTAAATAATCTATAAACTAATTTAAGTCAATAATATAAATAATTTAAATAATTATTTATAATAAAATATTTCTAAAAATTAATAGTTAGATATAGGTAAATTTTTTATAAAATATTAGCCCTAGCTTTTATAATTTAATTTATTAAACTTATAAATTAAATTCATTAAAATTAATTATTACCCACTATTTTTTAGTCGGGGCTAGGATTGTAACAAACTAAAGTGTTAAATATTATTAACCTTATAACCCTCCTCCTACCTTCCCTTGCTTGCCATGCAAGCAAGTAGGAGCTGCCTTTGGCAGGTAGTTACCAATGGTAAGGTCCCTTAGGAATTAGATGTGAGCTAAGGAGCCAAGGAGGTCCCTCCTCCGTACTTTTGTTGGTGAAAGCAACAGCTATTGCCTTGCAAAAGCAAGGGGGACTTCTTATTTTTATTCAAAATAAGAATAAAAACGAAGGGGTCCCTTGCTTGCGAAGCAAGCAAGTACTTTTTCCCGCATCTATTGCCTTGAAAAAGCAAGGGGGAACGGGACCCTAGCTTGCTTCGCAAGCAAGTACTTTTGTTGGTTAAAGCTTAAGCTATTGCCTTGAAAAAGCAAGGGGGAATGGGGGGGGGGGGGGGGGCGTAGCAAAATGAGTAAATTAATTTTACCTTTTGTTTTAAACCAAAGTACTCCTTTGGATGGATAGTTATTCAATTTTTAAGACACTAAAAATTAAAAATTTTCTGTAATATTGTCCAATTTATTTATAAATTTTATATATCTTAAACTTACCGAAGTTTTCCAATTTATTCATTTTTTTTAATAAATTTTACTGTAGAATATTTAATCTTTTTTTAAATAATTTATTTATTAATATTTTATATTATTTGTTCATTTTTGTTTTAACCTATTATCCCACTTTGGGTGGTTGGGATAAATAATTAACTAAGATATAGCTAGGACCGCTTAGCTAAGCTTAGCGACCGCTTAGCTAAGCTTAGCGACCGCTTAAGAGAGGAAAAAAAAAAATTACAAGAAGTTGCAAAATAAATATCTCTAAAAATATGATTCTACCTTGCTACGGTAGTCCTTGCTACCCTCCCGTACGGGACCCTTAGTTTAAACGCTAGCCTAAGGCTCCATCAGGGACCCGGTAGGGTCCCTTGCTTATTGCGAAGCAAAAGCAAGTACTTTTGTTGGTTAAAGCAACAGCTATTGCCTTGAAAAAGCAAGGGGGAACGGGGGGGGGGGGGTAATTAATCAATTAAGATTGAATTGGTAACATTTTAAATGCATGGAATGGTATAGGGCTAGCCAATGTCCATTCTAAAGTATTATTAGATTTTTCATTTTTATTAAATTCTATATGACTAGTAAAGTAAGGTATATTTTCCCAAGGATTATTAGTACTTACTTTTTCTAAAGCAAAAATATCATAAATTATATATCCAAATAAAATAGTTGCAATTACTGATATTAATGATCCAAAACTAGATACAGCATTCCATCCACTAAATGCATCAGGATAATCAGGTATTCTTCTAGGCATACCGGCCATACCTAAAAAATGTTGAGGGAAGAAAGTTAAATTACATATAACTATATGGACTATATCTTAACTATCAAACTTTAAATGCACTAAACCATGATAGTCTCTTTCGTGTAGTCTCTGAGAATCCTACTAAATTAAAATAATTTACCTCCCCTCGTGGATTTTTTAACCACTCGGGGCCTTATTTCATGGGTTTTCCCCTGAAATAAGCTTACAAAAAACGAAGTTTTTTTTTGACCCTTGCTTTTGTTTTTATTCTTATTTCTCTCGCTAGCGGTCCAACGGACCTGACGTCCATCGGATTCTTATTTTTACCCTATTTTTCCCCCTTCCCCCTTGCTTTTGCAAGGCAATAGCTGCGGGGAAAAGTACGGAAGGCCCATAAGTTTTATTTGTCTTGAAGCGGTCATTAAAACAAGGGTTGCTTCCCTCCCTTAGGGACCGGAGCCTGTAGCCTCCTTGGGCAAAGGTTGTTTTAATTCTTATTTGCATAACAATAAAAATAAGAACTTAATTGCAAATAGCTGTTGCTCACACCAACAATAGTAAAATAGGGTAAAAACAAAGGTTGCTGACCTTCGGTTGGTTCTTATTTTTATTCAAAATAATAATAAAAACGAAAAAAGTCCAAAGGAGGCTTAAGGCTCCGGTCCCTAGCTTCAAGCGAAGCAAAAGCAAGTACTTTTGTTGGTGAAAGCAACAGCTATTGCCTTGCAAAAGCAAGGGGGAATAGGAGGGAAGCCAACTTTAGCCTCCTTGGGCAAAGGTTAATTTTATTCTTACCCTCCCGTACGGGACCCTTAGGGACCGGAGCCTTAAGCCTAACCTTGGTAAGGGCAATGGTTATAATAAAAATAAGAGGTAGCCCCTACCTACTTGCTAAGCTTAGCGAAAGCAAGGGCCAACAAAAGTAGAATAAAAATAAGAACTTAGCAACAATAACTGCGGGCAAAAGAAGGCAGTTAAAAAAGTAAAAAAAAATTCAGGTTCTCCTTTTTAAGGTTTAATTTAATATTTGGTTTTCTGCTGATTGTCTAGATATACTTAAGATTGTTACTATTCAAATATAATTAATAGAGTACTTAAGCCTTATGAGATTTTCCAGCATATAGAAAGATTGGGAGGGGCTAATTTTATTAATTTTTTCCCTTCAATCGCTAAGCGGTCGGTAAGCGGTAAATAAAAATAATAACCGGGGCTTAAGGCTCCCGGGGAGGGGTAGGGCGAGGTAAAGATAAAATAATTCATTCTTCACCTTGTATAGTTATTCAATTTTGAGTATCTATGTTTTTTTTAATAAATGTTCAATTAACTTTAAAATGCTGTCTAGCTGCATTAATAGATGGAAATATCAATTCTTCATTTTTTTGATTATAACAAAAAACAGAATCCCCACCAATACCATACTGTGGAGAAAGTTTTCCTTTTAATCCTTTATTTTGATTAGTCCTACGGAGAGTAAGATAAAAATTTTTAATGCCGTCTTTAATAGCATTTCTTGTTTCAAAAGAAGTCACACTTCCAAATTTGGGGTGATTTTGTTTTTTAAAAAGTTCTTTTAATTTATTAATAGTATCAATAGTATGACGGAAACCTGTTGAACTACCGGCAATCTTCAATACATTATATCTAGGATTATAATAATTTATTCATTTTTGTTCTAATTCATAACAAAATTTTGAAGGACAAAATTCTAGTATACCTAATGAAAAATTTTCTAAATTATATTTTTTAAATGCTTTATATATTACTATTTTTGTAGGTTTTTTAGAATTCGCATGATAAAAATGACTAGTCATTCTTTTTGATAAATTTATACTACTACCAACATATAAGGCCTTAGTGATATTATTTATAAATAAATATACTCCAGATTTTCCTCTTAATTCACTATAAATTTTTCTCTTACTTTCTTTAACATTTTTAAAATAGATAGGTAAATCTTCAGGTTTTAAAGGTGAACCACTACCTGCTAAATGGCTATTAAATCTTCTGCCTATTTTTTCGCCCTTTCCTTTTTTATCTTTTACCTCTGCTTTTGCGCATAAGCAAAGAGGCTTTGATTTGTACCTTTTGTTTTTTAACCAAATGTAAAAACCAAAAGGGCAAAGGAAAAAATTACTTCCCTTTATATTAACCCCTATGAATAAAGTCCAAAAATGAATTTTTCCTAGGAAATCATTAACGTTTCTACCTACAATTTTAGGTGTCCAATAGTAAAATCCTGCAAATAAGGCAAACACAGCTCCCATAGATGAAACATAATGAAAATGCATCAATCTACTATAAAATGCCAACTCTGAGCTTATTACAAAATATAAAAATAAAATAAAACAAGCTCCAAGTCTAACAAATAAAGTACAAATAATGGACTGTATCTTTACCTGTAATAGTATACTATTTATTCCTTAAATAATAGAAATTTTCTAACAAAAGGAACTTTATACCATAGTGGATTATCATATTTAATCCAATCTATAATAAAGTCTGAATATATTTTATGCTCTACACTATTTCTATGAGATGTTTTGTATTTTCTAATTTCTATAAAAGGTTTTATTTTAGTAACTCTATAGAATTTCATATCACAATATAATCTATTATGCATAAAATAATCATAGATAAATAGCATATTATTAACGTTTTGAAATTTAATTGCAATAGTTGTGTAGTTTTTAGAGCCTCCTCTTACAGAAGATTTTTTACGAATAAGAATAGAAGGCTTAATTGAGGCCCCGAAATACACGCCATTTAAAGTATTATCAAAATTTAATTTAGATGTATATTCATTATATTGGAATTCTAAATTACATTCTATTCTATTTCCAGCATAATTAAATACTATACTTCCATCAGTATCTACTAGACCTGCAAAATATGGATCATATAAACCTATTTTATAATTAGGTTCTATATAAATTATATTGTATAAATTACAAGCCTCTTTAAAACCAGGAACTTTAATTCTAATTAAGCCATTTAGATTTTTAAGAATATACATCATAGTTTCTTTAGTTGATACAATATATATAGAATAAGGCTTGTTTTTATCAGCTCTAATTCTACCTATATGCAAATAATCTTGTATACGTTTTAATATTCTTATATCCCTATTATGTAATTTAATTCTTATTTGTTTAAGAACTCTTTTTTTATTAGTAGGATTTACTCTAATATCAAAATTCCCATCACCATCTATTACACCTGCAAATCAATTTCAAAATTTAGAATCTTCAATCTCAGGTAACTGACGTACAGTCTCTGAGAATCCTTTTCAGTTTTCTGCTGATTGTATATTCATAAGTTCTTTTCTGAAACCTATTGTAGTATTATTATTTTGACTATTTAAAAGATAATTATTCCTACTAACATCTAATTTTGAAAGATAAAACGTATTAATAAATAGTAAACAATACACAAAGAATATAGTTCCCAGCATATAGTCAGTTGCAAAATAATCATTTATCGCGTACGCGGAAGAAGATAAATTATTTTGGCCCAGTTGAGCTACCACGTAATAAGTATCATGGAATGCAACATCTAAAGATGCGTTAGATAATACTACTCCTGTTAAGCCTCCTATAGTGAATAAGGCTAAGAAACCTAAAACGAATAATAAAGGAGTATTAATTTTTAAAGTACCACCATATAAAGTAGCTCAAGGTTCAGCCTTCAACCATTTCAGGTTTAGTTGGCCTGGTATCTCAAATTTAAATAATTACCGCTTAGCGATATGTTTTTAATTATAGTTAAATTTTTATTAGAGTTTTGCTCTAAACCGTTACCGGTGATTTTGGACTATTCCTTATAATTTCATATAAAAAAAAAATTAATAAATATTAATCTACTTAGAAATCATGGAGCGTCTAGTCTCTACGCTTTTACATAATAGTTTCCTAATTATGATTTAGTTCGACGATTATCCTATATATATTACTTATTCTATAATATAGGACTTCCCTCGAGTTTGCCCCCTAAGCTTAATGTAATTAGTTTTCTAATATTAATTTATAATGAAATTTATATCTCATACTAGGAATAATAAATTCTTGAATATGAGGATATATATTTTTAATAGAACCTACTGTTAAATACAAAACAGGTAAACCTCTTTGAAAATGTATTTTACTTACAATATCAAATTTAATATAAAAAGTATTAATAATAAATATACACTCTTTAACAGTAAAATTTTGAGTCCTTCGGAGTAAATATAAACCCCCTCCCTTTACAAAGGATCCATCTCCCATAATTCAATGAGCTAATCCTTCAAAAGTAATTAATTCATAAAAATCTAAAGGAATAATTTTTTTCCCTTTATAATAAAATTTACGATGTAAAACTAGAAAACAAGGTAAAGATCTTGTAATAATTTCAATACCTAAAAATTCTTTTCTATTAACTCTTGTTTTTACTAAAGATGGAAAAGATATACAATAATGAGAAATAAGTGAAAATACATTAAAAACATACTCTGATCTTTGTATACTTTGTTTAAATCTAAATCTAGCACCAGTATCTTTAGGATATAATTCAGTCATTAATAGTTTACTACTATTATTAATAGTTAAACAACCATCTGACAATATTATACCTACTAAAGGAAATAAAATATTATTAGGAATAGAAACCATATATTTAACAATGCTAGTATATTTAGGATAATTAACAGTTGAAGAAAAATTAGACCCATATAAAACTAGGCTTTTACAATTATTATTATCAGGTAAATATTTTTTATTAGATCTAGGGAATATATTAAATAAATTATCATTAAAAAAACTATAGTGTTCTAAAACATTTAAGTATATTTGATTGGCCATATTAATATTCTTACTAAAGGAATATGACAGCCATGAGAAAATTTTAATACCAGTAGGTACAGCAATAACCATAGTAGCAGCAGTAAAGTAAGCTCTAGTCACAAATTTGGACAGTATCTTAGTTTAAACTATACAAAATAATCATAAATTTAAACTTCTTGCGTACTTGTCTCTGAGGATCCTTTACCTGAAATACTTTTTATTTTTATAATACCTTTATCATCTAAATGTTTACCTTCGGTAATCATAATATAAACTTTTCTGAATTTTAAGTAATTAACATATTTATCAGCAAATAAATGAAATTGATCAAAATAATTAATTAATAATGCAGCTGTTTTATAACCTGTACTTTTATAACACCATATACCTGTTTGATATTGAGAAAGATTGCCCATTTTTATTTTTTCATATAAAAGTTTTAAAGGTATAGAATCATTTTGTTTTAAAGAATATTCTAATCTCACACTAAAACCTGTTTTCTGAGTCTTACTTTTTGCAATACTAATATGAAAACATCCATCAGCTTGAGAAAAACCAGCTAACCAGTAATTATCTAGATTTAGAATATTTGATGGTGGTAATATATAATAATTAAATTTTTCACTATAATTATGTTTAATTAATTGATCATATTTAGGTTTACTTACTAATTTACCGTTAATTAAGCTTAAAATAAGAGATAAACCTTTTTCATGTTTACAGATATATCTTACTGCTTTTTTATTTTTTAATTTATAGACAAAACCATATCCTAATCGTTTTTTAATAAAATAAGCCAATGAGATATCTTTTTCATTGAAAATGATATGCAATTCTTTAACACCAAACCAACCATCTCCTTCAATTAAACCTGCTAAAAAATAACCTAAATCAGTATTAGACAACTTAGAAATATGTATAGGAACATGCTCAGAAATTAAAGGTAAATTTTTATATTGAGTATAAGTATTTTTTGTACTAGCCGTAGCTTTAGTACTTTGAGTAAAGTTTCCTGCTGATTGTCCTAATTGAGTTTTTAAGTAGATTTTTCCTAACGCAGTAAATACGAGTGGACTACTTAAACAGGAGTTTCCAGCATACAGCAAGATTTTTTCCGTGAACACTGAACTATCCACATCTAATCCGACCGAAAACATATGGTGCAATTAAAAATCTTTAACTTTTGCGATAGCTTTTTTGGGTTAGGCCAATAGGTTTAAATAAACAGCTATTTTTTTTTTTAACTTTTCTTTCTATTTTTAATCTCCTTTGGATTTTTACTTTCCATTACCTTTTACTCCGTACTTTTGTTGGTTCTTATTTTTATTCTTATGCTAACCTTTGCCATAAGGACTAAGCTCCAAAGGATAGGTAAAAACAAAAGAGCTAAAAAGGGAGAGTGATTATTTTTATTACTCCCCCCCCCCCCCCCCATCGTTGCCCACTCCCTGCTTAGCAGGTTTATAAAAGGTTGCAATTTCGGAGCTAGGGCTAGGTTTGCTTTTTAAACTACTAAAGGTCAGGGAATAAAAAGTCTAGCAAAAGCAAAAGGTATAAGGTAACCCCTACACCGATTTCACAACCGGGATCGGACTATATCTTCATCTCTAAGGTTTAGCAGAACCAGTTTTATCTGTTAAGCTATTATTAAGATTAATTAATTTAGCAATAGCTCTAATTTTTTCTAGCCCTTCTAAAACCAAATGTTCTTTATTTAATACCATAGTAAATACTATATCCCAGTAATTGAATGATTTAACTTTTTTAGTTTTAAGTGGAAATGTTAAAAAGTAATCATGTACTGATAATAAACCTTTAAAGGAATTATTACTATATCGATAAACACCATTAGTATTTTTTCGAAGATTTACTTGTCCATAACCAAAAAGATCACGAATTATTAATAAAGTAGATTCTGCATTTTTCTGATCTAATAAGAATCTAAGTGCTACTCGATAACCTGTAATTGTATTAGGTCGAGGTTGTATCTTAATATTAAAACAACCTTCAGCATCAGTAAAACCAGATAACCATGAATCCAAAAGGCTTGGTTTTATTAATGTAATATTTAAATTTAAATCTAAGTTTAATTTTTTATTAATAACTTTAATCCAATTACCCAATTGTTTTTGACGATGAGGTAAAACTAGATTACCATTAAAAATATAAATTAGAAGTAGAATACTTTGAGTATCATTTATAATATATCTATAGAAATTATTAAATTGTTTAACTGTTCCAAAACCTAAAACTTCTTGTATTTGATATAAAATAACACCTTCTTTTTGAGTTAATACAAATCTAACATTATTTTTGTTAGTTAATAAAGCACCATCTCCTTCAGAAAAACCTATAAACCATGTTAACCATTCTTTACTAATGATTTTGTTACTATATTTATTGAACATTAAAAATTTATGAGATGTCTCGCGTGTAGTCTCTGAAGAATTCCTTAAACCGAAGGTATGCGGATTTCTTGCTGATTGAGTATAGCTTACTAAATTTTTACAACTAAAGGTACTAGTAAACAATAAACTGTTCCAGCACACAGCGAAATTTGTTACACTAACTTCACAATTAGTGAGAGCCACCATAATATTATTTATATTACTCCCCATCGTTGCCAACGGAGCCTGAAGGCCCTCCTTCGGAGGGAACGAGCAAGAGTAAAATAAAAATTTTCGACTCCAAACAAGGAAACCTAAAATTCCAATAGAAAACATGGCATAGACCATACCAATATACAATACTAAAAAAAATATTATTTTTTTTTTATATTCGGACCATCTCTTTATTTTTCATGTTTTTCCCATTTACTTCAACTAAATAGAAAATTTTTCCAAGCTTTACCTAATATTGTACTGTCCCCCGCTAAATGAGCTTTTAATTCTCTAAGTTCTAAATATTTGTGTACAGCATTAATTCTATTTAATTTAGCAGATCTACAAGGGCAAAATTTAAAATATTCTAGCAATTTAATAATTTCTGATTTTTTATATACTACCCATTTAAAACTTGTTTTTTCTATGTAAACGGAACCTCCGTATAATTCGCATAAAATATCTAACAAGTATTTATTTTTTTGACCAGCTGTAAACAACATTTGAGAAGAAAGTAAATTTAAATAAATACTTCCATCTGAATCAAAAAATCCAGATAACCAAGCATTATCAAAGGTTAAAGGGCAAGGTTGAATTATAGTTATGTTATATTTTTCACAAATTTTATTTAATTGAAGTAATCTAATAGGGTTTCTAATTTCCCCATTAACCGCTTTTATAAGATTTAACATACCTTGTTTATGATGCATTCTGTATCTTAAATGATTTAAACCTGCTCGTAGTTTTATAGAACCTCCAAATTTTTGTTTTATTTGGTATAAAGTATTTTTATCCCTTATATGAGCCACTATCTCTAAGCTAGCATATCCTTTTTTGGATAGTTGGAAACAACCATCTCCATCAATTAAACCAGCTAACCACTGATTAAATTTTTGGTTTTCTAAAGAATTAGATCCCAAATTTTGAGTATCAGGTTTAGCTATTAAAGGTTTCAAGCTTGTTTTTGCTGATTTTCCTGTCATTTTTAATATTTCGAAATGAGTAGATGAAACAGAGAATAAATAATGTAAATAAACAAATATTACTAAAGTTAAAATAGGCACGAAAAATAACACACGTATGGCCTCTGAGATTCCTACTAACATGCTTAATCCGCTATTCAAAATAATATTGGATTTGTATAAATTAATTATATTTATACGTGCTTTGGTTATCTGCGGGTTATAAGACAAAACAAAAATTTTTACATCCCTTTTCATTCTTATTTTTATAACTTTTGCTATCCTTCCTCACCATCGCTTGGCGTCCGAACTTTTGCCCGCAGCTATTGCGAAGCAAAAGCAAGGGGGAGCCAACTGAAATTTTATTTTCAATAAAATAAAGGTTGCTTTTGCTGCGAAGCAGCTTCGAGCAAAAGTACTTGCGAAGCAAGGAGAGGAATAAAAATAAGAAAAACTGAAGACACTACTAATAAATAAATAGAAGATATACTGGCACCAATATTTAGAAAAAAAAAAGAACCAAGTCCTACGGACTAAAAAAAGAACACTAGAAAATGGATGACTTATAAGTATAGTATTTTGTTTTTTTAAATTTCTTACTTTCCTGCATATAGTGTGTTTCGAAACATAAATATAATGTTTAGGGCCACATTGACCAAAGATAGGTTTACCAGAAAATGTTGATACAATATGACTTACAATACCGAATCCTGGTATAATTAATATATAAACTTCTGGGTGACCAAAGAACCAGAATAGATGTTGATATAATATAGGATCACCTCCCCCAGCAGGATCATAGAAACTAGTATTAAAGTTTCTATCTGTCAGAAGCATCGTAATTGCCTTATAATTAAAATTTATCTTGCTTCACTGAACGATGTTCCATGATAAAAATCTCAAATCATAATATAATATGATTGGTGAAGACTCTTATGTTCACACATAAGTTGGGACTATATCTTATTTCTATAAGCTGTGATTCCACAAATTTTGCAAATGGTCCCAATTAAATTCAGTACGTCTATTATTCATACCAGATTTAATTTTAAGAATTTTTTCTTTACCTTCAATTGTTTTATGTTCTTTATTTTTAATAATATTAACAATAGATTTGAAATCTTTAAAGTTAAGGTGTTTACTTGAAAATAAAGGAAATTTATCTAAATAATCAATCAAAATTAAATTATTTATCACAGAATTAGTAGTAATACTATATTCCATGTAGTCCGGATAATTTTTATTTTTTTTATTAGCAACCTTAACATTTAAAAAATTAGATAATATATTCATTATATCTATTTTATCTAAACCTAAATGATTTTTTGAACTTTGATTAACAAAAAATTTACAAGATAAAGAGGACGCTTTAGGATTAAAATTTACATAAAAATGACCAAATGCTTCAATAAAACCAGATAACCAACTATTCGATTCGATGGGACTGAAATCTTTTTCTTTTTTTATAAAATTAAGGCTATATTTTATATTTAAAAAATCAATTAGTTTATATAGCATCTCAATTTTGACTGTTCTCATATAACCATTAATCATTTCAACTAAAATAATTACACTTTCATAAGTATAGAAATTAAGACGATAAGCATTAGAACCTTTTGTTTTACTTAGTGTTCCAAAACCTAATTCTTTTTGTATCATTACCGCTAATGGAAGATCTCTAGCATCAAATAATATTTGTATAGAAGGATAATTAAGTTTACCTTTGTTGGATCTATCAGTTTTGGGAACTATTATACTACCATCACCTTCAATCAAACCTGCTAAATAAGAACAAAATAAAGGGTTATAATTAGGTTTACGATTTAAACTCAAAGTCGAAAGTGAATATCTAGAGTTTAGGTTATTACAGTTAAAAATATTTTTGGATTTAAGAATAGGTATTTCACAAAAAAACGAATTGTCAAAATATGGAAAGCCAAGAATTTTTGGCGTATAGTCTCTGAGGAACCATAAAAGGTCAGAATCAATTAAGTTTCCTGCTGATTGACTGTCTATTATAAAACTTAGAAAGTGTTCCCAGCAAACAGCCAGATTTAAAGCTGGCGCAATAAATATACCAGCTAATACAGGTAAAGACAATAATAATAATATTGCAGTTACAAAAATAGCCCATACAAATAAAGGTAATTTCACCCACTTCTATTATACAATAAGTATAATATGTGGAAACTTTAATCTAAAGCTATTTAAATCCCATAACGTCTAAACAATTATATATTTTTATATTTTCTAACTTCTGTTTATTAACAGCTGGCGAAGCCAGCTCCCCTTCCTACCTTTTGTTTTTACCTCCTCCCCTTAGGGCTTGCTTGAAAAGCCACCCTCGGGCAAAGGTTGCTTTTGCGAGTTTTTATTATTATTTATATAAAATAAAAATAATAAAAAAGCTGCCCTTTGTCCGAGGACTGCAGCTCCGAAGGAGAGAAAAAGCCCAACGGGGCCTGAAGCCCTTTTTATTCTTATTTTGAATAAAAATCAGAAGTCAGGGCAAAGCTTGCTTTTGCCTTTTGTTTTTACCTCTTGCTTTTGCTTTTGTTTATACTTTTGGTAATAAACAAAAGTATAAACGAGCAAAAAGCTGCCCTTTGTCCGAGGACTGCAGCTCCGAAGGAGAGCAAAAGTTTAAACAAAGTAAACAGAGCAAAAAGGTGCCCTTTGTCCGAGGACTGCAGCTCCGAAGGAGAGCAAAAGTTTAAAAAAAAAAGTAATTCCTACGGCCGCTTCAAGAGGAAGGGGTTGCTTAAACCAAACTCTCCCTGTTTATGCTTGAGTAAACAAGAGTAAAGGAATTTGTATTTAAACTAGCGAGTTTTGCAAATTAGTCCTTTACCAATACTGCAAGCAAAGCAGTAGATACGCCACAAGATCAAGTTGTAGGCTAGAAAATTCAAATACAATTCTTTTGACATAGTAATTACATACTAAATTCTGTTAAAATTCATTCTTGATCCCTTCGGGTCAAGAGTATTTTATCTAAGCCCTCTTTTGTTAAATGTAACTTAGATCTCATTAAAATAGATGCCTCTTTAAATTCATAAAAATCGTTAGCTTTAACTCCTTGTATATTATACTCTTCAAAAAAAGGTATAATTTTTTCATTTATATCTGAAAAATTTTTTACATTAAATGTAACTATACCTGATTTTTCAACAGTATATAAAGAACCACAACCAAAAACAATAAGAAACCTTTCTAATAAATCAGAATCTCTAATACTCTGAACAACATAAAAGTTTAAAGCTACACTAAAACCTAGTTTGTGTGTTTTAGATTTACTTATTTGAATAAAAAAACAACCTTCTCCTGATACAAAACCAGCTATTCAATGTTTAATATTTGAATTATTAAATAGCAAATTAGATTTAGGGACTTCTGGTCTTTCTACTGGTTTAATAATTGGGAAAGCTAAATTTAATCTAAAAGGTAAACCTTTATTTAAAGAGGCTCTAATACTAATAATTTCATGTAAACCTTCAATAGTAAGATGATTTTTACTTTTTATAATAAAATAAGCTTTTTCAAATAATAAAAAATCAGCATATTTATGTGTTTTAAGTGGATATAATTTAAAATGTTCAATAATTTTATTTAAATCCTCTAATTTAGTTACTTGATAAATGGCTTCCATATAAATTAACATAACCTACACCAAAAAACCTCTGAATTTTGTATAAAATATCTATATCTTTACTATGTAAATGAATACTAAAAACTAAAGTTACTTTTCAACCTAATTTGAAAAAAGGATTCTTAAGAATATTTAATGAAAAACAAGATTCAGCATCACAAAATCCTGTTACAAAATGAGGGTTAAAATTATTTGAATTTGTAGTATATTTCAATTTATTCAATTATAATAGTATTTTATAAAATTATTATTTTATAATAACACTATTAATTTCAAAGGATTTCAATTCTACTATTTTTATTTAATGGCTCTGTGGCCTGTGCTAAAGCTCATCTGTGAATTTTGCCTCCTTCGTAATGTTGGGCCTTACCAAAGGAGTTGCTTGAAAAGCCAGCCTCTCCCTTGGTTTACCCATCGGACCCTTAAGCCCATCAGGGCTCCGAAGGAGCTGGCGAACCCTTCCTCTTGAAGCGGCCATCGGATTTTTACTTTTTATTATTATTTTGAACTTTTGCTCTCCTTCGGAGCTGCAGTCTTTTTATTATGATTTGCCTTTTTCTCGCAGCCCCTTCGTAAAGCTCGCAAAAGCAACCTTTGTCCGATGGACTAAGCTCCCCCTTGCTTTTGCTTCGCTTTAAGCAACCTTTGCCCTGACTTCTTATTTTGATTAAAATCAGAATAAAAAGGGCTTCAGGCCCCTTTTGTTTTTACCTCTTGCTTTTGCCTTTTGTTTTTACCTCTTGCTTTTGCTTTTGTTTATACTTTTGGTAATAAACAAAAGTATAAACGAGCAAAAAGCTGCCCTTTGTCCGAGGACTGCAGCTCCGAAGGAGAGCAAAAGTTTAAACAAAGTAAACAGAGCAAAAAGGTGCCCTTTGTCCGAGGACTGCAGCTCCGAAGGAGAGCAAAAGTTTAAAAACAACATTTGCCCTGAGTTCTTATTTTTATTAAAAATCATAATAAAAAGGGCTGCAGGCTCCCTCCCGTACGGGAGAGGGGAAGTAAAAACGATGGGGAGCAAAAGTTCGGAGAGATAAGAATAAAAAGGGCAAAAGGCTCCCTCCCGTACGGGAGAGGGGTAGTAAAAATCCAAGGATAGCGTAGCAATCCGCAGGAGAACCAACAAAAGGTTGGAGAGGGAGCCTTCTGGTTTTAACCAGAGGTTAAAACAAACCTTTGCCCTGAAGGCTTAAGGGTCCAATTGGAAGCATTTGGCGCTACGCAGGTGCACTTTTGTTGCAATGCTACAGGGAGGAATTAAATTTTTTTCGTAGAAAGTTTAACCTTAGAACCGGATTTCCCGGCGATTAGAGTACACCTTACAATCTAAAATATACTTCGCCTTGCTTGGCACCAGAAAAGAGGGAAAATAGATTGAAGAGCCGTCTACTCGTTGCTCTTTTACACTTTGTTTTTTTTTAAAAAAGTGACTTAGATCCGCGATCACCCATTTCAGGGTTAATTATAAAAATTAACTACCTTTCATCTTTAATGATATTACTATACCCTCAGAGATTAATTGAGGCCACTACAAAGTTTCCTTTTAATAGCTTAGTTATTAAAGCTTTAGGGCTTCCCCGGAGTTTGACTCTTATACACAATTACCAAAAAATTATGTAAAGACATACCATTAGTTCTCATATTTAATGTTGTTGTTATAAAGTTTATTGCTCCAAGTAAAGAAGATACTCCAGCTAAATGTAAACTGAAAATAGCTAAATCTACTGAACCTCCAGAGTGAGCTTGTATTCCAGCTAAAGGAGGATAAACAGTTCAACCAGTACCAGCTCCGTTTTCTACTAATGAACTCATTAATAATAGAATTAATGCTGGTGGTAATAACCAGAAAGAAATATTATTCAGTCTTGGAAAAGCCATATCTGGGCTACCGCAATGTATAGGTAAGAAATAATTCGTTTATTCAAAGTCTTTAAAAATTGACTGGACTATATCTTCAGGTTAAAACCGCGCTACGTATAGTCTCTGAGGATCCTACAATAATAAAAAGCTTAATTTAATAGTCTTACGAGGGTAATTTATTAAAAAAACTTAATGCCGATTCCCTCCATCTTCGCCCTTAATTATTTTCATATGGTAAGCCAACCCCCAAAAACGCTATATAAGTGAATAAAAGGTATCTACGATAAGGGAAAAAAAGGGTATTATTAATTATTATTTTGGTTTCCTGCGGATTATCCATTAGCTAAATTAGCTTATTGTTCTTAATAATTAAGACCATTGTACGCTTGTTATATGTATTTACCTTTTATTACTTTGCTAATTATTTGTCCCCTTGCTTGTCCGCGTAGAGACCTATCCCCTCTTCACTGGGTAAATAAAACCTAAGCAACCCCCAACAAAAAAATTTTTTTGTTGGGTTGCATATGCAATAATAAGGAATCTAGTTGAGGGGTAGCGTAAATAATATTTAATTTCAATTCAAGTTTTCAAAAGGTTCTATAAGAGCACTTTAGGAGTTTCCCGCATATAGTAGCGTAATAAGATCGACTTCACAGTCAACCACGGCAACTATTTATTTTCTCTATTTGCCTTTTGCCTTATTTTTTTTTTGTTTTAAGCTGTTAGCCCTACGGGCCTTTGCCTTAATTTTTGTTTGTTTTTTAGCTGTTAGCTAAAAAAAAATAAGAATCGAGGGGTAAAAAAACAAACAAAAAAAAAATAGAGGTGTTCGCAAAAAAAAAGACGGTCAATTTTTAAAGCCTGTGTTTTTAATTGTTAAAGGTTAAAATTGTAAATTTAAATGATTCCAATTAAAAGTTGTACGTGTACTATTAAAATCAGTTCTAATTTTTATTGCCTTATCTAGATAAGAAGTTGTTATAGGATTAGAATTTTGTAACTCTAAAATAAAAGCTCAATCTTTGTAATCTAAATACTTAGAAGAAAGAAGAGGAAATTTATCAAAGTAATCAGTAATTTTAGAATTACTATTTTTATTCTGACTAATAACTGTAAAACTGTGAAAATATTTATCTTTAATTAGTCTAGATCTACTATAAACAGTAACACCTAAATACAAACCTATTTTAGACATTAAAGGGTAAAAACTCGCTTTATTGCCTTCATAATCTGTTAATTGATAATTTTGTTTAATTTCTAGTCGATAATATAATTGAACTCTTGTAGAATTCTTATCTGATCTTTTATGAATATTAATGGAAAAATTAGCATCTGCATCCGAAAATCCTGTAAACCAATTATTACTTTCAATCGGGGAAGTGTATAAGGGCTTAGTCTCTAATTTATGTATTTTACTTAAAATATTAATAGTACTAGGTAACTGCCTTTGGCAGCTGTTAGAATTTTTAACTATATACTGATTTAACCAATTAATAGCCCTATTTTTTGCTTCATATTTAGGTGTTCGCATATATTCATTTATTATAGAAAGAATAGTGAATCCGAAGGACTAACTATATCCTGAATTTGCCACAACACATAACCTCTCTCGGATTTAATTAAAATTTGACCACAATTTGTTAAATTTTTTAAATATGTAGCTAAAGGAAGATCACATTTTTTAAATACAATAATAATCTTTGGATTATATTTTTGTAACTTAGTTTTACCCCCAACGTGGCAAAGGCTATTAGTATTTGAAACAGCAATTGTTCCATCACCTTCAATTAAACCAGCTAAATAGGGTCCAAGTTGAAAAGTAGATTTATTAATACTATCTGGCGAAGCCAGCCCTTTAATGTTTGTAGCTGGCTTCCCCAGAGAATTAAAATTCTCTTTACCACTCGGTTGGTTCTTATTTGTATTCAAAATAAGAATAAAAACGAAAGCCAACTGCAGCCCAATCGGAATTAAATTTTCCCAGCAGAAGGTACCGAAGTAATTTAAGACAAGAGCAGGCTTCGCCAGGGGAAGGGTTAATAAAAATACCTCTACCGGATAAACAAAAATCACTAAGCAATAGGGCAAAATAAAAATAATAGGCATACACTTTAAACAACCTCCTACGGAGACCGATGGAAAACAATAAATTTTTAATTTTATCCAGTAATAGCAAGAGAAGAGAAAAATAATACATATTACCAAAACCTCCAACTAAACCAGGCATACAACGATCCCTAATCTTTCGAAAAGAGCTGGACTATATCTTTATCCTTACTGTCTTAAATAAGAGTAAGGATATCTTGCGTATAGTTCTCTGAGGATCCCTATAGTAATATTGTCTTTAATATACTAATAATTACATTGCCGGCTCGCCTTGTAATAATAAGTTTCCTGCTGATTATCTAATTTTTAAAGATGTTACTGCCATTTTACTACGAGGTACATTAAAAATGACGAAGTAGAGCTAGTTTTAAAACTCTAAAGAGTTTCCAGCAAACAGCAAGATAAAAATGATAAGTTACCTTATCATCCGGCCATGCCTTATTTTTAATCTTATACATTTATTAATGTAATTTTTCATTTTCCTCTATATAGTTTAGTTTGATTAATATAGGATCGAATAGTACCTCTATCTCCTTTAACAGAATTAGCAAATTGAGATATACTATCAAACTCTTTATTTAAAGAAGGATTTGTAATATTTTCTACATATAATTTCTTACTTGTAGATTGAATACTTTTTTGAGTATATCTTTGTTCTTTAATTAAAAAATTTAATTCATTTAAACTAATAATAGCTTCATAAACAAACTCATTTATAGGTTCTAAACTAAACATAAATCTATTTAAGTAAAGTGATCCTTCATATAAACAATTATTTAAAGTACGGTGATCTATATTAATAATGTCATAAGCAAACTGTTTACTATCAAAAATAAATATTAAAGTTTTAGTATTAGTATCATAAACATAAAAAACTTGTCCTCTAAGTTTTCGTAATTTAATTCTAGCCTCTTCGGACATTGGTAAATGAAAACCAGATCTAGGAGTAGTTTCTATATTAAGTAGATTCTCTTTAAAAAAAGAATCTATATAATATTTTTCTAAATTCAAAACATCAACAACAGAGGCATTATCCTCTAATATGTAAAGAGTTAATTTTACATTTTTAAATCCATGTTTATTAAAATATCTTAAAACTCTTCTGTCTGCTTTAGATAATATAGAAGGCATAAAATAAGAACAAACTCGACTATATAAATTTATACTACTTCCTACATAATATAAATTTTTATTTAATATTTGAAAAATATATACACCTTTTTTATTTTTAGCGTACTCTGCTATTAATTTTCTATTTTCAAAAGGATTATTTATAATATATGAATTTAAATTTTCCTCTGATCTATCCTTTGGTGCTGCAGTCTTCGGACAAAGGTTGATTTTGTTTTTATTCTTATTTGCATAACAATAAAAATAAGAACTTAAGCAAAGCTGTTGGTTTCACCAACAAAAGTTAGTAGAGGCAAGACTAGAGGTTGAAGAAGTAGAATAATATCTATAAATTTTAGGCAGAAAATGAATATTTTTCCGATATCCGCTTGGACGAGGACTAACTTTTATAAAGTTAACATTATTTTTAAAATGTATAAGATTGGTTAATTGCAAATATTTGACCATAAAAAATAGTAGAGTCAGCGCGCGTTGCAACTGCTCTCCGAACCGTACGTGATAGTTTCCCATCATACGGCTCTCCACCTGAAAACTTCCAGGTATCGTTGTATAAACTGGGATTGTTTTGTACAATTAAATATCTTTAGCAATAAGCAAAGACCAAATTATTATTTCATGTTCTTAGAGTATCTTGCCAGTACATTTAGATCTGCATGGCTAAGTACACCTTTATGGTATAGGTCATGATGATACTTACATAAAGGAATTTCTTTTCTAAGTACTGCTCCTTTCCATTGTGCGTAGGTAATATTACCTGTTCTAATTTTCTGTCTTAGTCACTAACTTTACGAAGGTGATGCATTTCGACTTGGTTAGAAGAACCACACAAAGAGCAGGTTCCAAGGGGATTACTTACCGTTAATTTTTTTGACCATTTTTCATTAAGTACCTTGTCAAGGGCTCCCTCGTCGGAAGGACCTTTACCTTTGAAATTAGATAGTCTTGCAAGTTTGGCAGGTATCCCTAGTTTGGTATCTGTGTTTGTATCTACTAATTCGTAACCAAATTTGGTAAATGCTTTACGCATTGTTCTAAGTTTGAATTTTCTAGCTAGAGTCAAGGCGCAGGACTGTCTTAGAATCCAGAATACTCTATGGAGACTAGAACGGTTACCGGCAAATGAGTAGAAATTGAGTATACCATTAATTCTTGAATTGAAAAAATTTAGAATTTCGAAGTGATCTAGATGAATAAGGTGTGTTAAACCTTTAGCTATAACTGTACCCTCTTTGTTTCTTCTGGCAAAACCATTGTCGATCAGTTTCTGGATAATCTTAGCAATAGGTGCATCAACACCCAATCTTAAAGTGGATCTTCTGGTAATAAGGTTATTCACCTGGTTAGAGGCTTTATTCATAATACCGGAGTTGTTACGTTTTACAACGAATGCACCTAGAAAATTAAATCCTTTCCTTAAGTTAGATACTATTGTTTTGTCGAGGTTTAACTCTAAACCACAGTTTTCCTTAAGGAATGTTTTAATTCGGTCTCTAATAACAAGGGTTTCACTTTTGGAACCTGTGTGAAGTACAACAAAGTCGTCGGCATATCTAACGTACATTATTCGTTTGAAGTTAGGATCGTTTACGTCGGAACGTGGTAATCTCCGTAATTGTTTCAAAGCATCAGCTCTAGTTGCCGTACTTACTCGATGGATTATACTTCTCCTTCTTAGATTAGAGTAGTATGCGTAGAGAGGGTTAGCTCTTCTTTTCTCCCCGGCGGTGTACTGGGGTTTAAGAGTATTTTCAAAGAAAAGATCAAATTCATGTAATACAATATTAGCCAAAATTGGTGACATTATACTACCCTGAGGAGTACCAATTGTACCTTTTATTCTAGCACCTTTATCATTGATAATACCTACTTTAAGTGCTCGTTCAATTAGTGTAAGTGTTCTAACACAAGCTATCTGTTTTTTTAGACAATTCATTATAACATCATGTGGAATAATGTCAAAGCATTTGCTGATGTCCCCTTGTATTACCCAAGAATGTACTGCACCTCGCATGTGAAGGGTGTCCAGAGCTGAGTGTGTAGATCTATTAGGTCTGAACCCATGTGAAACCGGTAAGAAGATAGGTTCGTAAATAGCAGAGAGTAAAATATGGATCGCTTTCTGTATTACTTTTTCTCTAGGTTGGCCCACGGATAGTGGTCTAAGTTTGCTAGAGTTAGCTTTAGGTATCATAACCTGTCTAGCAGGTTTGAAATTGAGGCTACCAGTAATCATGGCCTTAGCATTTTCATTAAACCATTCCATATTAATACCGTCAAGTGTTTCAGGAATAGTTCCCTTGCTCATGTTACCGGGCTTACTTTTTATTAGTTTGTAGCATTCCAGTAAGAATTTGGGGTCTGCTATTATTCGGATGATTCCATTGTACAGACCTCCTCGTTTAGGGTCTCGATACGGGTCCAATTGTCGACGAACTACTCTACGAAGCACTTCCTCGCTGGTGGGCTTCGAAATTTTGTTATTTCCAATTGGCGTTTTCAGGCTGTCGTCCTTCGTTTTAAGGCTACTATGACGACTCCGTCTCCGCTTAGGATCTTTATTAGAGTTACCAGAGGCGGTTGGATCCCCAGTTCCCGCTTCGTGTTTATTTTTGACTCTGAGAGAGTCTTGGGCCGTACCTGTAGCCGCTTGCACTATTGTTTCCTCTTCACTAGAGTGACATTTGGCTCGCAAGATATTACTAAGGTTTATGATACCCTTAGTAACTTTCAATACCACGCTAAAGAGGTATCTAATTAAACCAAACACGCACCGACGTATTCTGCTTGGGATGCGAGGTTCCTTCTCTTCCTGTCGTAGTGTATCAAGTTTGTCATCCTCGGCTTGGGTACTTACCCTGGGAAATGTGGCTAGTGTGGGCAGTCACACTCCATTATACTTTTTTTCATTTGCTACACCGTACCAATAGTTATTAGCATATTGGCAGGCAATGACCTGGGTTACGCATATTTTCCAAATGTATAGATCGAAAAATTCTTGCAATACGTAGAGAAACCGCCCAACGGTTTCCTTCAACACGAAGTAGTGAAAGGGCGCACTCATAATAAAAGCATGTGCTGATATGATAACATTAAATAACTGATGGTCTCCTTGTAAAAATTGTACACCCGGAGAAGATAATTCTAATCTTATTAAAACTGAAAAGGCTGTCCCTATCATTCCTGAAAAAACAGAAAATATTAAATAAAGGGTACCAATTTCCTTAGCATTAGTAGAAGAGAGCCAAGACATTAATTATTTAAACTAAATCAAGGCTAGCTCTACTAATTTTAATCATTGTTAACCTTATATTATATCTATTAAGCCTCTGTTGTTTATTTTTAACCCTCCCTTTGGGAGGGCCGCTTAGCGATAATATATATTCAAGCTACTACTTGCTTGCTTCGCAAGCAAGGAGAGAATAAAAATATTATTTTTTTTAAGTTAAACAATATAAAATTATAATATTTGTAAAATGATTAAGCTGAAAGAAGGAATTGAACCTACATTATACCGTCATGAATGGTAAGTTTTAACCTTTTAAACTATATCAGCAATTTTTCATAAAGCCATCTTTTATAAATCTACTACTATATATAAACTTTATTCCAAAACTAATTATGATATATTACATTAATTATTCAATAATAGATTTAATATAAGGTTATTTTTCCTAGCGTAGCGCAGCAACTAGTTTTTAATTTATTCACCTGCCTTTTAGGACTTTTTTTAAAATTAATTTAATGTTGCACCTATTTTTATTAATTTATTAGCCTTTTTCCTACTAAAAACACTATACTTTTGTTTTATGGTACCCCCCCCCCCCTTCCTTCGCTAAGCGGTCAGTCCCTTGCTTCGCAAGGGAGGGGTAATTAAATTAAATAAAATTAAATATTATGCCAGCTGTTGTTCGCCAGCAAATTAAAAGTATTCTTTTTTATTTTAAATTAGATAAATGTTCTTCTAAAACTTAAAATAAAAAAAAATAAATAAAAGAGTCAGAATTATAATTTAAATATATTATTATTCTTAAATTTTTGAATAATAACTAATACCTCTACCCTATTATACTTATTTCCTTCCTCCTAACTTTTCCCCGCAGCTATTGCCTTGCAAAAGCAAGGGGGACTGTCTAGCACCTTTTCCTCCCGTAGGGACCCGTAGGGACCCGTAGGGACCCGTAGGGACCCGTAGGGACCCGTAGGGACCCGTAGGGACCCGTAGGGACCCGTAGGGACCCGTAGGGACCCGTAGGGACCCGTAGGGACCCGTAGGGACCCGTAGGGACCCGTAGGCTCTAGGTTTTATTTTATAGAAATAGTTAAATTTAAAATATTACTAAACGGCCCTTGCTTCGCAAGTAGGACTACCTTCCCTGCCTATCTCGGCTGCCTTTCTTTTGTATTATTCCTTTTCTTCCTTTTATTCCCCCAACGGGCTTGCTTGAAAAGCCACCCCCATTCCCCCTTGCTTTATCAAGGCAATAGCTGCGGGGAAAAGTACGGAGGTTACTTATTATTTGTATTCCCTTTTCTGTTACTTATGTAAATAGAAAAAGGCAAAAGTCAAATAACCTCTGCCCTTACTTATTATTTGTATTCCCTTTGCTTTTTTCGTTTATACTTTTGTTTATTACCAAAAGTATAAACAAAAGCTAGCGGTAGCTGTGTCTCCTTACTTTTGCCCGCAGCTATTGCGAAGCAAAAGCAAGGGGGATAAAAAGGCACAAGTCAAATAATAATAAAAACAAAGGTCATAGCTTAAGTTGGCTTCCCTCCCAATCCTAGGGTCGCTTAAAGAGGGAGCGGAGCCTTAAGCCTCCTTTGGACTTTTTTCGTTTTGATTCTTAATTTGAATACAAATAAGAACCAACCGAGGGGGAATAAAAATAATAAAAACAAAAGTAAAAAGGAAGAAAAGGAGGGTAGATGATATTTACTTTTTTAAAGACTTTAGCATAATGGTTAATGCAGTTCGCTCATAATGGATATTATAAGGGTTCAACTCCCTTAGGTCTTATTTATTGTTTACTTGCTTCCTAAAATACAAATTAAATTTTTAAGTGGGAAATTTTAATTTTTTTTTTTAATTTATTCCTAGCTTCAAGCGAAGCAAAAGCAAGTACTTTTGTTGGTGAAACCAACAGCTATTGCGTAGCAAAAGCAAGGGGTCGCTTCAAGAGACTTCTGTCCTTTGGAGTATTCCCTTTGCTTGTGACCTGTGTTCTTTTGTGTATTAAAAATAATAATAAAAATCAAAAGACAAAGGCAAAAGTAAAATAAGAATAAAAACAAAGGTAAGGAGTACCTGTGTCTTGCTTCGCAATAACTTTTGTTGGTGAAAGCAACAGCTATTGCCTTGAAAAAGCAAGGGGTCGCGTACCTTTTGTTTTTACTTTAAAAACAAAAGTAAAAAGCGAGAAAAAGGCAAAAGTAAAATCAGAATACAAAAAAAGGTCCTACTTGCGAAGCAAGGAGAGGCTTTGTTTTTATTGCACCTAAAACTTATTGCTTAATAATGGAAAATGGGCAAACAATAATTAAATCTAAGGGTCCTACGGATTTAATCATAAATTAAAAGTTTCTGATTTTTAAGAATTTATGAAAGGTAACAATGTTACAGTGAATACTGATAGATTTATTAATAATTGGAGCGATTTATCAATACACCTTAAAGAAAGTACTATTAATATTAATCCTTCACTTCTAAAAAGAGAATTAACAGATAATGATAGATATATTTCTGATACTTTACCCTTTGATTATGACAATATTTTTAAAAAATAATAAATTACATTTGCATATTTTCTGTTTAAAAAAAAAGGCTGCTTTACAGTTAACTTTTATTTTTATATTGGTAAATTACTAACCCCCCCCTTCCATCTTTGGTTAATAGTTTTGAATTTGAATATAGCATCAATTTAATAACTTTATTCTAGCAATGTTTCCTCTTTTCCATTAAAAAAAAAATGGGAGTAACTAAAAAAGATAAACAAAAATGGGGGGTATAAAGTGAATTTGAGGGGGGGTTACAAATAAAACGCATAATATTAGAGACGATGAGCCAGATTTTGATTTTTACAGCTTAGCGAGTAATTTTTTTTTATCCAACCAGATTTTTAATTTTTGTACCACTTAGGGAGAAATGTTTGTTTTTTTTTATAATTTTTAATTATCCTTTAGGATAAGTAATAATTATAAAAAATATAATGACTATTTTTTTTATTTTATTCTATTTACCATAAAGTTAGAGGTATAGGTAAATAAAAATTATATTTTACTTTTGAATAAAAAGTCAAATATAATTTTGTCGTTCTCTCTATCGTTTAATTTTTTATTTTTTTTTTTTACTTAGTTTACCGCTAGCAACTATTTTATTAAAAATTAAAATTTTAAGAATTTATAAGGTAGTATTCTTTTTGCCTCTTTTCAAAACTTTTAAACCTAAAAAATGACCCAATCAAATACTGATAATCCAACTTTTTTTAATATACTTGCAATTTCTGTACCTACAACAAGAGGATCAAACAGTGGTTTTAAGTCTTCTATAGTATCTTATGTAAATACCTCAGAATTTAGGATAAGTCAAACTGATTTCGTCAGACACATGAAACAAATGAACTTAAACACAGTTCAAATAATATACATATCAGAAGATGTTAGACACATAAGGACAAATACTTTTTGGGATAGATATGATCATGTAGATCATACCTTAAAAATCCATTTTGTTACTCCTGACCATTTCTTTAATTTAGATACATTCAGTTTATTTTTCGATAAAGAAAAAGAAAAAAACTTTGAGTGTTATTATATCTTTAAAAATATCAGCTATCACAAAATCTGTACATTATTTGCTTCTACTGGTGTTATAATATCTGGAGGTTCAAATAGTAAAAAACACCAGTTATCTCCTCTACAGCATAGATTATCTATGTTTTTAATTTGTTCTTACCCTAAAGAATCATATAGTTTAATTAATGAATCATTTCACAGATCTAAAGATCGACTGGATAAAAAAATAGTTGACTATAGTAATAAAAAAGTACAAAATATAGTAATTGATTTTGCTAAAAGCAATGATATCATAATGGAAAGATTATTAAGTTTAAGTACTTTTAAACCTGATTTAAAATTAGACCCTATTGATTTAGTAGAAAATTCAGCCGGTATGGCTAATTCTTCTAATTCTTCAAATTCTTCAAGTAGTACTTCTAATAGAGAAGAAAATAGTAGCACTCTATCTTCTCAAAGCAGAAAAGTATCAGCTACACCTAGTACTAAAAAATTACACACCTCTGCTTTTTTAAAAAGTAGCGCCAGTTTAAAAAAGGAAACTCTTACAATAGCTCCAATACCCATAGTCCCCCAACAGGAAAGAAAATATAACAAAAGTATACTATCCGAGTTTATAGGTTCGATACAACAAATAGTTTCAGATTCGTCAACTGCAGTTGAAAAAGAAAGAAAGTTACTACAAGAAAAGCTTGAAAATACTTGGAGTAATATAATAGGTGATCACCTTAAGGAAGAAAAGTATTTAATAAACAAGTATCAAAGCCCTTTAATAAAAAAACTAATTTCTGTTAAAGAAACTTTCGATATTATGGCCGAACAAAATTATTTACAGAAAAAATTTCCTCAATTAGGTTTAGGTGCAGAACTAAATAAAATAGAATTTATAGTATTAACTTATTCTTTATGTATGTCTTTGTATTCTAAATTTAGCTATAATGCTTTAGCTTATAAAATAGGTGAAGAGATTCTATATTTAGCCTATAAATTAAATTATAAGAACAATAAGTCAAAAAATATGTCTCTATTAAAAAGTACACCTTCGGCTGGCGAAGCCAGCCCTTTAAATTTCGAGGAATATAAAACATTAATAAATTGTAACTTCGAATTTATTATAAGTTTAGGTGAGTTTTATATGTTTATGCTACAAACGTACCCCCACGAATTATTCAAAAGAACAATATTTACAAGTTTTAATTACTATAATAAAGAAACAATGAAGTTAGAGCTAAATAAGGATTATATTGAGGATATTAAGAAAAATATTATTATTAGTCCTAATACTCTTCCTATGTTATGTCAGCCTATAAAATGGAGTGATAAGTATTATGGTGGTTTCTTAAGTAATAAATATAGAGCTACTGATATTATCACAGGTATGAATAAGTTTGCACATTCAATTGAGAATAAAAACCCAATTTATACCGCTGCTGCAAAGCAGCTACTTAAATTCCATTAGATTTACTGTAAATAAACAATTATTAGATTACTTATTATCCCCTGAAGGTTCATATATTTTAGAGAATATTAAAGCCGAAGATGATTTACAGAGAATTATTACTTTAAATGTTGCTTATCTATATAGAAACACCTATTTTTATTTAAATACACATGCTGATTGGAGAGGCAGATTGTATACACAATCTTTTTATCTTAGTTATCAATCTGGTGATTTAAGTTCTTCTTTACTAAACTTCTATGAAGGACAGCCTATAACAGATGAAGGTAAAGTTTACTTATATATTTATGGAGCAAATAGCCACAATGAAAAAGGAATAAGTAAAGCAAGTTTTGAAGAAAGATTAAACTGGGTTAAATATAATTATAATAAAATTATTAATTTAGATTGAGATTTAATTTTATCTGCCGATAGTCCATTTATTTTCACTGCTTTCTGTTTAAATATGAGAGAAATTCATAATAATCCTAATGCTATTATAAGAACTCCAGTTTTCTTAGATGCTACATGTAGTGGAATACAGCACTTGGCTGCTTTACTTAAAGATTTAGAATTAGGAACTAAAACTAATCTAACTCCTTCTACTATAGCAGATAGACCGGAAGATATTTACACTTCATTATTAGAACCTATTAATAAAGCAATTAATAAATTTGGAAATGATAATATAAAATACTCTGCGTTATCTCTAGTTAAATTAACTAGAAAAGAAGTTAAACCGTCAATTATGACTAAAATTTATTTAGTAACCGTATATGGTATTTCTAATCAATTGCAAGGATTATTTAAAGAATTTAACAGTTCTCAAGATTCAATCCAAGATGATACAGCAGATAGACCAATAAACGAGATTCAACAATCATTAGAAGGAGCATTTAAATCTAATAAAGATAAAACTCTATTTACTTGTTCTGGAGCTAATGGTAAAGTAACCGTATTAAAAAGAGATATCTATCAAATGGCTAAAATTATATATGAACAAATATTTGTGGTATATCCATCACTTAATAATATTTATAATTATTTTATTAAAATGACTGAATTAACTATTAAACTTGGCATTCCTATGACTTGGATTACTCCTTCAGGTTTAAAAATAACTCAGTTATATCTAACAAATAGAAATAAAGTAGTTAGCGTGTCTATATTTAGGAAAAGAAAAAAAATGGTATTTAAAGAAAAAACTAATGATTTAAATAAACTTAAACAGAGTCAGGCTATTATACCCAATATTATTCATTCTTTAGATGCTAGTCATTTAATTAATATTCTTAAATCTGCGGACAAAGACGGATTTTATCCTTTAATCTCAATACACGATTGCTTTGGTACATTACCTAATTTAATGGCTAAATTAGATCTAAGAGTGAGAAAAGAATTCGTGTTACTGTATACGGATAACTCCTTCTTAACTAATTTCCATCAAAGATTTATTCAAAATATTAAAGATAATCAATTTAAAATTATTACTATTGAAAATAAAGAATTTGTTGTATTTGGTGAAACCGAAGAATTTATCGAAATTCCTAAATTACCTGAATTAGGAAAATTAGATGTAGAATATATAATGAATTCAAAATATATGATTTCTTAAGCATACAATTAAATTGTAAAAAAAAAGGGCTCTTACTATAATTAATTATAGTCAGAGCCCTTTTTTTTTGTACCTTCGTATTAGCAGTAATACTAAGTATCGGTATTAAATTTAGTGATAATTTCTTTATTATACTATTAATTTACCATTTACCAATGTTAATGGTTCTGTATCGTAAAATAAGTCATCATTAGTATATAGTAATTTTCTTTTGCTGTCTGAAACGATTAAAGTGTATATTTCTTCTTTAATGTGGAACTTACCATTAGAAACGTCGCTATACCATTTTTCTTGTTTAACTTCTAAAATTTTTCCTTTTTTTAAAAGAGGTTTTAGTTCATTAAACTCGATAGGATTTTTTAGTCCTTTAATTCTTACGTATTCATAATTAGCAGTTTTTCCACCATACATTTTAGGTCCTAAGAAAACTGCTTCATCAAAGATGTGTTCAAGCTTCATTTTTCCTAGTTCTTTTCCTATGTATTTAGGATCTAATTCGCCTCCTACGTCTATAGAATCTGTATCCGTATAGTAGATAATTAAATTAGGATTAGTTTTAAATTGACTCATAAATATTCTAGCTTTTGCAGTAATTATAGAAGCAATTGCAACTGATGTATTAGTAATTGTTACAGCATCCCCAATATCAGAATCTATTAAATCATCACTAGGTATATTAAAATAAGTAATTAACTCTTTACCATTATGTAAATCTATTACATTAGTGACATCTTTACTTGCATAGAATTCTAAAGATTTTTCGTTACTTAAAATAACGTGTTGCTCTGATACTGGATCCATTCCTAATCTACCGTATAAACTATTTAATAATAGCTTACTTATTGTATAGTCAGGAGTACCCTTTTGGCTATTTAATTTAATTAAAAATAGGAAATCAACATATTCACTAAATATATTACCTTTATCAAAAAGGTATCCTCTTTTTACTTTGAAAGTATAACCAAATTTAGCTGCATTATATAATTCATCAGAAAAATAAACCCCACTCCAGTTTCCAAGAGGTGCTATAGTTCTATAACCATTAGCAGTTTTAATTCTAGTCTGCAACAAAGGGTATTTAATGCAAGAAGGTGATACAATATCCACTTCAAAGATACCATAAGCCTTATGATCAATTTTTGTGATATCACCTTCAAAGTAGACAGGGTTACCAACTGGCATTGAAAACTCCTTCATGGCTGTAGGATATAATGAATTAACATCGTATCTAAACACTTTATTATTTGAATAAGGTTTATATACATCTACACTCCCTGCCTTTGGCAGGTATAAGATTGTTTAATAAAATTGTAAATGTCACCATGAATAAGTGGAATTTTAGCATCGTTTAAGAAATTAGTTCTAAATATAGCAAAAGCCAAGGAAGATAAAGTAGTGTGTCTTAAAATATCAATTCTAAACATTGTGTATATTTTATCAGAGAACTTACCTAATATCTGATATAAAACTAAGCAATCTAATTCACAATATTTAATAGTCTCTGTTCTAAGGTTCCACTCTTCTAATTCAAAGTTAGATTTATACAAGGTGTATTCGATATGACTTATATCGACAAAGTTACTATAAGAGGGTACTCTACCAATGTAATCTAAAGGAATTGCAGGGTTGTTTACAAAATTATAAGGAAATATACCTTTAGCTTCAACATTAAAGTTTTTAGCTAAATTTCTTAAACTACCGGGTAATAATAATAAGGAATCTCTAAAGAATAGACTATATTTATTAGCAAAATCAAATTTAAGGTTTATAATATTACCATCTCTAATTATTGGCTTAATGCTATCACTTATTTCTGTAAGAACTGATAATAGGAAAACAGAATCGAATCTAGAAAAGTTATGTAAATAAACTCTGTAATTGTGGTATTTTCTTTTCATAAGATAAAGAATAGCACCTCTTAACATTTCTTTTTCGCTAGAAAAATCACTTAAATAAAAGGATTTAAATACTTTACCATCGTAAATACTTACACAATAACTAGTCATTATATTATTAATAATTCTAGTTTCAATATCCATAGTAATAAAAAATTTAGAATTAAACATATTCTTTTTAGCTTTAGTTAAAAATGGTACTTTCTTTCCTATTTTTTTTACTATAAGTTGACCATTCTCAAAAATATAGGTTTGCTCATTAGAAGTTCTAGTAAATGTTGAAAAGTCCGCCTTGTTATTTAAGAGATCTTTAAAGGTAAGTAATACAGTATCATTAACTTTAATTTTTACTAAATTAAAAGTATCGTATATATTAACATGATATTCTCTATGACTATACTTAGCATAAACTATGGCATAGTTATCATTAATAAAATGACAATTACCCCAAGTTGTAAAATCCATAGAGTGAGGTAGTTTAAAACCACCAAATTTAGAAGATTCGGTAGCTATGCTTTTTGATTTATTATTTTTAGTTTTAACAGTTAAAATTTTAGTGGGTAGACTATTATCAACTATTTTATAATTAAAAATAATATTAGAAACAGAAGCTAAATAGTAATCCTCGGTTTTTAGATTCCAATATTCTACAAATATTGTTTGTAAAATGTCAAATTCCTTTACATTAATAGTTTGCATATAAGAAATAGTTCTTTTTTGATTATTAGCAGTTCTAATTTTAAATAAAATTAAAAGTTTAAACTCGTTAAAATTAGGATGAGAATCTAAAGAAGGTAATAGTTCAGATTTAAAAGAATTTAAAGCTAATACTATATTATTGTTAGTCACGATACTTGAATTTAAATCATAAGAATAATTGTACCATTTATTTAAATTAGTTTTTATTATTTGCATGTTATTTTTTTTTTTATCGTTTAAATTTTGAAAAGACCCATTTATAAGTATTGTAACTCTATTTAGAATTGTGTTTACTTAAATTTGTAATATTATACTCGATCTAAACTGTATAAAATTTTTTTTTTTTATTTTGTGTGTTTTTGTTTTTTGTTGTTTTTGAAAAGATATTAATTAAAGCTGACCTGGCGTGCGCCACCCCCAGGGAATTATTTGACTATCTTCTCTAACCTTCCTAGGAGGATTATTAAATTAATATATAATGCATATCACTCCCTCACCTTACTTCGCTTGGATTTAGGTAAATTTTTCCCTTCTCCCCAGCGTACGCAAAGCGATAGCTTGCTTTCACTAAGCGGTCGGTAGTGGAAATTATGAAAATTTTTAAAATTTGGTTTATCGTCTCTAATAAATGTTGTACCAAATCTAAACACCCCAATATATCTATTTAACCCCCCCCCCCCCCCACCTAACTTTTTTTTAAAGGAATCATAAGGAAATTATGAATTCAATAATTAGCTGGGGGGGGGGGGAGCTGGCTTCGCCAGGGGCTGGTTTTTTTTGTTGATAATAGAAATACTTGGAAAAACTAAAAATTTAATTATCGGTAGCAAAGCTAAGCGGTAAAATATTTAATTAAAAGTTATAGGATGGGTAGCTATAAAATGGATCCCAAAAGACAGAAAGTACATATTATACAGTATCATAGAGCTTAAAAATATTAATTCTAATCCTATTATTTTTTTATTAAAGTTTATATACCAAATAATATATTTATTTTTAAAATAACTACTAATTTTGTCGCTGTAGATAAAAATGAATAAGTTAGTTAAAAATGCTATAATTAATACAGAGATTAATATTGATAAAATAAATAATAAAATACTTAAATGATATATTTGAGATGCTAATAACTCTTGTGAATAAGATACTTGTACTGGTTCTACAAAGTTACTAAAGAATTCTATTAATTTAGTAATTAGTTTATCAGATAATTCTTCTACTGTGTTAGAATCAGGAATAAATTTATTAGTTAATTTAGATATAATTTCTCCTGTTTTATTAATTGTTTCGTTTGTTTGGGAGTCAGCTGTAACATCTATTTGTAATTTTCCCCCTTCTTGTTTAAATCCCCAATTATTGGAGTGTTTTTTTACGTAGTCGGGGTCATTAATTATATTATTTGCGACTTTACTGATTATATCTGCAGCTATGCTTGTTCCTATTACAACAAATCGGCTTCCAGGACTACCCCCACCTCTAAGTAAACTTAATCTAAATGCCCCAGTACCATAAATAAAAATGCTTCTGATACTATTTGAGAAGTTACCATCATCGTGAATAATAGTAGTAGTAGTAGATGAATTAGATGTCTCTGTAACTGTATTGTTAACCATGTAAGTAATAAAATCAAAATCACCTAATATTTTTATAGTATTTTCTAATAAATTTATAAATATGGTTGTATAATCAATAATAAAACAAGATACAATCATAATTATAATACAAAAATCAATTATTTTTAAAAGTACCTTTTTATATAAAAATAATTGATTTTTGATATAATAAAAATTAAATTTTTCATTTTTCATTTAACGAGGTTTAGTTGTTTTATTTTTAGCTGAATTTAAGCTTTTTAAGATTAGTGAAGGGTGAATATTTTTTGTAATAGGAGAATAAAAAGGTAATCCAGTGATATTTGTATTTAAAACAGGAATAGCCGTGGCTACTTTAAATGTAAATCTTGATTTTATAATCATCATGGTAGAATAGATAGATTCGAACTATCAACCTAATTTTTATTAAACATCGGTTATAACCAATTTAATTGAAATATTAATTCGCTTAAATTTTTATTACTCTACAAAAAAATTTTTTTTAAAGGGGGTTGCTTCGTCAGAAATAAATAAATAAGTTTAACCGTTTAAAACATAAAACATAAAAAATTTAATTGATACCACACCAATAAACATTAAAAACCAACAAATTCCTAAAAAAACATTAGAGGTTTGACCTCAAATAGCGATATATCTATTAAATATTTTTTTTAAAAAGTTCCCCCATTTAGTGTCAGGAAAAAATTTAGTTAAATCCTTTTTAATCAAAAATTTAACTAAATAAATATTAAAAATAACCAATATAAGTATAAATTCACCATCTACTATTCTACTAATGTCCGGTAATAAATTAAGAGGAAACTCTTGAAATTTGTTATCTGACAGGTTAGAATTAGATAAAAAATCACTAATATAATTAGAGCCATCTTTTTTAGACACACTATTGAAAAATTTGGACGTTCCTATAGCCACACCCTGCACAATACCAGCTCCAGCTATTGCAGCTCCAGCTTTAAATAGAGGTGTTGGAGCTTGTTGAGATAACTTTACAGCCGTGTAAGCTGCGAATCCAGCTGTACCACCTGCAACAAAATTGTTCCAAGCGTCTTTAGGGGGATTAAAAGCATTTTCAGGTATATTAATATTAAATAAAGGTATATTATAAGTTTTATGATTATTTACATTCTTCACAGAATTGTCCACTGTTGTAGTAATCGCACCTGAAGATGGATTTGGCGAAGTCAGCCCACCGTTTGAGGATGTTGTAGCATTCCCTGTATTATCATCAGCGAAAAATGTATTATAATCACTAAAAATTAATTTTAAGTTGGTAATGTTAATAAGCGTTATATCAAAACAACTGAAAAGAGTTAAAATAACAAAAGTTAAACCATAAATAAAGAAGTATACATTTAAATTAGATTTACTTTTTAATTTTAAGTAAAAATCCTTAATGGGAGTTGATAAATAATTTAAACAAATTAAAATTTCAAACAACATTGTTAAAATAAAAACTAATGTGAATAATTGCATTTGAGAGATGTTTAGTGTACCGAAACTAGTAATGAAACTTGTGATATTTGTATTTAAAACAGGAATAGCCGTGGCTACTTTAAATGTAAATAATAATATTATAATCATCATGGTAGAGTAGATAGATTCGAACTATCAACTTAATTGAACAGCGGTTATAACCAATTTAAGTGAAATATTAATTCGCTGAAATTTTTATTACTCTACAAAAAATTTTTTTTTAAAGGGAGCTGGCTTCGCCAGGGGCTGGTTTTTTTTTGTTGATAATAGAAATACTGGGAAAAAAACTAAAATTTAAATAGTAAAATATTTAATTAAATGTTATAGAATGGGTTGCTATAAAATGGATCCTAAAGACAGAAAGTACATATTATACAGTATCATAGAGCTTAAAAATAATAATTCTAATCCTATTATTTTTTTATTAAAGTTTATTTATCAAATAATATATTTATTTTTAAAATAACTACTAATTTTATCGCTGTATACCCCCCCTAGTAAGGGCTTTTTAAATAAAAAACATCCAAATATTACCTAAGATACCAAAAATAATAATATTAAAATGCATTAATAAATAAATTTTAGATACTTTTTTATTTATATTATTTCTTAATTTTAGTAAATTAAGAATTTTAGGATATTTTTCTAAAAAAGCTATTTTTGATATTATATTATCACTTAACATTATAGATAATACACTAAAGAATGAAGAAAACAATAAGCCATCTATAATTATATTAAACAAACAAACAATTTTATCAGGAGTCAAACTACTTAAATACTCATCATATTTATTATATAAAGAACTTAAAATTTCACTAATATCTAATTTTTTAATTTCTTCAAATGATTCATCCAATTTTGTATGCGCCTTTGTCATTTCATTTTTAGTATATTCTGTTGGATTACTATTATATTTTTCTACAGTTTGTTTATGTTCTTCAGCAGCATCATTATATCTTAACATAGCACTTTTATTCTTATCATTCTGACTCATATTTTCAATGGCTTTATCATATGCTGCTCTTCTTTCTGACGATAATTCATTTCTTTGTTTGTTAATTTCTTCAAGTACATTATTGTTTCTATCATTTATAACTTGTCTTCTATATCCATCTAATGTAGCTGCACTTAGAATCATTCCTAAACCATATTTCTTTACTAATTCTTTAAATAAATTCATTTAACGAGGTTTAGTTGTTTTATTTTTAGCTGAATTTAAGCTTTTTAAGATTAGTGAAGGGTGAATATTTTGAGAAAAAGGTAATCCAGTGATATTTGTATTTAAAACAGGAATAGCCTTAGCTACTTTAAATGTAAATCTTGATTTTATAATCATCATGGTAGAGTAGATAGATTCGAACTATCAACTTAATTGAACAGCGGTTATAACCAATTTAAGTGAAATATTAATTCGCTGAAATTTTTATTACTCTACAAACAACCTAAACCATTTGTTTAACCTAGCTTAAGAGCAATGGTGTCTTGAGTAGCTACTAAAGGTTGTTTAAGACAAGGAAACAGCAAACACTAAAAATTTTTTTTCTCACACTACCATTGAATATTGCACATCTCGAATTAAAATGGTATCTTGTTGTGCGACTAGTGTGAGTTACCGGTAAAAAAATAAAAAATAAAAAAAATTTTTTGTAATTTTTTAAGCATTTGTTTCTTTTAATGTAAAAACAAATTTTTTAAAAGAAGGGCGGGTATCCTTCGAACTATTTTGTATTTTTTATTTTTTTTTATTTTTTTTTATTCCATAACCTACCCCAACCCTTTTCTAGTTTCAATTTTAGTGTTTCGGTTACTAAATTTTTTAAATTTTTTAACCATTTTGATTGTTAAAGTTTAAGTTATAAATGATATTTGCTACACACCTTCGGGTTGAGCTATTTATTTCTTTTCTATTTTCAATTGTTAGACGCTATTTATATTTTTTATAATCAATGTTTAAACTATTTGTACACATTTTAAAATCTTTTATTAATTATTTAAAATTAATTGTTAAATTTATAGTTAGTAATAATTATTCAATATTTAAAATAATTTCAAGTGCATTCAAATTTTTAAGTGATAAGATAGCTTACATTAAATTTATTTTAGACTACCTAAAAATTTTCACATTTTATAAACTTTTCAGATATTTGATTCAAACATTAACTTTTTTAAATATTTTATTTTCTTTAGCTTTTTTGTTTTTAATTAGTGATTTCGACTTCTCCTTTTTAGGTAACTATGAAGAAGTTTTACAAATAATAGTTTTTTTACCTTTTATAGATGTAGATTACTCTTATTTAATCAATTTAATTAAAAGAAAAATCATAGCTTTATTATTAAAAATAATTAGTAAACTATCTAATAACAATTCAATTGATGATGTAATTCAAGATTTTAATTTAAACGATAAAAACACAGAAAAACCTTCAACTGTTGTGGATAATAAAAATAAATTTGGAAATTTTTTTTATTATTTAACAGGTTTTGCGGTTATAGGTTTACTAGGTTTTTATTTCAAAGATTTTGTAAATAATTTAACAATTGGAGCTTACACTGTGATAACAAGCTTTTTCACTGGTTTATGGGATTCTTTCAACGGTAAAGATGGTGGAAATGGTGGTGATTCGAACACTAGTGGTGCACCACAAATTGAATTAAAAGATGTTAGAACTGTAACCGAATCTAAAAAGGTTTTTGGTTTAGGTGAAAATCCTTTCAATTCTGGTGGTGAATTTACAACAGGTGGGAGTGAAGAATGGGTTAATCAACCTAAAGCTACTTCAAGTTCTCCTTCTACTTCTACTAACAACGCGTCAACAAATTCTCCTTCTACTTCTACTAGCGAAACGTCATCTGGTTTTAAAAGAGGTTTCTTAGTTGATAGAGATATTGATCCTTATCAATCTGATATTAAAACACCTAAACAAACTGATTATCCTTTACCTTCAACAGATTCTACAACATCTGATTCTAACATTTCTTGAAAAAAGATAAAACTGTTTACTTATGGGGTTGAAGGTTTTATTTGGCTCGATTGACTATTTTCACTTTAATGTGAAATGTTTAAAGTATAATGTAGTGGGGGGGGGGGCAAAGGTAAGGTCCTACGGAGAGCTTAGGTTAAACCAACAAAAGTAAAATAATCAGAATACAAAGGCAAAAGTATTTCAGAGGGTAGTAAAAAGGGATAGGACCCTTAAGCTTTATTATTAAAAATAATAATATACTGAAGGATTCTATGGGTAGCTAAGGATAGGGGTTAAAAAAAATAGCAACTTTTGTTCTATGGATTTCAGATCCCCCTTGCTTTTTGCAAGGCAATAGCAACCATAACCCTTGCTTTTTGCAAGGCAAAAGATAAAAATCGAGGGGGAGCAAAAGGTCGGAGAGATAATAATAAGAGTCAGGGTAATTGTAAAGCTGGCCCCTTAAGCACCTACGGAGGGGAGCAAAACTTAATACTTCGCAATCCTTTTAACTTTAGCTCAAAAGTATAGATAAAATAAATAAAAATTATAATATAATTTACGAGTAATCAGGATCGAACTGATAATATCTACTTGGAAGGTAGAGGTTATACCATTTAACTATACTCGCTTTTTTATTTTTTAATTATTTTTTAATTTAATTAATATAATTATATTCCCATCTTTTAATTTACTAATTTTATTTTTTAGTTTAATTATATTTTTTTCACCTTACACCTATTATTCATTTATTAATTATTACTAAGCGTAGGAATTCCTTCTCCCTCCTAAATGCTTTTGCTTCGCAATAAGGTAGCTCCCCCTTGCTTTTGCTAGGCAATAGCTTAAGCTTTAACCAAAAAAAGTACGGAATAACTACGGGAGCCTTAGGGTGCCTTAGGGAGCCTTAGGGAGCCTTAGGGAGCCTTAGGGAGCCTTATTATGCCTAGGGAGCCTTAGGGTCTTGAAGCGAGGGAGAGGCAAACGGCCAAAAAGTTTAAAGTAAAACAAAAGAAATAAAGAAATTCATACAAAAGGTAAATTAATTGAGATTATAATATAGTAATAATCCATGTGGTGCTGATTAGG